AGTATCCAGAATATATAATAATAAAATTTCTTAAAATAATAATATAAGGATAAAAATTAAATAGTAATATAAATTAATTATCTTTTACAATTTTAATTAAAAAATTTACGAAACCTGACTATAAATATAATAATGGCTTTAATATACAAATGTCAAGCTTTTTAAGTAAGAAACTTTATAAATATTATAAATACTATCAATTAAAACTAATAATCTTAAGAATAAATTATCTTAAATTGATAAAACAAAAAATATTAAATGCAGATAATATATAAAACTCTTAATACAATGAGCATGATTATGATATCATATATATTTGATAACAAAATATTATCTACTATATAAATATTTCTTGGTGTATGTTTAGTTGTAAAAATTACATTATAAAATTAAAAAATGTAGGAGATTTATATATTGGATAATCAGAAAGATAAAATATTGGTTGTTGATGATGAAACTAGTATAAGAAGAATTTTAGAAACTAGGTTATCTATGATTGGATACGACGTTGTTAGTGCATCAGATGGTGAAGAAGCATTAAATGTATTCAGAAAAGAATATCCTAATTTAATAATATTAGATGTAATGATGCCAAAACTTGATGGATATGGAGTATGTCAAGAATTACGAAAAGAATCAGATGTACCTATTATAATGTTAACGGCATTAGGTGATGTTTCAGACAGAATTACGGGATTAGAATTAGGAGCAGACGACTATGTTATTAAACCATTTTCTCCTAAAGAGCTTGAAGCAAGAATACGTTCAGTTTTAAGACGAGTAGATAAAATAACAATTAATTCTTCTATACCTAGTTCAGGTATTATTAATATTGGATTTTTAAGAGTTGATACAAATAAAAGGCAAGTATATAAAAATAATGAAAGAGTTAGATTAACTGGAATGGAATTTAGTTTACTAGAACTATTAGTAAGTAAAGCAGGAAAAGCTTTTTCAAGATCTTCAATACTACAAGAAGTTTGGGGATATACACCTGAAAGACATGTTGATACTAGAGTAGTAGATGTACATATCTCTAGACTTAGAGCAAAATTAGAAGATGATCCTAGTAATCCAGATTTAATTCTAACAGCAAGAGGAACAGGATACTTATTTCAAAAAATTACATTAACAGAACATAATATATAATTAACATATTACTTTCCAGTTTATTGATATTTATAAATCATTTTAATTAAACTTAGAGAACTATATTAAAATAGTTAAGTAAATAAAGAAAAATTTAATTATAATTATATTTATAATATTATATAACTGTAAAGACAAGTAAAATCATATTACAACTACAAAAATTACATAAAATATAAAATTATAAATTATACTCTATGCAATTTAACAGTAATGTATAAATTAAAATACTAAATGAAATATTTACTTAAATAATTTGCTTTGGAGATGTCAATATGACCGTCGCAATTGGACAAGAGAAAAACAGAGGAAAATTTGATTTAATTGATGACTGGGTAAAAAGAGATCGTTTTGTATTTGTCGGTTGGTCTGGATTACTACTATTTCCATGTTCTTATCTATCTTTAGGTGGCTGGTTAACAGGAACTACATTTGTAACATCTTGGTATACACATGGATTAGCTAGCTCTTATTTAGAAGGATGCAATTTTCTTACAGCTGCAGTATCTACACCTGCTAATAGTATGGGACACTCACTGCTATTATTATGGGGTCCTGAAGCGCAAGGTGATTTTACAAGATGGTGTCAAATCGGTGGACTATGGGCATTTATTGCATTACACGGATCATTTGGTTTAATAGGTTTCTGCTTAAGACAATTTGAAATTGCTAGATTAGTAGGTCTAAGACCATATAATGCAATCGCTTTTTCTGGTCCTATAGCTGTTTTTGTTTCAGTATTTCTAATGTATCCTTTAGGACAAGCTAGTTGGTTTTTTGCACCTAGTTTTGGAGTTGCAGCTATCTTCAGATTTTTATTATTCTTACAAGGATTTCACAATTGGACGTTAAATCCTTTTCATATGATGGGAGTTGCAGGTATTTTAGGAGGTGCTCTACTATGTGCAATACATGGAGCTACTGTACAAAATACTTTATTTGAAGATGGAGATGCTGCAGATACATTTAGGGCATTCACACCAACTCAATCAGAAGAAACTTATTCAATGGTAACAGCGAATAGATTTTGGTCTCAAATTTTTGGAGTAGCTTTTTCAAATAAAAGATGGTTACACTTCTTTATGTTATTTGTGCCTGTAACAGGAATGTGGACAAGTGCATTTGGAATTGTAGGTTTAGCTTTAAATCTTCGAGCATACGATTTTGTATCACAAGAATTAAGAGCTGCTGAAGATCCAGAATTTGAAACATTTTACACAAAAAATATTTTATTAAATGAAGGTATTCGTTCATGGATGGCAGCACAAGATCAGCCACACGAAAACTTTATATTCCCAGAGGAGGTTTTACCACGTGGAAACGCCCTTTAATAGTAAAACAATTGGTGGTCGTGATTTAGAATCAACAGGATTTGCTTGGTGGTCTGGTAACGCAAGATTAATAAATGTATCTGGAAAACTTTTAGGAGCTCATGTAGCTCATGCAGGAGTAATGGTATTCTGGACAGGAGCAATGACTTTATTTGAAGTTGCACATTTCGTACCAGAAAAACCATTATATGAACAAGGATTTATTCTAATTCCTCATTTATCAACACTAGGTTGGGGAGTTGGACCAAGTGGAGAAATTATTAATACTTATCCATATTTTGTAGTTGGTATTTTACACATAATTTCTTCAGCCGTACTTGGTTTTGGAGGTTTATATCACTCTCTTATAGGACCAGATACATTAGAAGAATCATTTCCATTTTTTGGATATGATTGGAGAGACAAAAATAAAATGACTACAATACTAGGTATACACCTACTGCTATTAGGTATTGGATCTTTTTTACTTGTTATTAAAGCTTTATTTTTTGGCGGAGTATATGATACTTGGGCTCCAGGTGGAGGAGATGTAAGATTTATTACTAATCCTACACTAAATCCAGCTGTTATTTTTGGATATGTATTAAAATCACCTTTCGGAGGAGATGGATGGATTGTAAGTGTAGATAACATGGAAGACATAATAGGAGGACATGTTTGGATAGGTGTAATATGTATTGCAGGAGGAATTTGGCACATATTAACAAAACCATTTGCATGGGCAAGAAGAGCTTTTGTTTGGTCAGGAGAAGCTTATTTATCATATAGTTTAGGTGCTTTATCTATTATGGGATTAACTGCATCTAATTTTGTTTGGTATAATAATACAGCTTATCCTAGTGAATTCTATGGACCAACAGGTCCAGAAGCTTCACAAGCTCAAGCTTTTACATTTCTCGTAAGAGATCAAAGATTAGGAGCAAACGTAGCATCTGCACAAGGACCAACAGGATTAGGTAAATATCTTATGAGATCCCCTAGTGGAGAAATTATATTTGGCGGAGAAACAATGAGATTTTGGGATCTAAGAGCACCTTGGGTAGAACCTTTAAGAGGACCTAATGGACTAGATTTAAATAAAATTAGAAATGATATACAACCATGGCAAGAAAGACGCGCAGCAGAATATATGACACATGCACCACTAGGATCTTTAAATTCAGTAGGAGGAGTTGCAACTGAAATTAATTCAGTCAACTACGTTTCTCCAAGAAGCTGGTTAACAACATCACACTTTTTCCTAGGATTTTTTCTTTTTATAGGACATTTATGGCATGCTGGTAGAGCTAGGGCTGCTGCTGCTGGCTTTGAAAAGGGAATTAACAGAGAAAATGAAGCTGTTTTATCTATGAGACCATTAGACTAAAATAATTTTACTAAACAAATAAAAAATAGAATAACTATTTTATGATATAGAAATATACATAATTTAATAGTTATTTTTTACAATTAATAAGTATAATAAAAAAAATATTATTAGAAATATAAGAATAACTTCTATAATTAACTAAAAACTAACACTTTTGATTTAAGAAACAATAATATGAAATTAAACATTTATATAATATCTCATCCAATTATAAAAATATTATCTAACTCAATAATAAGAAATAATAAGATAATAATTAAAGATTCACAACAATATAAATATTTAGGCTTTTTATTGATTTATGAAACTATGAGAAAATATATAAATATTAAATCAATTTATATAAAAAAAACTAATTATGTAAAAACAATTTATGTAACAGACCCTAATAAAGAAAACTATATTTTCACAAACTTAATTGAGACATACAAAATTATTGGAGAAATAACATTATTATTGCCAGAGATAAAGGTAGTAAATATTGATACAAAAAAAAAGATTGAAAAAATTCATTTAGATTTAAAAAATACTAATACTAATAAAGAAATTATTATATTTGATACAGTTTTAAAATCAACCTGGATAATTGAAATTGTAAAAGATTTAAATAAAAACAAAGAAATATGTATAGAGAATATAAAAATAGCTTGTTTAGCATGCTATAATCAAATATTAAATAAATTAGGAAAAGAATATCCTAAATTGCAAATATATACAACCGAAATAATATACTAACTAAACATATTAAAATAATTAATTTATCAGCTAATTTATTTTATAAGAATATAAATAATATGACAATAATAACACATTCAATTAACTTAATTTTTACATCTATTGCAAATTTTTCAGAAATATATTTAATATTAATCTTACTTAAATTATCTTTAGCATGGTTTCCCACAGTAAATTGGTATAATGAGCCTTTTTGTTCTCTAAATAGATTAACTGATCCATATCTAAAACTATTTCGTGGAACAATACCTATGATATTTGGGATGGACATGTCACCTATGCTGGGAATAATGTTTTTACAATGTTTGACGGTTATTTTTAATAATATTAGAATTGAATTAATTACATAATAAACTCTAAAATTATCATACTATATTAAATTGCATAAATAATACTATGTTAAAAATAAGATTAAAAAGATTAGGAAGAAAAAAAAGAGCATGCTATCGAATTATAGTTATTGACAGTAGACATAAAAGAGATGGTAAAGCTATAGAAGAACTAGGTTTTTATAACCCTTTAAGTAAACAAAGTAAAGTAAACTTAAATAAGATACAAGAAAGAATTGCAAATGGAGCTCAATTAACTAATACTGTAAAAAATATAATAAACAAAACATAAGCATAATAAAAGTAAAAGCTAGATAGGAGAATAAATTTGCAAAAATTCACTTTTCGTATATTATGGTTGGATAATAATGTAGCAATTGCTATTGATCATATTGTTGGACAAAACACTAGTCCATTAACATCATATTTTTTTTGGCCAAGAAATGATGCATGGGAACAACTAAAAACAGAATTAGACTCAAAGCCATGGATATCAGAAGGTGAAAAAATTGAGTTACTAAACAAAGCAACAGAAATTATTAACTTTTGGCAAGAAAAAGGAAAAAAACACACTTTAAATAAAGCACAAGAAAAATTTCCTGAATTTACTTTTTCTGGAAGCAATTAAAATATAAATGATTAGTAATCATTTACTAATCATTACAATTAAATAATAAAACATATAAACTAAAAAATAAAAAACTGTTTTAATATACTTAATATGAAAAGACGAAAATTTTTTATAAACAAAATAAATATGTTAATAATAAGTTTAAAAATATTAAATTTATATTCAATGGAATATTTAGATGGATATATAAACAACTTTACAAAACATCAAAAAAATTTTTTAAATTCAACAAAATACAATTTAGTAAAAGAAAAAAACATTCAATTTAAATTTTTAAACATTATTATATACATATATTTTTTATATATTATAACGAAGAATAAAAATATACAAAAAATGGTTAATAATCTTATTCAAGATTATGCATTAAATGAAAAGGATCAAGCAGTAAAAAAATATTTAAATAAATTTAATTATACATACAATAAAAAATACAAATATTATAGTGAAAACCATAATAATGAAATGTACATTAATAAAGTAGCTATAATGAACCTTTATATAATTAGTAATATTAATCAAAAAAAAAATATATTTTTTTTTATTAAATACTTACATAGTAGTAGAATAAACTAAATAAATATAAATTAAAAAAATATATAAAAATTAATTATTTTCTAAACTAGCTATTATACATTCTGTTGTTAAAATCATAGAAGCAATAGAAGAAGCATTTTGTAAAGCAGAACGAGTAACTTTAGAAGGATCAATTATACCAGATTTATACATATCAACTAGCTTACTTTCGTCAGCATTATAACCTATTGAGAAATCACTTTGCTTTACTTTTTCTAACATAACAGGACCATTTAAACCAGCATTTTCTGCTATACGCATTAATGGACGTAATAAAGCTTTTTCAACTATCAAAGCACCTATTAACTCTTCACCTATTAGATTATCATTTGCCCAAATATTCAAATATTGTGCTAAATGAACACAGGTTGAACCACCACCAGGAACAATTCCTTCTTCAATAGCAGCTTTAGTAGCATTTATTGCATCTTCTAAACGCAATTTCTTATCTTTCATTTCTGTTTCAGTAGCAGCTCCTACTTTAATTATAGCAACACCACTTGATAATTTTGCTAATCTTTCTTGTAACTTTTCTTTTTCATAACTATTATTACTAATTTGGATTTGTTTTCTTAATTGCTCACACCTTAAGTCAATTAAAGCTTCATTTCCTTCAGCAACAATTGTAGTTGAGTCTTTTGTAATTTGCACTTTTCTAGCAAAACCTAATTGTTTTAAAGAAATTGAATCTAAACTTAATCCTGTATCTTCAGTAATTAACTGACCAGAGGTTAAAATAGCAATATCTTCTAATAAAGCTTTTCTTCTATCACCAAAACCTGGTGCTCTTACAGCAACAACATTAATAATACCTCTTAATTTATTTACAATCATAGTTGCTAAAGCTTCCTTTTCAATATCTTCAGCTATAATAGTCAAAGATTTTCCAGTTTTAGAGACTTCCTCTAATATAGGTAATAATTCTTGCTGAATTAAAGTAATTTTTTTATCTGTTAATAAAATATAAGTATTTTCTTGAATAACTTCCATCTTAGATGGATCCGTAACAAAATAAGGTGAAATAAATCCTTTTTCAAATTTCATTCCTTCTTTAATCTCTAATTGAGTTACAGTTGACTGACCTTCTTCTATCGAAATAATACCTTCTTTACCAACTTTTTGAATTGCTTTTGTAATCATCTCACCTATTTCTGAATCATTTCCCGCAGAAATAGATGCAATCTGCATAATATCTTTCGAATCATTAATAGGACGTGAATATTGTGCTATCTTATCAACAACAAATTTAGCTCCTTTATCAATACCCTTTTTTAGTAATATTGGATTTGAGCCGGCAGCAACATTTTTTAAACCTTGTTTTACAATAGCATGAGCTAAAACTGTTGCAGTAGTAGTACCATCTCCCGCAACATCATTTGTTTTTGAAGCTGCTTGTCTAATTAAAGCAACACCCGTATTTTCAATAACATTTTTTAATTCAATTTCTTTTGCAATTGTAACTCCATCATTTATAATTTGTGGAGCACCAAATTTTTTCTCTAAAACAACATTTCTTCCTTTAGGTCCTAAAGTTATTGAAACAGCTTCAGCCAAGATATCCATACCTTTCTCTAAAGCTCTACGGGCATCATCATGATAAAGTATAGTCTTACTCATAAATAAATCACCTCAAATTAAAAACAAAAATATATTCAAATAAAATATCTTTAATCATCAAAAAGATTAATTTGAAAACTAAGTATAATATAAAAATATTTTACAAAACAAGACTTCAGAAATAAACCTAGCAGTAACATATCATTATGTTTAAACTAAAAGTATTATATTAAACAATAACTAATAAAAAAATAGTGATTAAAAATTATAAAAAAAGAATTAAAAAATTTAATAAGGATATTTTGATTTATATAAATATATTGATATAATTACTTAATAAAGGGCTTGTAGCTCAGTGGATTAGAGCACGTGGCTACGAACCACGGTGTCGGGGGTTCGAATCCCTCCTTGCCCGATAATAAAATCAATAAACCAGCAAAAAATAGTCAATGATACAACCATTAAGAGGAACAAAAGATATTTTACCAAATGAAATACTAATATGGCAATATTTTTACAAAACTGTTCATGAAATTTTAAGTATAGCTAATTATAATGAAATAAGAACACCTATAATTGAAAACACAGAACTATTTTTAAGAAGTATTGGAAATGATACAGACATTATAAATAAAGAAATGTACACTTTCAAAGATCAAGGAGAAAGAAATATAACTTTAAGACCAGAAGGTACAGCAAGTATAGTAAGAGCATTAATTCATAACAAACTTTATAGCACATCCAATATTAGTAGATTATGGTACTTTGGACCAATGTTTAGATATGAAAGACCTCAACAAGGTAGACAAAGGCAATTTCATCAACTAGGAATTGAGTGTATTGGTATACAGAACCCAGCTGCAGATGTAGAAGTTATTAGACTTGCTATAAAAATTTTAGATAGTTTAAATTTTAATCAATATAAATTAGAAATAAATTCTATTGGAAATATAAAAGAAAGAAAAATATATACAGAAAAACTAATTAGTTATCTAAATAAATATAAAGAAGAACTTGATGAAGACTCAAGAAACAGGCTTAAGACAAACCCATTAAGAATATTAGATAGCAAAAATAATACAACGCAAAAAATTTTAGTTGATGCACCTAAACTAAAATCATGCCTAGAATCAGAATCATTAGAACATTTTTACAAAATCTGTGAACATTTAAAATATTTAGAAATACCATATAAAATTAATGAAAAACTAGTTAGAGGACTAGATTATTATAATTATACTGCATTTGAAATAAAATCTAATAAACTTAGTAACCAAAATACAATATGTGGGGGAGGAAGATATGATAAACTAATAGAACAATTAGGAGGACCATGCATACCTTCAGTAGGATGGGCAATTGGAATAGAAAGATTACTACTTATAATAGAAGATTCTATAATTATAAAAGAAAAAAAAATTTATGCATACATAGCTTTACAAGGAAATTTTGCAAGAGAAAAAATATGGAAAATAATTAAAGTACTAGAAATAAATAAAATTAACTATGAATTAGATTTAAGTGAAAATAGCTTAAAAAAACAATTAAAAAGAGCCAATTTAATGAAAGTAAATATATGCTTTATTTTAAGAGAAAACGAGATAAAAAATAATCAAATAATTATAAAGTGGTTAGAGACAGGAAAACAAAATGAAATAGAACTAGAAAAATTAGAAAAATATATACTTGAAGTAAAAAATTTAATAATTACTTGACAAATATAAAAGCTATATTGTTACAATAACCTTATTGGGGTGTCGCCAAGTGGTAAGGCAGCGGACTTTGACTCCGCCACTCGCAGGTTCGAATCCTCCCACCCCAGATAAATCAACAAATTTATTAGAAATAAACAAAAAAATCATTTTATAAATTATATTATTTATACTACTAGATTAATATTAAATTAATAAAAAACAATATGAACAATATAGAACAAAAAGATAAATCATCAGTAGCAATTATTCAATTTATAGAAGGAATAAATGAAACAGTAGTACCAAATGTAAAATTAACTAGATCAAAAGATGGAAGCACAGGTACAGCAACATTCAGATTCAATAATCCAGACATTATACAGCTTGGCATGGAAGAAAAAGGAGATATTAAAGGAATGTATTTAAAAGATAAAGAAGGTGTTTTAATAACAACAGACGTAAATGCAAAATTTATTAATGGTAAACCAAAAGGAATAGAATGCATTTATATTATTAAGAGTCCAAATGAATGGGATCGGTTTATGAGATTCATGGAAAGATACGCAAATAGCAATAATCTTTCATTTACTAAAGCTTAATAGAGATAAAACAACAATAATTTTTATTTTAAGTAAACCAAAAAATGAAATTTTCATGGAATATACTAAATTATTTTATTAACTTAAACTCAATAAATTTTAAAGATTTTACAAATAAATTAATACTATCAGGGTTTGAAATAGAAGAAATAGAAAACCAACTTACAACAAAAGATAAAATCATTAACTTAGATATAACAGCTAATAGAAAAGATATACACTGTATCTTTAATATGGCAAAAGAAATTAGTATTGTTTGCAATTTACCATTAAAAATACCAATATTAAATACAAACTCTAAGTATAATAATAAAATAAAACGAAAAAATAACTTTATTACAAAATCAAACGTAATTAGATATATTCAAATTAATACAATTCATTCTATAACAAATGATGAGTCTCCAATATGGCTAAAAAATCATTTACAATCATATGATATAAAGTCTTCATATTTACTACATGATATACAATCTTATATTAAGCTTAAGTGGGGTCATGAATTTTTTATATATGACATTAAAGAAAATAATAGTAAAATAATAAATACAAATTTACTAAAAATACAGAAATATAAGGAAGATAACAAAAAAGAAAAAATTTTATATATAAATAAAGAATTAATTAACTTTAACAATTATCATATATTCAAAGAAAAAAAGTTTAATTATAAAACAAGAAATATAATCTTATGTTTTATCTGTTATAAAGAAAAAAGCAAAGTTATTAAAAATTTAGAAGAAAACTTAGAAAATGCTCATTATGAAACTATTCAAATGATTCAAACATTCAGCAAAGGCATTATTAATGTTTCACATAAATATTTTAATGATAACAAAAACTTAAGCTTTAAATATGAACTAGAACTAAAACAAGATTATATAAAAAAAATATTAGGACCAATCAGAATAAAAAATAAAAAATTTTTATCCAATAAGCAAATTTTTTATAGTTTAAAACAATTAAAAATTGAACCAAAATATATAAAAAAACACAAAAATTTTAGAGTATTAATACCAGAATATAGAAATAAAGATATATATAGAAATATAGATTTAATAGAAGAAATTGGAAGAATATATGGATTTAACAATTTTTTAAATAAAATACCAAAATATAATCAAAAAGGCAAAATTTCATCAAGATCATTTTACATAAAAAAAATAAGAAATACGCTAAAAATACTAGGATTTAATGAAGTAATCAATAGCTCATTAACAAATAAAATAATAAACAACGATATAATAAACATATACAATCCACTTACAAAAGAACATAAATTTCTTAGAACAAATATTATAAATAACCTAATAAAAAATTATCAAAACAATAACAAACAAAAAAATACTAGAACCGAAATATTTGAAATTGGACAAATTTTTTATAGAGAAAGCAATAACAAATATATAGAAGAAACACATTTGGGAATACTTACAAAAAATAAAGGATTTATTAAAGAAAATTGGTCAAATAGTTCTAAAAGTATAACATTATTTCATATAAAAGGTATATTTGAAATATTTTTCCAAAAATTAAGTTGCAATATAATCTGGGAAAATTTAGATTTACGTAACTACAAAAGTAACTTAAAACAAATTGGTAAAATTTTAAATCAAAAAAAAGTAATAGAAATTTATAATAAAAATAATAGAAATCTAATAGGCATTTTTGGAGAATTAAATTATAGACTTAATGATATAAAATACAAAGGAAGTAACAATACATACATACTAGAACTAAATTTAAATGAATTAATAAAAACAATAGAGTTCAATAAACATTTAAAATATAACATAAGATCTGACTCCATTTATCCAAGTGTTATTCGAGACATATCGATTAATATAACTAAGGAGCAAAAAGTTTGCGAGATAGAAAAATTAATTAAAGAACAAAATAATGAGTTTTTGGAATCAATTGAACTAATAAATGCATATGAATATAATAAGAATAATAACATCAATAAAGGTAATAAATCAATTTGTTTAAGAATTATATATCGATCTAAAAATAAAACATTAAATACTAAAGATATAAAAAAAGTAGACGAAAATATTGAAAAAATATTAAATAAATTCAAATTACTACAATCAAGTAATATAAAGAGTAAGTCATAAGCCAGGTTTTGTTCTTAATTGTAATTATAAAATAAAAAATCAATATACAAAAAGGGTAATTATTAATCTAAAGTAACTTAAATAAAAATTTTACTTTAGGCAGTATATAAAAAGTTAGTTATTTTAAATAAATATATAGAAAAGATATTATAAACTAACTACTTTGCTCTTATATGGGGTTTACCTAGCAAATATTTTAATAATATTTCTGGTATGCTTTTACCATACCATTGCACCCTTACATTAAAGTAAATAAAAAATTATTTCAAAGCGGTTTTTTTCTGTGGCACTATCCTCGTAGTTACCTACACTATATTTATATAGCTATATTTTCCTAAATAGAGCCTGGACTTTCCTCAAACTTGTAAAAAGCTTGCAATTACCTTTACTTACTCTTTGTATAAATAATAATAACATCATATCCATGATAAAAATAGCTAAAAAAAAGTAAAATTAAAAATTTTATGATAAAAAAAGAAAATCAATACAATAATTTTGCATACTTGTTAAAAAAATATAATTATCAATTAAACCCAGGAGATATAGTAGCAGGAACAGTCATTTATCAAGAAAAAAAAGGTTTTTTAGTAAATATAGGAGATGAAACATCAGGATATTTACCAATGGAAGAAATTAATTTAGACTTAGTTAATAATAATAAAGAAAAAAATTTCTTTATAAATAAAACAAGAGACTTTTTTTTAATTAAACATAATATAGATTTAAAACAATATATTTTATCTATTAAGAGATTAGAATATATAAGAGGATGGAAAAGAATCAAGCAAATACAATTAGAAGATGTTATTTTTAATTTAAAAATAAAACATATTAATAAAGGAGGAATTATTACATATTTAGAAGGTATACAAGGTTTTATACCAAAATCACACATATACTTACATATGAATAATAATCATAACACTGAACTTAAAAATAAAAAAATAAAATGTAAACTTTTAGTTGTAAATGAACAAAAAAATCAGTTAATTTTAAGTAGCAAAAGTGCTATTTTGAAACTATCTAAACATAAATTTAGAATAGGAGAAATTATATATGGCAAAATAGTAAAAATAAAATCTTATGGTTTATTTATTGAAGTTTATGGAATTATAGCACTATTACATATATCTGAAATAGGATTTAAATATATACAAAATATAAATGATATTTTTTATTTAGGAAAATTAATTAAAATAAAAATTATACATATAGATACAAAACAAGGCAGAATTTCTGTATCTAAAAGAAATATAAAATAAATGTAATTAACCTCCACCTACAATAGTAATAACTTCAATAGAATCATTCATATTTAAACTAAAAATATCAAATGAAGATAAATTAATTATTTCATTATTATATTCAACTATAATTAAATCAAGATCAAAATCTAAATACAATAATAAATCTTTTATAGACATAGAATTTAAACAATTAAAAGGCTTTCCATTAACAAAAACTGTTACATAATATTCTTGTTTTAAATTTAACATAAATTTAAATTAAAAAATAGACAATATAAATAAAAAAGATTATAGTATAATATGTATTATAAAAAATATGGCGGATGTAGCCAAGAGGTTACGGCAATGGATTGTGGCTCCATCATACGCGGGTTCGAATCCCGTCATTCGCCTATTAGAAACTAAAAGTCTAAAACTAATTTTACTAATTCAGTACGATTCCTTGTTTTTGTTTTATTCAATAAACGACTTACATATTTCTCAACATTTCTCAAACTAATATTTAAATTTACTGCTATTTCTTTATTCATATAACCCTTAATTACTAAATGTAAAATAGTTTTTTCTCTATAAGTTAAAAATTTAAATATCTGAGCATGAATATATTGTTTATTAATATTATTTAATGAATTAATTTGTAATAAATCAATATGATTAAAGATATTTTTAACAATTGCGAGTAATTCTTTAGGATTAAAAGGCTTTGTCAAATATGCATGACAACCTAAATTATATCCTTTTATACGATCATGAGTCATACCTTTAGCAGTTAAAAATATAACTGGTATATCTAATAACAAAACATCTAATTTTAGTAACTTAATAAAATCATAACCATCTAATCTTTTCATCATTATATCTGTAATAATCAAATCTGGCCTATCTTGCTTAATTAAAACCAAAGCTGAATGAACACTATCAACAGAATGAATAAAAAATCCTTCAGCAAGCAAGTAGGAAGATAATAATTTGCGCAAATAATTATCATCATCTACAATTAATAATTTTTTAATAATTCTCATTTTTACTTGAGTTAATAAAAACACAAACTATAATAAACAATATATATATATAAATACACTTATTAATGAAATGGCTAAACAATTTTTCTAGTGCAAATATAACTTATTACATATATAAGTTAAATAAAAATGATTTTTTTATACTTGATCCCAAAATAAGTAAAGATCAATCTTTTATTATACTTAATGGAATTATATTAATAATTAAAGTTTTTAGTAATAAAAAATATTTTCCATTAATAATTTTAAATACGAATAATATCATAAGCTTAGAATATTTTAGTACAAATTCTAACTATTACTATAAGTTAATTGCTCTAGATAAAACTTATATTTTAAGTTTTTCAATAAAAGATTTAAAAGGTAATAATAAAATTAAACCAGAAATATTTCACAGCATTATAGACGGATATCATATAACATTAACAAAATATGAAATAATGAATAGTATTTTAGTACATAAATTAGCTAAACATAGGATAATACAGTTAATTTTATTCTTATCATTTGAATTTGGTACAATATCTAATAAAAAAATTTTAATTCCTTTTAGTTTATCACAAAAAAAATTAGCTTTAATAACTAAAAGTAATAAAATAACAGTTAATAAAATTATAAAACACCTATGCAAAGAAAAAATTATAAAATATTTATACAAAAAAATTATATGTATAATTAATATCGATAAACTAACATTATTATTTTATCAATAAAATACAAAAAAAATAAATACATGAATGTTATAATAATCTATGAGAGTATAATTAAATATACAATTAAAAAAATTACTCATTTTTATACAAAATAGTTTAAACGCATTAAAAAAATTCATACAAAAAATTTTAATTATGGGAAAAGTATACGATTGGTTTGAAGAAAGATTAGAAATTCAAGCTATTGCTGATGATATTTCAAGTAAATACGTTCCACCTCACGTAAATATTTTTTATTGCATCGGAGGAATTGTTTTTACATCTTTTTTAATTCAAGTTGCAAGTGGATTTGCAATGACTTTTTATTACAGACCAACTGTTGCAGAAGCTTTTTCATCTGTAGAATACATTATGACAGAAGTCAATTTTGGATGGTTAATTAGATCTATTCATCGTTGGTCAGCAAGTATGATGGTACTTATGTTAATACTACATGTATTTCGAGTATATTTAACAGGTGGCTTTAAAAAGCCTAGAGAATTAACATGGGTAACAGGAGTAATTTTAGCTGTTTTAACAGTTTCATTTGGTGTAACAGGTTATTCACTACCATGGGATCAAATTGGTTATTGGGCTGTTAAAATTGTAACAGGAGTACCAGAAGCTATTCCTGTTATAGGAAGTACAATTGTTGAACTATTAAGGGGAAGTGTCAGTGTAGGTCAAAGTACTTTAACAAGATTTTATAGCTTACATACATTTGTACTACCTTTACTTACAGCTGTATTTATGTTGATGCACTTTTTAATGATACGTAAACAAGGAATATCAGGTCCATTGTAAAAATAATTTCTTAATAAGGAAAAAATATGTCTATTTTAAAAAAGCCGGACTTAAACGATCCAAAACTAAGAGCAAAATTAGCCAAAGGAATGGGACACAATTATTATGGAGAACCAGCATGGCCTAATGATTTACTATACATTTTTCCAGTAGTAATATTAGGAACTATAGCATGCAGTGTAGGTCTTGCTATACTTGAACCAAGTAGTTTAGGTGAAAAAGCTAACCCTTTTGCTACTCCTCTAGAAATTTTACCTGAATGGTATTTTTTCCCTACTTTTAATTTATTAAGAGTTATTCCTAATAAATTAATCGGAGTCATGTCTATGGCATCTGTGCCTGCTGGCTTAATTATAGTACCATTTGTTGAAAACATAAATAAATTTCAGAACCCTTTCCGTAGACCAATTGCAACAACAATATTTTTATTAGGTACTTTCGTTAGTATTTGGCTTGGAATAGGAGCAACAATGCCTTTATCTAAAGCAATTACATTAGGTCTTTTTTAACAAAAAATTATTTAAATAAATAAATGTAATAGTTACAATAATAACATATTTTCAATTATACATTATGTAACTATTACATCGATTTATTTAATAGAAACTTTAGCACCAGCTTCTTCTAATTTCACTTTAATATCTTCTGCTTCATCTTTAGAAGTCTTTTCTTTAATTATTTTAGGTGTAGACTCTACTAGTTCTTTTGCTTCTTTTAATCCTAAACCAGTTAAAGAACGTACAACTTTTAAAATAGCTATTTTTTTCGGAACTGGGACTTCTTCCAAAGTAACATAAAATTCTGTTTTTTCTTCTAGCTGTTCATTTGAAGAAGTTGAACCATCTGTAGGCATCATTAACATACCTGTATTGGAAACTGCTGAAGCATCTACTTCAAATACTTCTTCTATCTGCTTAACTAATTCAGCAGCCTCTAGTAAAGTTAATGACTTTAAGTCTTCTATAATGTTGTTAATTTTATCACTCATAATAAATTAAATACAAAAAAATAATTAGTTTATAGTATTTTTATATCTCTAAGAATATTAATATCAATAGGAATTGATGGTCCCATTGTACTAGATAAATATAAAGATTTCCAATATTTTCCTTTCGCACCAGAAGGACGGTTTTTATCTATAGATTCTTGTAAAGCTTTTAAGTTTAAATTTAAATCTTTCGATGAAAAGTTAATTTTTCCAATAGGTACATGAATTATACCTGTACGATCTAATTTATATTCTAATTTTCCAGCCTTAAATTCATTTACCGCATTCTTAATTTCATTAGTAACTGTTCCTGCTTTAGGTGAAGGCATTAAGCCTCGTGGTCCTAAAATTCTGCCTAGTTTAGCAATTAATAGCATCATTTCAGGAGTAGCTATTAACTTATCAAAATCTAAACGACCTTGCGAAATTTCTTCTATTAAATCTTCTGAACCTATAATATCAGCTCCCGCAGAAGATGCTTCAACTAATTTATTATCTTTAGCAATAACAGCTACTTTAATAACTTTACCTGTACCCTTTGGTAAAGTAACAGTGGATCTTAATTGCTGATCTGAATATTTGGGATCTAACCCAAGCACTATATGTGCTTCTAATGTTTCAACAAAATTAACATTAGATAATGACTGCAAAAGTTTTATACCATCTAAAGAATCATAAAACTTGTTTTTTGTAACTTGCTGTAAAATAGCAGAAAAACGGCGAGATGATCTACGCATAAAATCAATATTTCCTACAAAAATTTTAATCTTTAATATCAATCCCCATACTCAAAGCTGTACCAGTTATAATTAAAAGAGCTTTATCTAAATGTTTAGTATTTAAATCAGGCAATTTAATTTGAGCTATTTCTTTTAATTGAATATTAGAAATTGAACCAACTTTTTTACTATTAGGAGTACCTGATCCTTTTTCAATACCTGCAGCTTTGGCTAATAAAACAGAAGCAGGTGGTGTCTTTAAAATAAATGTAAAGCTACGATCTTCATAAATTGAAATCTCAGCAGGTATAACTAAACCTATATTATCTACTGTTTTAGCATTATATTCTTTACAAAACATAACTATATTAGCTCCATGTTGACCCAATGCAGGTCCTACAGGTGGAGCAGGTGTTGCTTTACCTGCCATTAAAGCTAATTTTACAAATCCTACAACTTTTTTCGGCATATAATAAATAAAAATATATTAATAAATAATTAATAAAATATAAGCTTATTATATGTATAATATTTATTTTTTCCAATAGTATTAATAAAAACTTAAAAGTAAAAATAACAACATATAAATAATAAGATTAATTAAAGAATTGATAATCTATAAAATACTTTTTTTTGTAACAATATTTTAATAAAAAATTTGTAACATAAGCACTGAAACTTCTTTTTTATATAAAATCTTTTAATAAATAAAAAATATAATTATTCAAAAATATTATTTCAGTTATATAAAAAACACGCCCTGAAGGACTTGAACCCTCGACATTAGGTTTTGGAAACCTACGTTCTACCAACTGAACTAAAGGCGTATAAAAATTATGAAGCAATCATAATACACAATATATCAAAAACAAAAAAAATACAATTTTTATCATTTTTTTTACCATAAATATAATAGATTTTTGCAATTAATTATTAATCCAAATAAATATAAAATAATATTATCAATAAGAACAATCATTACAAATTAGTAAAACCTTTATAATATTAATATATAATAAATGCTTAATCCAAATATCAATAAAATAGAGTTATTGACAGAAGAATATATTTTATATGCTAAACATTTAACTATTAAAAATGTAGGACTAAATGGACAAAAAAGGCTAAAAAAATCAAAAGTTTTAATTATTGGTGCAGGAGGATTAGGTTGCCCTATACTTTTATATTTAGTTACATCAGGACTAGGATATATTGGAATTGTAGACAATGATCTAATCGAAAAATCTAATTTAAATAGACAAATTTTATACAAAGCAAATAATTTAAAGAAACTTAAAGTAGAATGTGCAAAAGAAAATTTAAAAGAAATAAATCCAAATTGTAAAATAATTACACATTCATATAAATTAAATAAAATAAATGCATTAGAAATTATTCAATACTATGATATTATTATAGACGCTACAGATAGCTTTAAAACTAGATATACAATTGATGATACTTGCCATAAATTACACAAAATTCATATATATGGTGCTGTTCAACAATTTGACAACCAAATTAGTGTTTTTAATTATAAAAATAGTACAAGATATTCTATAATGTATCCTAAGAATTTACAATTACAAGATAATAGTTGTAATAATAATGGAATATTAGGAATAAATACAGGATATACAGGAATTTTACAATCAATAGAAGTTATAAAAATTATTTTAGGCATAGGTAATATTATTTATAATAAATTACACATAAACAATATACTAAATAAATCAACTTTAGTTAAAAAAATAAAAATAAGATATTCTTATTCATTAAAAAAAGAAAATAAAAATAAAAAATATTTATATAATTTAATCTCTATATCAGAATTAAAATTTTTAGAATTGCAATCAAAAAATAGAATAATCATTATAGATATAAGAGAAATATATGAAGTTAGTAAAAATAAAATAAAATACTCAATTAATATACCGCTAAAAAGCTTTAAAGATAAAAAAACATTAAAATTTATTCAAAAAAAAAGCTATAATAAACAGATAATTATTTACTGCAGTAAAATATATCGCTCATTAGTTGCATCAAATATTTTAAAGAGTCAAAAAATGAATCATTATATATTAAACTAAATATAAATCATAAAAATTTAGAGTATTTCACTGCAATATCTAATATTAAATAAATATGTAAAAAATATACTATTATGAGAAAAAAAATAAAAATTATTTTAAAAGAAGATTACTTAAATATAGGAAAAAAAAATACAATTGATAATGTATCCAAGGGATATGCATTTAACTTTTTAATACCAAATAATATAGCAGAAATTGCTACTAAAAATAAAATTAAACATTTAAAAATGTTTGATTCAATAAAACAAAAACAAATAGAAGATAATAAAACAAGAGCAGAAAAATTACAAAAAACTTTTATACTAATAAAAAAAATTAATCTACTTAAAAAAGCAGGAGAAAACAAACTTATATTTGGAAGTATTAATGAAAAAGAAGTAATAAATATAATATTAAAACAAACAAATATTAAATTAGATAAAAAACAGATAAAAATACCTAGTATTAAACAAATAGGAGTTTTTAGCATTGAAATTAATCTATTTTATAGCATATATTGTAAACTAAAACTAAATATTATTCCAGCAAATATTTAATTTCAATAATTTTAATATATAAGATAAAAAATATCATTAATACTATAGGCAGACAAATAAGATAATTAAAATAATAATTATGAAAGATTTAAAATTATATAAATATAAAATAACACCACAAAATTATCTTGCAGAAGAAATACTATTAGGTATAATTATAGTTTACCCTGATTTAGTCTGCCATATTATACCTTTATTAAAAAAAGAATATTTTTTTTTAGAATCTCATCAAATATTATATGAATATTTGTCAGAAATGTACACAAATAATATATTAAATATAACTGAAGTTTTAAGCAAATTAATAGAAACTCGAATATTGTATAAAATAGGTGGCATTCAAAAGATTTTAGACATAATGAAACAAGGCCAAATATTTATTATAAAATCATGCAATATTAATAACTATACACAAGAAATAATTAAAATTATACAAAATAATTACATTAAAAGATTAATAATTCAATATGGACACTATGTTATTCAATTAGCTTATAATCCTAAAATATCAAGCTATAAATTATATAATAAAGCTTCATCTTATTTAAATTTTACGGAAATTAAAATTACTAAAAATAAAGTAAAAAAAATCGATGAATTAATAACAGACTTATTATTAGAAATAAAACATAATAAATACCATGAAAAAAGAAAAAAAACATTAATAAAAGAAATATTCATAAAATCAGGTATTCTAGAACTAGATAAATTAACTTCTGGACTAATGAATGGAGATCTTATTGTTATAGCAGGACGTCCTTCAATGGGAAAAACTTCACTTGCCATTAATATAGCTCATAATATTTTAGATAAAACAGATAAAGGAGTATTTATATTTAGCTTAGAAATGTCAAACAAACAAATTTTAAATAAATTTATTTCTATAAATTCTACAGTAATAACAAAAAATATTCTATTAAATAAATTAGATAAATATGAATGGAAAAAAATTGTTAAAACATGTAATAAATTACTACAAAAAAATATCTATATTAATGATAATTCAAACATATCTATTGATTATATTGAATATACATCTAAAACTTTAAAAAAAGAAAATTCTATAATAAGTTTAATCATTATTGATTATTTACAATTAATTCAAACAAATTTTTTATACCAAACAAATAGAACACAAGAATTAAGTTATATAACAAGAAAATTAAAATTATTAGCACAATACTTAAATTTACCTATTATTATACTATCTCAGTTAAATAGAAGTATTGAAAGTAGAACATCAAAGAAACCTATTTTATCTGATCTTAAAGAAAGTGGTTGTATAGATGTATATAACCAAATAAATATAAACAGTAAAATGAGAAATAATATTAATATCAAAAATATTTTCAAGTATAAAAAATATATAAATTATAAATTAAATTATATTAATAATAAATTTTACTTATACAAAAACAAAATTGTATTACACAAAGTTCAAAAAATATATATTTTAATGAAATACAAATTTATTACTATTTTAAAAAAGGATATAAATTTAAAAATGACAAACAATCATAAAATATTCTATAATTCTAAGTGGATTAAAAAATATTTTATTTCAGATTATTCATTACTAATAATAAATAATAAACAAAACTATATTTATAATAATCATATTAAAAATATTTTATTTAGGTCATACTCAAAACTATATGATTTAAATATGCAAAACTATTTTAATTTTATTTGCAATAATATAATATTACATAATTCGATAGAACAAGATGCAGATATAGTAATGATGTTATATGAACAAAAAAATAATGATAAGCAAAATGAATTAAAAGAAAAGAAAATTTTAGATATAATTGTATGTAAAAATCGCAATGGAGCAGTTGGTTCATTTAAAATGATATTTTTTCCTGAAACAACAATATTTCAAAATACAAAGATAAAAGAAATAGAAATATTCAATTAATTACAAAAATAAAAATAATATAAATAAGCAAACTATTTGCAAAAAATAATCAAATTAATTTATAATTAGTTAGACAGCCGGGATAGCTCAGTTGGTAGAGCAGTGGACTGAAAATCCTCGTGTCACCAGTTCAAATCTGGTTCCTGGCAATAAATAATAACTAAATATTATCTACTTAAAATATAATAGATAATACGTAGTAAAAATAAATATTAAAACTCACCAATAAGTATATAAAAATTTTACTTTTAAACTTTTAATTTATTTTCTAATAAAACTTTGACCTGCCCATCATCTGAAACATCAACTACAGCACTGTCACCAGCATTAATTTTACCAGTAAGAACCTGCTCAGCTAAACTATCTTCTAGCAAACGCATGACAGCCCTACGCAATGGACGAGCACCATAACTAGGATTATATCCTTCATCAACAAGTCTATTTTTAAATCTTTCTGTAACACTTAAATCAATATCTTGTACTTTAATGCGATCAAATACCTCTTTCAACATAATATCAGCAATTTCTCTAACTTCATCTTTAGTTAATTGTCTAAAGACAATAATTTCATCAAGCCTATTTAAAAATTCTGGTCTAAAATATTGTTTTAATTCTTCATTAACTAATGATTTAATACGATTATATTGAGATTCAACCTGAGATTCTCCTAACTCAAAACCTAAACTACCTCCTCCTTTTTCAATTACTTTAGAACCAATATTTGATGTCATGATTAATAAAGTATTTTTAAAATCAATTGTTCGTCCTTTAGCGTCTGTCAACCTACCATCTTCTAAGATTTGCAATAATAAATTAAAAATATCCGGATGAGCTTTTTCTATTTCATCAAATAAAATCACAGTATAAGGACGTTTTCTCACAGCTTCAGTTAAATAACCACCTTCACTATAACCTACATAACCAGGAGGAGAACCAATTAATTTTGATACAGTATGTCTTTCCATGTATTCAGACATATCTAACCTTACCATAGCTTCCTGAGCCCCAAAAAAATAGGAAGCCAAAGCTTTTGTTAACTCTGTTTTACCCACACCTGTAGGACCAGAAAAAATAAAACTAGCAATAGGTCTATTAGGATTTTTTAAACCAACTCTAGCTCTCCTAATAGCGCGAGATACAGCAACAACAGCTTCATCTTGACCAATAATACGTCCATGTAAAGTTTCTTCCATATGAATCAGTTTTTCAGATTCACTTTTAGTCAACTTAGTTACAGGAATACCAGTCCAAAAAGCAACAATTTCTGCAATATCTTCTTCAGTAACTATAGGATCATTAATTTGAATATCTGGTTCGCTTTTTTTACTTTGTGCAATAGCAGCAATTTGTGCCTTTATTTCCATTTCACGAGTTCTATATTGCTCTGCTTTTTCATATTTTTGAGCTCTAATTGCTTCATCTTTAGTCTTTAATACAGATCTTAATTCCCTATCTAATTCTCTAGCAGCTGGAGGTAGCTGAGAGTTTAATAAGCGAACTCTAGAACCTGCTTCATCAATTAAATCAATAGCTTTATCTGGTAAAAAACGATCAGAAATATATTGATTAGCATATTTAGCTGCAGCCGCTAAAGCTTCATCTGACATTTTTAATTGATGATGTTTTTCATATCTATCACGCAAACCAAATAAAATTTCAATTGTTTCCTCTACACTAGGCTCACCAACTAAAACTGGTTGAAAGCGTCTTTCTAAAGCAGCATCTTTTTCAATATGCTTACGATATTCTTCAAGAGTAGTAGCTCCAATACATTGCAATTCACCACGAGCTAAAGCTGGTTTTAAAAGATTAGCAGCATCGATAGCACCCTCAGCTGCACCAGCACCTATTAATGTATGAACTTCATCTATAACTAAAACTACATTATTAGCTGATTTAATTTCATCCATTATACGTTTTAAACGCTCTTCAAACTCACCTCTATATTTTGTACCAGCTACCAATAAACCAACATCTAAAGTGATAACAAGTTTATCTTCTAAAATAGAAGGTATATCTCTATTAGCTATTCTTTGAGCAAGTCCTTCTGCAATAGCAGTTTTACCAACACCAGGTTCACCAATTAATACTGGATTATTTTTGGTACGACGGCCTAAAATTTGAATAACTCTTTCAATTTCTTTTTGTCTTCCAACAACAGGATCTAAAATACCTTCTACTGCTAATTGAGTAAGATTAGAACCAAACTCTTCTAATGTAGGTGTTTTACTTCTTGCTTGCATATTGTTATTACTATTAGTATTAACTTCTGCATTATCTCCTAACATTTGTATCACTTCAGCTCTAATCGAAGCAACATTCACAGCTAAATTTTCAAGAACTCTTGCAGCTACACCTTCTCCTTCTCTTACAAGTCCCATTAATAAGTGTTCTGTACCAATATAATTATGGCCTAATTGTCTAGCTTCTTCAAGTGATAATTCAAGTACTCTTTTAGCCCTGGGAGTGAAAGGAATCTCAACAGCAACAAATCCTGAACCACGACCTATAATTTTTTCAACTTCAATACGAGCATCTTTTAAATTAACATTCATAGACTTAAGTACTTGTGCAGCAATACCTGTACCTTCGCCTATTAAACCTAAAAGAATTTGTTCAGTGCCAACAAAGTTATGACCCAATCTTCTAGCTTCTTCTTGAGCTAACATAATAACTTTGATAGCTTTTTCAGTAAAGCGTTCAAACATGTGTGATAAATAAGAACCAGAAAAATATTATATTACCTTTGATAATATGTAATTGTAACACAATAAAAAAAATTATTTAAATGTATTTAACAAAAAATAAAAAATAAATAGAAATAGTTGACGTATCATAAAACTATTCAATACAATAATATTAATATTTTACTTTTTTTAATATGATAACAAATAAAAAAAATTATTCTTTAATTATAAAGAATATAGAAAAACAATATACAAAAACTAATATACCTCAAATTGACATTGGTGATAATATTAAAATAAAATTATTGATACAAGAAGGTAATAAAGAAAGAATAAAAACATCAGAAGGAGTAGTAATTGCAAAACATAATGCTAAGTTAAATACAACAATTACAATAAGGAAAATCATACAAAATATAGGCGTAGAAAGAATTTATTTAATTCACTCACCTAGAATATTAAATATTGAAGTAGTCCGTCAATCAAAAATTAGAAAAGCTAAATTATACTATTTAAGACAAAGATCCGGCAAAGCAACAAGATTAAAACAAAGACTTCAATAATAACAAAGCTGTTAATAATATATAAAATAATAGAGGATACATAACTCAGTTGGTTAGAGTATCATGTTGACATCGTGAAAGACACTGGTTCGAATCCAGTTGTATCCAAAATATAATATAATATTTTCATAAAAAAGAAAATAATATAGAATATATATTGATTTTTTCGTTGAAAATTTATATAATTATTTTAAGTATTAAAAAAATACAGGGTCGGTGCCCGAGCGGTTAATGGGGGCGGACTGTAAATCCGCTGGCTTAGCCTACGTTGGTTCAAATCCAACCCGGCCCAATAATATAAAGTTAAATTTAGTTTTAAGAAATAATATTTATACTTTAATTAACTTATTACAAGAGAAAGTAAAAAATATATGCTAGAGACATTTTTAAAAGAACCTGAAACAGTAAAGGAATATGCAATAGGTAATTTACACAATACGCTAGCTATAGATGGACACCGTTCACTTTTCCATTAAATTTATAAAATGTTATATTGAAAAATCATAAATATCATGCTAAAACAGTTGTCTAAGATTTATATACAACCAACAAAAATTATCTGACTTCGTTTTCGGTATAAATTGCCAAATAACCAGATGAAGGTTTTAGTTTATACTTTAGATACCAATCGTATAGATTTAATTAGAAATAATAGATAAAATTTGTAAAAATTTTGATGGTTTTTATAAATAACAATCAAAACATAGAAATTAATATAGATCTATTACAAATAATAAATTAACCTTTAAGTAAAAATTTAATATAGTAGATGAAAAAAAAGATTATAAGCAAAAAGTAAATGATTTTAATAATTGGCAATAGGACAAAAAAGAAAAAACTTAGGTTATAAAAAAAATTTAAAAATTAAAAGTAATGGAAAAACAATTATAAAAAAGAAATAGCTAAAAATGTTATTAAATAATTTAAAATAAATATAGTTAATACCTTAAATTTTCATATTTTACTTTGTTTTATATATAAAAATAAAACCCTATAAAGATTATTATAAAGTTTTATTATTCCAATTAAAAAATTGAATATGTAAAATACTTCTTATAACATTTAAAGTCTTATTGTACATAATTTTTTACTTATACCAAAAAAAATACATAAAGAAAATAAATTTTGTTTATAGAAATATAAAAAATTTAATAAATTTATTACAAAAATTGAAAAAAGATTAATAAAATAGATTATATAAATAAAATTTTTTAAGACTAATTATATAAATTAATAATAGGCTTTACAGTATCTTTTACATTCAGCTTAGTTAATCCTATCATTTGAGCATTGCTTTTACCAGGTGCAACCATAGGATAGCAATTTTCTTCCTCTTTTACTTTACAATTTAAGATAACAGCTCCTCTATAACTAAAAAAATTATTTAAAACCCTAAAAATATCTTTTCTAAATTCAAGTTCTAAACCTAAAATACCAAAAGATTTAGCTAATTGAATAAAATTAGGTGATCCTTTATCCATATTTGAATGAGAATATCTCTCTCCATAAAAAGCCTGTTGCCACTGACGTACCATACCTTGCCATTTATTATTTATAATTATTATTTTAATCGGCAAATTATATTGAGAAATTGTTCCCAATTCTTGCAAGTTCATTTGAAAGCTTGCATCACCACTAATACAAACAACACATTTATTTGGACAAGCAATTTGTACTCCAATAGCTGATGGTAAACCATATCCCATTGTACCTAAACCAGAACTAGACATCCAATGACGAGGCAGAACGTTTAAAAATTGAGCAGCCCACATTTGATGTTGACCTACATCTGTTGTAAAATATGCTTCTTTATTAAAATCAGTAACTGAAGATAAGATTTCTTGTGGAGATAAAAAATTAACATTTTTAGGAACTAATAACGGATACTGATTTTTCCATAATTTTATTCGCTCTCTCCAAGGGAAAGTTTGATCAATATTAAAATAAAAATCTTTTAAATTTTTAACATAATTCATAAAACTAGATAAAAACAAACTAACATCACTTATTATTGCAACTTCAGGTACTCTATTTTTACCTAATTCAGCTGAATCAATATCAATATGAATAACTTGAGCATTACAAGCAAATTCATCTAATTTACCAGTAACACGATCATCAAATCTAGCACCGACCGCAATTAATAAATCACATTCACTAACAGCAAAGTTGGCATAAGCAGTACCATGCATACCTAACATTCCTAGAGATAAAGCATGATTTTCATCAATTATACCTTTACCCATTAATGTAGTTGTTATGGGAATAGAAAACTTAGTTGCAAATTCTTTAACTAAATCAGAAGAATCAGAAATAATTGCCCCACCTCCAATATATAACAAAGGTTGACTAGATATCTTTATTAAATCCAATATTTTAGGAAATTGCTTATGACCAGAAAACTTCAAAGGTAAACAGCCAGGTAATTTAATATTATCAGTAAATATAGATTGATAATCAAATTTTTCTAGACCTACATCTTTAGGTACATCTATTAAAACTGGACCTGGTCTACCATGATTAGCAATATAAAAAGACTCAGCAACAATCCTACTAATGTCCTTAGGTTCTCTAATAACATAAGAGTGCTTAACAATTGGTAAAGTTATACCAAAAATATCTACTTCTTGAAATGCATCCGTACCTATAAAAGGCCTCGCTACTTGACCTGTAACAACAACAATTGGTACAGAATCCATATGAGCAGTAGCAATACCAGTAACTAAATTTGTAGCACCAGGACCAGATGTAGCAAAACAAACTCCAGTATTTCCTGTAGATCTAGCATAACCATCGGCAGCATGTATAGCTCCTTGTTCATGTCTACACAAAATATGTTTAATTAGATTACTCTGTTCCCAGTGAAATAACTCGTCATAAATAGGTAATATAGCACCACCAGGATAACCAAAAATATGCGAAACATTATGCTTAACCAGACTATCTAGTAAAGCAAAAGAACCTGTAACTTGTTTTGAGTGTTGTAAATGATTCATAAAAAATACTATAAGTCTATATATATATTATATATGTTCAATTATTTTATTTTATTTTATTTTATTCTGACCCTGTCATCTTCTTTAGTATTAGGTATATTATCATGATTATGCATACTATTATACTTGTAAATATAATTACTAATTTTTTACTCTTTAATAGCTTAAAAACTGGCTGAAAAGTTGTCAAGAAAAATCCAATCAATACTGCTATTAAAAATCTTGGAAACTTATATATATTATTCCAGAAATTATACATATATTTATTGTTGTATTATATTATTAATCATTTAAGATTAAATTAGTGAGAAAGAAAATGCAATTAATTAATTTGTTATAATATTTATTATGAATATTTTAAATGTAAGTGAATTTCTGCCTTTTGTGCAAAAATATTTTGGTCATATTATTGTAATTAAATATGGTGGTGCTGCTATGCAAAATACTGTGTTACAATCAAAAGTTATAAAAAATATTTGTTTATTACATTCTTTGGGTTTAAAGGTAATTTTGGTACATGGTGGTGGTCCATTTATCAATGAATGGCTATGCAAATTAAATATAACACCAAAATTTCATAAAGGTATACGAGTAACTGATCATGATACAATGGAAATAGTTGAAATGGTATTAGCTGGTCAGATTAATAAACAACTTGTTTCTCTATTTAGTCAAAATTTTACACAATCTATAGGTTTATGTGGTAAAGATTCCAATTTAATTGTTGCTTCACCTTTATTTGATGATCCTAATAATTTAGTTGGTCAAGTTCAATCTATTAATATTAATTTATTAAATTTATTATTAGAAAATAGATATATTCCTGTTATTGCTAGTATAGGGCTTGGTAGTAATAATAAAACTTATAATATTAATGCAGATACTGTTGCGGGTTCTATTGCTGGGTCTTTGAAAGCTCATACACTAGTTTTATTGACTGATACACCTGGTATTATGTTAGATATAAAAAATCCTTTAACTTTATTGAAAAGTTTAGATCTTGAACGCGTACAACAGTTAAAAAATAACTCTATAATTTCTGGTGGTATGATACCGAAAGTAGAGTGTTGTGTAAAAGCATTACAAGCAGGTGTTAAATCTACTCATATTATTGATGGTAGAGTATCTGATTCTTTATTATATGAATTATTTACCTCTAGTAGAATAGGCTCCCAAATTCTTTTATAAAATAATTTATTCTCTATTGTTTGTAGATTTTTTATTAAAATGTTATATTATTTTTTATATAGTTCAGGCTCAGTAGCTCAGTTGGTTAGAGCAGGGGACTCATAAGCCCAAGGTCGCAGGTTCAAGTCCCGCCTGAGCCATTTAATTAGGTTATTAAGCTTTTATTTCTATGGAGAGGTGGCTGAGTGGTTGAAAGCGGTAGATTGCTAATCTGTTGTACAACATATTTGTACCGAGGGTTCGAATCCCTTCTTCTCCTAAATTAGATATTTGACAAAATATATTATTTTATGACATATTATAATGACTTATTCATTAAATATTATATTTGGTTTAAGGGACTGTAGTTCAATTGGTTAGAGCACCGCCCTGTCACGGCGGAAGTTGCGGGTTCGAATCCCGTTAGTCTCGTAATTAATAAAAATTTTGTCAAAATATATTATTTGTTTTTATTTGGTATATTTGTATATTTACTAATTATTTGTCTGAATTCTTTTCCATCAATAGTTTCTTTTTCTATTAATATATCTACTAATTTATCTATAATTACTCTATTATTTTTTATAATCTTTAATGTTTTTTGGTGACATTCTTGTACTATTATATATATCTGTTTATCTATTTTTATTGCTATTTCATCTGAATAATCATTTGATCCTGCCATACCTCTTCCTAGGAATGGATTAGAATCTTCGTTTTCTAATGATAGTGGTCCTATACTTGACATTCCAAATTTTGTTACCATTTGTCTTGCCATTGAAGTTACTTGTTGTAAATCATTACTAGCACCTGTTGTTACTTCTGCATCTCCAAATACAATTTCTTCAGCAGCTCTTCCTCCTAAAGCACCCATTATTTTAGCTTTAATTTGTGATCTAGAAACTAAACTCTGATCCTCTCCTGGAGTAAACCATGTTAAACCTTTTGCTTGTCCTCTTGGAATAAGTGTAACTTTTTGTACGCTTTCATGATCTTTTAATAGTGTTCCTACTATGGCATGACCTATTTCATGATATGCTATTAATCTTTTGCTTTTACTATCTATTAATGGAGTTCCCTCCATTCCAGCTACAATTCTATCTATAGCTTCATCTATTTCTATTAAGTTAATATTGTTTTTTCTTTTTCTTGCTGTTAGTATAGCTGCTTCGTTTAATAAGTTTGCTAAATCTGCTCCTGAAAAACCAGGTGTTCTTCTTGCTATAATAGATAATGATACTTCTTTATTGATCTTTTTATTTTTAGCATGAACGTTTAGTATTGCTAGCCTTCCGTTGAAATCAGGTATATCTACCATTACTTGTCTATCAAATCTACCTGGTCTTAATAAAGCTGAGTCTAGTATGTCAGCTCTATTTGTTGCTGCTACAACGATTATACCAGTATTACCCTCAAAACCATCCATTTCTGTTAGTAATTGATTCAAAGTTTGTTCTCTTTCATCATTTCCTCCTCCTATTCCTGTACCCCTTTGTCTTCCTACAGCATCAATTTCATCAATAAATATTATGCATGGTGCATTTTCTTTTGCCTTTTTAAATAAATCTCGTACTCTTGATGCTCCTACACCTACAAACATTTCTACAAATTCGGAGCCAGAAATACTAAAAAATGGAACATTTGCTTCACCAGCTATAGCTTTAGCTAATAATGTTTTTCCTGTACCAGGTGGTCCTATCAATAGTATTCCTTTTGGTATTTTTGCTCCAACAGCTGTAAAATACTCTGGTTTTTTAAGAAAAGTTACAATTTCTTCAAATTCTTCTTTTGCTTCATCAATTCCTGCTACATCATCAAAAACTATTCCAGTTTTTGCTTCCATTTGAAATAATGCTTTTGATTTACCAAACGACATAGCTTGTCCAGGACCTCCTGCTGTATTATTTGATCGACGAAATAAAAGTATTAATCCTGTTATTAGCAATAATGGAAATATTAAGTTTCCTATTAAATTCCATGCAGCAATTGTATTTTTAGTTGGGTGAGCATCTAAATCTATATTATTTTTCTTTAATTTTGTTATCAGTTCTGGTGCGCTTGCAGGTAGTTCAACCCTAATTTTTTGTATTCTGTTGCCAAGTTCTGGTCCAATTGCTTCTATAATAGCTGTATGTCCATTATCATATATGTCTACTTTCTTAACCCAACCCATATCAAGATATTCTAAAAATCTTCCATAAGTCATTCTTGAATTAGCTATTTGATTTTTGTTTTCATTTGTTGTAGATGCAAAAAAGCCTTGCCAAATAAAAAAAGATATAATTATTATAGGTAATGACCATAGTAATAAATTTTTCCAAGATAGTTTCATGATTTCTTTTAGCCTTAAATAAATATTTTTTTATTTTAGTGATTATTTACATGAATGTAACATCTTTGTGCTTTAATCGGCAACTGTTTTATATTTAAGAATTAGTTTATAAAAGTTCATTTATTTTTTTTTATATTTGACTTGTTGTTACCATGAGCATAATTATTATAAGTATATATTAATTATAAATATAAAAAAAAATTAATTATGGTAGAAAAAGGTGTAAAAGTTAAAATTCTAAGAAAAGAATCTTATTGGTATAAAGATATTGGTACAGTAATTAAAGTTGATAAAGGTATTAAATATCCTGTATTAGTACGTTTTAGTAAAGTTACTTATAGTGGTGTTAATAGTAATAATTTTTCTGAAGACGAAGTTAATGTAATTGATTAAAAGGTCAGTTTAAAAACATTATTAATAAATTAATTTAAATATTTACTATTAATAATGTTTTTATTTATTTTTTAATTCTTTTACTAAATTTTAAGTTCCTAAAGTTGCCCAATCAACATCTACATTTTCTAATATTAAAGAAGAATTATAAATTTGTAATATAATTAACAAAAATAGAAAAAATAGTAACATAAATATTGCCATTATTGGAGTTGTTCCCCATCCAGGAGCTACTTTACCATATTCTGAATTTAATGGTCTTAATATTTCTCCTAATCTTGTTCTTAATGCCATGGTGTTTTTGTAGTTTTATTTGATTATTAATATATATAATAATATTATAAAAATAATTATATTTTATTTCTAATTAAATTATGGAAACTGCAACAGTTCTTAGTATTTTTATTTCAAGTTTATTGCTTGGTATCACTGGTTATTCAGTTTATACAGCTTTTGGTCCAATATCTAAAAATTTAAGAGATCCTTTTGAAGAACATGAAGAGTAGTAGTTGTTGTTAATTTATTGATAAATAATCACTTCTTAATTGTTATTATAATAATTAATTAATGATTTAATTATTCAATACTAATATATCAATCTTGAAGTGGTTATGCTTTTATTTTTTATAATGTTCTAATAAATACTATATTTATTTTGCAATTCTTGGTGGGTCTCTAAAAAATACAGCAAAAAATATTACCATTAATGTGCCTACTAATAAAAACACATATACTAATGCTTCCATTCTTATTCCTTAATTTATAATTTATATTTTTACGGTTTATACAGCACCCTGTTTTTTACTGCTTCTATCTCCAAGTTTCTGGAAAGCTCCAAATTCAACTTGTTCTGTAACTTCTGCTCCTATACCTGCAAAAACATCTCGGAATATAGTTCTTGATCCATGCCATAGATGACCAAAGAAAAATATAAGAGCGAAATTAGCATGTCCGAATGTAAACCATCCTCTTGGACTACTTCTAAAAACACCATCAGATTCTAATGTTGTTCTGTCAAATTCAAATACTTCTCCAAGTTGTGCTTTACGTGCATATTTTTTAACACTAGGCGCATCTGTAAATTTTTTGCCGTTTAATTTTCCACCGTAAAAACAAACTGTTACACCTACCTGTTCAATACTGTATTTAGATTCAGCTCTTCTAAAAGGAATATCTGCTCTTATGATTCCATCCTTATCTACTAATATAACAGGAAATGTTTCAAAAAATGCAGGCATTCTTCTAACAGCTAATTCTCTACCATCTTTATCTTGAAATATTGGATGTCCTAACCATGCTTCTGCAATTCCATCTCCTTTATCCATAGGACCGGCTCTAAATAATCCTCCTTTTGCTGGATTATTACCAATATAGTCATAAAATGCTAATTTATCTGGTATTTTTGACCAAGCTTCTTCTGGTGTTCCTCCCTCATTCATATAATTTTCTACTCTTCTTTCTATTTCCTGCTGAAAATATCCACTATCCCATTGATATCGTGTTGGTCCGAATAATTCTATTGGTGTAGTTGCTGAACCATACCACATAGTTCCACATGTTACAAATGCACTGAAAAAAACAGCTGAAATACTACTAGATAGTACTGTTTCTATATTACCCATTCTTAAAGCTCTATATAGTCTTTGTGGTGGTCTTACAGTTAAATGAAATAGACCTGCTAAGATTCCTACAGTTCCTGCTGCTATGTGATGTGATGCAATCCCACTAGGATTAAATGGATTAAACCCATCGGCTCCCCATGCTGGTGCTACTGGCTGTACTTTTCCAGTTATGCCATATGCATCTGAGATCCAAATTCCAGGTCCAAATAAACCTGTTGTGTGAAAAGCTCCAAAACCAAAACATAATAAGCTTGATAATAATAAATGAATTCCAAAAATTTTTGGCAAGTCTAAAGCTGGTTCTCCTGTTCTTGGATCTCTAAATAATTCTAAATCCCAATAAACCCAGTGCCATATAGATGCTAAAAACAGCATACCTGATAATACAATATGTGTAATAGCTACACCTTCAAAACTCCATAATCCAGGATTAGATACACTTTCACCTGTAATACTCCATCCTCCCCAAGAATCTGTAACTCCTATTCTTGCCATAAAAGGCATTACAAACATTCCTTGTCTCCACATTGGATTTAGTACTGGATCTGATGGATCAAAAACAGCTAGCTCATATAAAGCCATTGAACCAGCCCATCCAGATACAAGTGCTGTATGCATTAAATGTACAGAAATTAGTCTCCCGGGGTCATTTAATACAACTGTATGTACACGATACCATGGTAATCCCATAGAATAATATGCCTCCTATCAAAAGAAATTAATATTATGCTTTTCTTACTTAAATTCTTAATTTTATTTATTATATATGAAATAACCTTATCAGTTAATATTATAACATTTTTTTATAATTCATTATATTTAGTTATATTTATATTTCAAAACTCTTTTTATGATTTGAAAACTAATGATATTAATAATAACTAATATTATAATACTATTTTTTATATTTAAATTGAACCAAATTGTTTTAATTATATCAAAATTGTATGATATATATTTATTTATATAAATATATCTTACTATTTCTATTGCATAAGTTAGTGGATTAATACATGCAATCATTTGGAGCCAATATGGCATAAAATGTAGTGGTGCTAATGCTGTACTAGAAAATAGTGTAGGTAAATTAATGATTACTGTAAAAGCTAAAAATTCAATATGTCCTGGTAATATAAAACTCATATAAATACTTAAACTACCTGTACAAAAAATAATAAGTGTACATATATTTATTATAAGTAAAATACTATTTATATCTACTGTATTTTTTAATATATAAAAACTGAAAATTAAAATTCCTATGATTTGTAAGCAACTTATACTCCAAATATATATTATGAGAGAAATTAAGATAGAGCTTTTATAATTTAAAGGAGAAACTATAATTCTGTTAAAAAAACCAAATTCTCTATCAAATATAATTGGTAATCCTCCATTTATAGATGCTGTGAATCCAGTAAAAATTATTATGCCAGAGCTTAAAAAAAATAAGTATTTTATACTAGATTGATTAAATAAATAAATAGGGGCATTTTCGAAAAGTGAACCAAAAAGTATTAGCCATAATAGGGGTTGTATTATTCCAGCTAGTATGCTTGATGGTTTTCTATAAACTTGAAGATATAGTCTTTTAATTAAAGCATTTATTTCTTGAAATATTGTTGATTGATTTATCTTTCTTTTGTAATCAAATTTTTTTACTTTGTAATTAGGTTTTATTAGAGTATTATTTTGTATTTTTTGATAAAAATTATGATTTAGTATCATATAAACAGTTTTTTTATTTTTTTATAAGATATTGTATATTAATAATATAAATTTATGTCAAGATTATTTAACTTAATGTATAAAATAATTTAGGTATATTTAGTCTTAAGTGTTGTTAGTAATGATTAATTTATATCATTTATATCTTGTTTATTTTTTTTATTTTATGATTAAATATTAGTACTTCTAAAGTAAATATTTAAGTTTTCTTTTATTTACTTTAATTTATTGTATTTTATTATAGTTTACGGAGATTATCTTAATGACAAAATATATGGTTAGTTTGATTATTAATGACGAAGAAGATACTACAATTGAATGTGAAGAAACAGAATATGTTTTAGATGCTGCTGATGATGCAGGAGTAGACTTACCATATTCTTGTCGTGCAGGAGCTTGTTCTAGTTGTGCAGGTATTCTTCAAAAAGGAACAATCGATCAATCAGATCAATCTTTCTTGGATGAAGATCAAATTGAAGCAGGTTTTGTTTTAACATGTGTTACTTCTCCTACAAGTGATTGTGAGATTCTTACTAATCAAGAAGATCAACTTTATTAGTATAAAGTAAAAATTAGTTTGACAAACATTTTATTATTGAATGAATGTCAAACTGCTAAATAATCTATTTATTATTTCTGTAATTTATAGTTTAACTTCTATTTCTACACCAGCTGGTATATTTAGTTTCATTAAAGCATCAACTGTTTGAGAAGATGGTTCATTTATATCAATTAGTTTCTTATGTATTCTAATTTCAAAGTGTTCTCTAGAATCTTTATCTACATGGGGTGAACGCAATACACAATAAATTTTACGTTTTGTAGGTAATGGTATAGGACCAGTAATGTTTGTATTTGTTCTTTTTATAGTTTCTATTATACTATTGCAAGATATTTTTAAAAGATTATAATCATATGTTTTGAGTTTTATTCTAATCTTTTTTTTTGTTTTTTGTGTCATTTTTATTTTATTAGTTATTCTAATATTTTAGATACAACTCCAGCTCCAACTGTTTTTCCTCCTTCTCTTATAGCAAATCTCATTCCTTGCTCAATAGCTATTGGATTAATTAATTTTGCACACATTTTTATTCTATCTCCTGGCATTACCATTTCTGCAGTTGATCCATCATCAGCTTTAAATTTTGTAATTGTTCCAGTAACATCTGTTGTTCTTACGTAAAATTGTGGTCGATATCCTGGAAAAAATGGAGTGTGTCTTCCACCTTCTTCTTTTGTTAAGATATATACTTCAGCTTCAAACTCTGTATGCGGTGTTATAGTTCCAGGTTCTGCTAGTACCATTCCTCTTTGAATATCTGATTTTTGTACACCCCTCAATAAAATTCCTATATTATCTCCTGCCATTCCTTCATCTAATGTTTTTTGAAACATTTCTAGACCAGTAATTGTTGTTGTTTTAGTATCTTGTAGTCCTACAATTTCAATAGTATCACCTACTTTTACTATACCTCTTTCAATTCTACCTGTTGCTACAGTTCCTCTTCCTGTAATAGAAAATACATCTTCTACTGCCATAAGAAATGTTTTTTCTGTATCTCTTTGTGGTGTTGGTATATAAGAATCTACTGCATCCATTAGTGAATGAATTTTATCTACCCATTTATCTTTTCCTCTTTCTATACTATCGTTCTTTGCAATAGTTTCTAAACCTAATAAAGCTGATCCAGCAACAAATGGTATACTTTCTCCTGGGAAGTCATATTTTTCTAGTAGTTCACGAACTTCTAATTCTACTAGTTCACGTAATTCATCATCGTCTACTTGGTCTTGTTTATTTAAAAACACTACAATGTTAGGTACACCTACTTGTTTAGCTAATAAAATGTGTTCCCTTGTTTGTGGCATAGGTCCATCTACTGCAGATACAACTAATATTGCTCCATCCATTTGCGCAGCACCTGTAATCATATTTTTCACATAATCTGCATGTCCAGGACAATCTACATGTGCATAATGTCTATTTTCTGTTTCATATTCTATATGTGCAGTATTAATTGTAATTCCTCTTGCTTTCTCTTCTGGGGCAGCATCAATTTCATCAAATTTTTTTGCTTTTGTTTGATTTGCAGCTGCTAAAGTTGCTGAAATAGCTGCTGTTAGTGTTGTTTTACCATGATCCACATGTCCAATTGTACCAATGTTTACATGTGGTTTTTTGCGTTCAAATTTTTCACGTGCCATTTTTTTCCTCGATTTAATGTTAATAATTTATGATAAGTATCATTTAGTAGCGGTAATGTGCAAAAGCTTTATTTGCTTCTGCCATACGATGTGTTTCTTCTTTTTTTCTAATTGTATTTCCATTTTCATTAGATGAGTCAATAATTTCATTAGCAAGTTTATTTGACATGCTGTTGCCCGTTCTTACTATAGCAAACTTTGTTATCCATCTTAATGCTAAGTTTGTTCCTCGATATGCTCTTACTTCCATTGGTACTTGATAAGTTGATCCTCCTATTCTTCTAGCTTTTACTTCAACTAAAGGAGTTGCATTACGTATAGCTTTTTCTAATATTTCTAATGGGTCATTTTTAGTTCTTTCTTTTATAATATCTAAGGCTTCGTAAATAATTTTTTGTGCTAATCCTTTTTTCCCATTTTTTAGTATTCGTACTGTTAACATACTAATAAGTTTACTGTTATATATTGGATCAGGATTTATTGGTCTTCTTTTAGCTTTGTTGCGACGTGACATATGAATAAATGAATGCTTTTATGTTTTGCTTTTTTTAGTACCATATTTAGATCTACTATTTTGTCTTTCTTTAACTCCGGCTGAATCAAGTGTGCCTCTAACAACATGATATCTTACGCCTGGTAAGTCTTTAACTCGACCTCCTCTAATTAAAACAACAGAGTGTTCTTGAATATTATGTCCTATACCTGGTATATATGCCGTTACTTCAAAGCCTGATGTTAACTTTACTCTTGCTACTTTGCGTAAAGCAGAGTTAGGTTTTTTAGGTGTGGTTGTATAAACTCTTGTGCACACACCTCTTCTTTGTGGGCAAGCTTTTAGTGCTGGAGATTTTGTTGTTTTCTTATATTTTTGTCTTTCTGACCTTACTAGTTGTTGAATTGTTGGCATTATACTCTACGTGATAATTTTATAGTAGTAATATTATCTTAAATATCTTATATATTATAAATATTGTATAATATGCTGTCAAACCTTGAATTGATATCTAACTATATTAAATTTTTTCTATTTTAATTTATATTTTTTCATAAATTTTTCTACCCTGCCTTCTGTATCTATAATTTTTTGTGATCCTGTGAAAAATGGATGATTGCCAGACCAAATGTCTATATGTAGTTCTTTTTTTGTTGATCCGATAGTCATAATATGTTTACCATCACAATAAACTTTAGAATCTGCATACCATTTAGGATGTATATTTTTTTTTGGCATAATTGTATTGTAATTCTTTTTTATAAAAAATATTATTATATATTTAATAAAAGTAAAAATTTTTGTTAAAAAATTAACGTTTTGAATATTGAGGAGCTTTTCTAGCTTTTCTTAATCCATATTTTTTTCTTTCTTTATTTCTTGCATCTCTGCTTAATAATCCTTCTGATTTTAGTGTTACACGATTTTCTGGATTAATTGTGCATAGTGCTCTTGCTAAGCCTAACCTAATAGCATCAGCTTGTCCTGTTAGTCCACCACCTTCAGCTTTAACATGTATGTCATATTCTTTACTTAGTCCTAAAATACTTAATGGTGAGCATGAAATTCTTAAATAATTAGGACTAAATTGTAAATATATTTCACCTGGTAAACCATTTATAATTAATTTGCCTGATCCAGGTACTAATCTTACTCTTGCAATAGACGTTTTTCTTCTTCCTGTTCCCAAATATGTTATATTTTTATCTGATATATTAGACATAATTTTATATTGTTTAATTTGAAGTTATCATTACTGGCTTCTGTGGATTATGTGGATGTTTATCATTGGAGTAAATTTTTATTTGCTTAAATAGTTTTCTTCCCAAAGAATTTTTTGGTAACATACCCTTTATTGAGGTTTCTATAATTTTATTTGGGATTCTTTTATTTAATTTGTTAAATGTTTCTATTTTTAGTCCTCCAGGCTTTCCTGAATGTTTTTTATATAATTTTTGTTCTCTTTTTTTCCCTGTTACTTTTATTAATTGTGAGTTAATAATAATTATATTTATATGATTGTTAATGTATGGAAGATAAGTACTTTTATTTTTGCCTTTTATTATAAATGCTACTTTACTACTTAGTCTTCCTAAAGTTTGGTCTTCAGCATCTACTATATACCATTCTTGTTTTTTTTTGTTTATTTCAATATATGTTTGATTTTTATTGATTGTCATGTTTATCTGAAATTATTGATTAACTTATATGTATATATTTTCAATTTATTATATTATATATCATCTTATTTTATTAAATTTTCTCTTTTTGCAAATGGATTCCTAATTTTTCCTTTAATGATTCAATTACTTCTTCTGCTGACTTTTGTCCAAAATTCTTTATTTCTAATAATTCTTCTTGTGAGTAGTCTAATAAATCAGTAATAGAGTCAATTTGAGCCCTCTTTAAACAATTGTATGCACGAACTGATAATTGTAGTTCTTCAATTAAAATTTGACTTATTTGTTTTTCTTTATGCTCATTTTGATTATTTGTGGATTTAAAATTTATGTTAGTTAGTGGATGAAATAAATTAGTTAATACATTTGCTCCTTGACTAATAGCTTCTTGAGGAGACAAGCTTCCATTTGTCCATATTTCTAGAAAAAGTTTTTCTTCAATTCTTGTTGTATCAACTTTTTTTTCTTCTACTTTATAGTTAAATTTTTTAGTTGGCATAAACACAGCATCAATCTGTAAAAAATCTATTGATTTATTGTCTATTCCTTTATCGACTAATCTATATCCATGACCTGTTTCAATTCTAAATTCCATCTCAAAAATTGTGTTATTGCATACTGTTGCTATGTATTGCTTGGGGTCTACTACTTCTATGTCTGGTGGTAAGTCAAATAAACCTGTCGTAATAATTGCTGGTCCTTGTATTCTTACTCGACCAATCTGTGTTTCTTTGCTGTAGCTTTTTAAAACGACATCTTTTAAATTAAGTAAAATTTCTAGTACGTCTTCCCTAACACCTGTTATTGTCGAAAATTCATGATTAATTCCGGCAATTCTTACAGCAACAATAGCAGCACCAGGTAAATCAGATAATATAGTTCTACGTAAAGAATTTCCTACTGTTATTCCTTGTCCTTTTTTTAATGGTTCTAAAACAAAGTGCCCATAATGTTCTCGAGCTCCTTTTGTTTGTGACTCTATACATTCTATTTGAAAATGATTCATTTAAAAATCCTTAGTATAGTTGTCAAATATATCATATTATTTATTTTTTTATATTTACACTCTTCTTTTTTTTGGTGGTCTACATCCATTATGTGGCACTGGTGTAATATCTTTAATAAGTGTAATTTCTATTCCTGTTGCTTGTAATGCTCTAATTGCAGTTTCTCTTCCTGCACCTGGTCCATTTATCATTACTTCTGTTTGCTTCATCCCGTAGTCTAATGCAGTTTTGGCAGCTTTCTCTGCAGCTGTTTGAGCTGCAAAAGGTGTACTTTTTTTTGCTCCTTTAAATCCACTAGCACCAGAAGAACACCATGTAACTGTTTCTCCTTGTAAATCAGTTATTGTTATAATGGTATTATTAAATGTAGACTTTATATGAGTAATTCCATTAATTATATTTTTTTTGTTTTTGTTATTATTTTTTTTTGCTTGTCTAGCCATTATTATGATTTTGATTATATGAATGTTTATAATTTAAGATGATAGTAATAATCTATTTTCTTGGAGCTTTCTTTTTACCTGCTATTGTTTTTTTATTACCTCTTCTTGTTCTGGCATTAGTTCTCGTTCTTTGTCCTCTTAATGGCAGACCAATTCTATGCCTTCTTCCTTTGTATGATCCAATATCCATTAGTCTTTTTATATTTAAAGTTTCTAGTCTTTTTAAATCTCCTTCTATTTGATATTCATTATTTAAAATATTTCTTATTGAAATAATTTCTTCATCATTTAAATCTTTTATTTTTGTATTTGTATTAATTTGAATTTTTTCTAAAATTTCTTTTGATCTAGATATTCCTATTCCATAAATATATCTTAGTCCTATCATTATTCTTTTATTTCGAGGTAAATCGACTCCAGCTATTCTAGCCATTTTCTTCCTTTGTTTCTATATTTTTATTTTTACAAAACTTTTAACCTTGTCTCTGCTTATGTTTTGGATTTTCACAAATCACCATTATTTTTCTATTTCTTCGTATAATTCTACATTTTTCGCAAATTTTTTTTACAGATGATCTAACTTTCATATTTTTTTAGTTATTGATAAATAAAAATTTTATTGTTCAATCATATTATCATATTGTTCAGATATTATGTATGTCTGGATTTGTTTAGCTGTGTCAATAGCTACACCTACCAAAATTAATAAAGATGTTGTTCCTAGACCTTGAAAATTTTGTATTTGTGTTATATTAAATATGATATATGGAAATTGTGCAATTAAAAATAAAACAATTCCTCCAATGAATGTTAATTTATTAATAATTTTCTCTAAATATTTTGTTGTCTCTGATCCAGGTCTAATATTTGGAATACTTGCTCCCATTTTTTTTAAATTTTTAGAAATATCTTTTGGATTTAAAATAAGAGATGAATAAAAATAACTAAATCCAATAATAAGTATAGAATATAATGCTAAATAAAAAACATTGTTATTGATAAAATATTTAATTAATAAGTTTGATGATTGTTTATTTAATATACTTATTAAGTATGTTGGTAATGTCATAGCTGCTGAAGCAAATACAATAGGCATTACACCTCCTTGATTGAGTTTTAATGGTATGTAACTTTGTGTATTCAGTGTGTTTATTTTGCCTAGTTGCTTTGATAAAATAATATTAATTTTTCTTCTGCTTTCTTGGATAAGAATGCTAAGCATTAAAATTGTTGTAATCACAATAATTAAAATAATTAATTGTATTTCATTTTGTTTGTCATTAATATTGACTGTATATTTTAAAAAATTTTTAGGTATATTTGAGATAATATTTTGAAATATAACTAGTGATGCCCCATTTCCTATACCGTATTCTGTAATTATTTCAGAAAACCACATAATAATTATGGATCCTGTAGTAAGAGTAAGAGTACAATTTAATATAAAGTAATTGTCCCATGTAAATGTATATGGTTTAACCCATACAGATATAGAAATACTTTGAAATATTGCCCAAATAATTGTGAAATATCTAGTTATCTGTACAATTTTTTTTCTTCCTGCTTCTCCTTCCTCTTTTTGTAAATTTTCTAATTGTGGTATAATTTTTACTAGTAGTTGAGTAATAATTGATGAATTAATATATGGTATAATTCCTAGTGCAAATATGCCTATTGTAGAAAATCCTCCTCCAGAAAATATGTTTAAAAAATTAAGAAAAACATTATTTTTTATATTTTCATTAAATTCACTATGATCAATTCCTGGTATTGGTATAAAAATACCAATCCTACATATTAAAAGAACTAATATAGTTACTATAATTTTATTTAAAAGCTTATTTTTATTCTCCATATTTTTATCATATAGTGTTTATTTTATTTTTTTTATCATCAAAATATATTATTCTTTATACAAGTATTCTAAAGATATATTTCTATTATCTGCTGTTTCTTGAAAAGTTCTAAGGTTTTTTAATGCATTTAAAGCAGCTCTAGCATTATTTAATGTATTATTAGATCCTAGTTGTTTAGCTAAAATATTTTTTATACCTGCTAGTTCTAATACTGTTCTTGTAGATCCTCCTGCAATGACACCAGAGCCTGTTGCCGAAGGTCTTAATATAATTTTAGCAGCTCCAGATATACCATAAATAGGATGTGGAATAGAATAAAATTTTGTCACAGGAACATTTATTATATGTTTTTTTGCATCAGTTACACCTTTTTTAACTGCTCCTATAACATCACTTGCTTTTCCAACTCCTACACCTATTTGACCTTTTTCATTTCCTATGACTAAAACAGCACGAAAACTTAATTTTTTGCCTCCTTTAACTACTTTTGTTACCCTTTTAATTTGTACTACTCTTTCTTCCCAATTTACTTCTTCTTTATTTTTTAAATTTTTCTTTTTAATCATAATTAATTGTCTTTACTTTTTTAAAATTGAATTCCTTCTTTTCTAGTAGCATTTGCTAATGCTTTAATTTGTCCATGATATATATTTTTTCCTCTATCAAAAATAATTTCTTGAATTCCTTGATTTTTAAGTTTTATACCTATATTTTTTCCTATCTTTTCAGCTATTTCACAGTTTGAAAATTTATTTATTTTTTCTGATAACGTTGAACTACTAGCCAAAATTTTATGATTATGATCATCTATTATTTGTGCATAAATATGTTTATTAGACTTAAAAACGTATAATCTTGGCTTATTTAATGAACCTTTTAATTGTCTTTTCATATTTTTATATTAAATTTGAGTTATTTATTTATCTAAATAAATTGGAATTAATTTAGTTATTATTTACCTGCTTTTCCAATTTTTCTTTTTATTTTTTCCTCTAAATATTTTATACCTTTTCCTTTATAAGGTTCTGGAGGACGAATAGATCTAATTTTAGCAGCTATTTGTCCAACTTTTTCTTTGTCAATACCTATAACAGATATATTGGTATTATTTTCAACTTCAATATTTATATGTTCAGGTGGCTCTATTCTTACAGTATGGCTATAACCTACATTTAATATTAAAATTTTTCCTTCCATTTGACATCTATACCCTACTCCTTGTATCAATAGTTTTTTCTCAAATCCCTGTGATACTCCTATTATCATATTGTTAATGATACTTCTTGATAATCCATATATTGCTTGGGCTTTTTTTGTATTTTCTATTTTTGTTAGTTTTAATTTATTATTAATTTTTTCTATTTTAATTAAATTAGAAATTATATAAGAAAGTTTTCCTTTTGGTCCATCAATTAAAATAATTGAATTATCAATGTATGTTCTAATATTTTCAGGTATTATTATTTCTTTTTTACCTATTCTTGACATGATTTTTCCTAGCTAAAATTTTTTTATTCATTTTATTACCAAATATAACATAAAACTTCACCACCTAATCCAAAGTGTCTTGCACGCTTATCTGTCATTACACCTTGAGATGTTGAAATAACTGCTATTCCGATTCCTCCTAATACTTTTGGTAATTCTTTATGGTTAGCATATACTCTTAATCCAGGTTTACTGATCCTTTTTAATTCTGTTATTATAGGTTTTTTATTTTTACCTTTGTACTTTAAAGAAATTAGAAGGTAATTTTTTAAATCTTCTCCTATTTCTTGAAATTCATAAATAAATCCTTCTTCTTTTAATACTTGTAAAATATTTTTAGTCATTTTAGTATCTGGCACTTGAACAATTTGATGTTTTGCCAAGTTTGCGTTTCGAATTCTAGTTAGCATGTCTGCTATTGTATCATTGCTCATATTTTTTTCTTAATTTATTGACATTAACAGGTAATTTTTTCATTTAAAAGGCATGCCAAATTTTTTTAGCAATGCTAGACTTTCTTTATCAGTTTTTGCTGTTGTAACTATAGTTATATTCATTCCTCTTATTTTATCTATTTGGTCATAATTAATTTCGGGGAATATTATTTGTTCTTTTAAGCCTAAATTATAATTACCCCTTCCATCAAATTGTTTTTTACTAATTCCTCTAAAATCTCTAATTCTGGGTAAAGATAGATTTATTAATTTATTTAAGAAATCATACATTTTGCTTTTTCTTAAAGTTATTTTTAATCCAATTGGCATGTCATTTCTTATTTTAAATCCAGCTATAGATTTTTTTGTTTTAGTAATTAAAGGTTTTTGTCCAGTTATAAGTTTAAATTCTTCTATACTTTTGTCTAACACTTTTGTATTTTGTGAAGCTTCTCCTATACCTCTGTTAATCACAATTTTTATTAATTTTGGTACTTCATGAATATTTTGGTAATTAAACTCTTTAAAAAGTTCTTGAGTTATTTTTTCTTCATACAATATTTTTAATGATTTTGTCATATTATTCTTTATTAATATATTTATTGTCTTTTTTACGACGTTTATATTTTTTTTATATTTGAAATATCTATGTAACCTTCAATTTGTTTTATTTCACCAGTTTCATTTGGTTGTTTTGGTTTAATGTGTTTTATTTTTAAATTTATATTTTCTATAAATATATGATTTTTTTTTGATATAATTTTGAAAACTTTTCCTTCTTTATTTTTTTGTTTGCCAGATATAACTTTTATAATATCTCCAATTTTAATTTTTTGATTTTTTTTCATTTTTTTATACTACCTCTGGTGCTAATGATATAATTTTTGAAAAATTTTTATCTCTTAACTCTTTTGCAATTGGTCCAAATACTCTTGTTCCTCTAGGATTATTTTCCTTATTTATGATTACAGCTGCATTATCATCAAAACGAATACACATTCCATCTATTCTTCTTGATGTCTTTTTGGTTCTTACAATAACTGCTCTAACAATATCAGATCTTTTAATGGGCATATTAGGTGATGCATCTTTTACAACACCAATTATTATATCACCGATGTAAGCATAACTGGGGTTACTGCTTCCTAATACTCTAATGCACATAATTTTACGTGCACCACTATTATCTGCAACGTTTAAGTAACTTTGTGTCTGTATCATTTTTTTGTAATTAATTCAGTTAATTTCCATCGTTTATTTTTGCTTAATGGTCTTGTCTCTTGTATTTTTACTTGATCTCCAATATTGCATTTATTATCATTATCATGAGCATAGTATTTATTTGTTTTTATTATAATTTTTTTATATTTTCTGTGTGATATTTGTTTTTTAACTGCAACTGTTATAGTTTTATCCATTTTGTTGCTTATAACTATTCCTATATTCTCTTTTTGTGACATTTTGAATTTTATATATTTTTATTTTTTTTATTGTATTGTGTTTCTAATGTAAGAAGTTGTGCAATTTGATGCTTTTTTTCTTTCATTAAATGGTATTTAATTTTTTGCTTTGTTTTTTCTTTAATTTTTAGGAAAATAATTTCTTTCTTTAGTTCGATAATTTTTTCTTTTATTTCACTAAGTTTTAGTTCTTTAAATTTTTGTATTTTATTACTCATTCTATTTTGCTTATTTTGTAATAAATCTAGTTTTTACAGGTAATTTATATGATGCTAAATGCATTGCTTGTTTTGCTACATTTTGAGGTACACCTGATATTTCAAATAAAATGTGTCCTGGTTTAATTACTGCAACCCAATATTCGGGTGCTCCTTTTCCTGACCCCATTCGTGTTTCAGCTGGTCTTGCTGTAATTGGTTTATCTGGAAAAACTCTAATCCATAATTTTCCTCCCCTTTTTACATATCTAGTTATTGTTCGTCTTGTCGCTTCAATTTGTCTTGATGTTAACCATACTCGCTCAGTACTTTGTAAAGCATATTCTCCAAAGACTATCGTATTGCCTTTGCTTGCAGATCCTTTCATCCGTCCACGATGTTGTTTTCGAAATTTTGTTTTTTTGGGACTTAACATAATTTATTTTTTTATTCTGTTTAATTTATGAGTCAATTGTTTTATTTTGTTTTACTTTCATTATAAGTAATGATTTTTTCTCCTTTAAATAACCATACTTTTACTCCAAGAATGCCATATATGGTATGTGCTCTTGTATATGCATAATCAATATCTGCTCTTAAGGTTTGTAATGGAACTCTTCCTTCTCTTACCCATTCTTTTCTTGCTATTTCAGCTCCATTTAGTCGTCCACCAACTTGAATTTTTATTCCGTTTATATTTGCTTTTTGTGCTCTTTGTATACCTTGTCTTATAGCACGACGGAAAGCAATTCTTTTTTCTAATTGTTGTGCAATCCAGTTTGCTAATAATATTGCTTCTTTATCAGGTTCTGTAATTTCTATAATATTTATTCTAATTTTATAATTTGAATTTAATTTTTTTGTCAAATTATGTCTTAAATATTCTATACCTGTTCCCATTTTTCCTACTATTAGTCCAGGTCTTGCTGTGTAGATATTTAATTCTATTTGATCTAATTTTCTTTCAATATGAATTAATGAAATACTTGCTTTATTTAGTGCTTGTTCTATGTATAACCTTATATTATAATCTTCTTTTATTAAATTAGAATAATACTTCATTTGTGTAAACCAAGATGATTTATGTTTTTGTGTAATTCCTATTCTAAAGCCAGACGGATGTATTTTTTGTCCCATTTGTTATTTTAGTTTATTTCAATCTCAATAGTTATATGACATGTTGGTTTACGTATTGGAAATGCACGTCCTTGTGCTCTAGGCTGAAACCTTTTTAAAGTTGGTCCTTGATCAGCAATAGCTTCTTTTATAAATATTTTATTTTTATTTATTTCTTCAATGTTTTTTTGTTGTATATTGCTAAAAGCAGATTCAAGTATTTTATTAATGTTTTTGCATGCTCTATAAGGCATAAATTTTAATATAAGTTTAGCATCATTATATTTTTTGCCTTTAATTTGTTCTAAAATTCTTCTAGCTTTATGCGTAGATATTCTTAAGTATTTTCCAATAGCTTTAGAGCTTTTTTCTTTTATCGACATATTGGTGTTTATTTTCTTGCTTTTCTATCATTTTTAATATGACTTCTAAATGTTCTAGTTGGAACAAATTCTCCTAATTTATGACCAACCATTTGATCAGAAATAAATATAGGAAAATGTTGTTTACCATTGTATACAGCTATAGTGTGACCAACCATTGTTGGTATTATAGTTGATGATCTAGACCAAGTTTTAATTGTCTCTTTTTTATTATCTTGATTTAAATTTTGAATTTTATAAAAAAGTTTAAATTCAATATAAGGGCCTTTTTTTAGTGATCTTGACATAATTTTTAAAATAAAATAAAGTCTAATGTTATTTACGACGACGAAGTATATATTTGTTGCTATATTTTTTTTTATTTCTTGTTTTTTCTCCTAATGCAGGTTTTCCATTTGGTGTTACTGGGTGAGATCTACCTATAGGAGATTTTCCTTCTCCTCCTCCATGTGGATGATCAATAGGATTCATTACTACTCCACGTACATGAGGTCTTTTACCTAGCCATCTATTTCTACCAGCTTTTCCTATGCTAATATTACTTGAATCAATATTGCCTACTTGACCAATTGTTGCATAACATTTTTTGTTTACTATTCTGACTTCACTTGATGGTAGTTTTAGTGTAATAAAGTTCCCATCTTTAGCAACTATTTGAGCATATGTTCCAGCGGCTCTTACTATTTGTCCTCCTTTACTTGGTTTTATTTCTATATTGTGTACAGCTGTACCTAATGGTATATATTCTAAAGGAAGTGCATTACCTACTTCTATAGGAACATCTTGACCTGAAATAACTATGCTACCTATTTTTAAAGAACGTGGATGTAATATATATCTTTTTTCTCCATCCTGATAATTTAGTAGAGCAATTCTTGCATTTCTATTTGGATCATATTCAATACTTGCTACTTTACCTTTTATATTTAACTTGTTTCTTTTAAAGTCTATAATCCTATATTTTTTTTTGTGACCACCACCCCTATGTTTTGAAGTAATAATGCCTCTGTTATTCCTTCCAGCAGTAAAATTGTTCTTTATTAATAGTGATTTTTCTGGTTTATTAGTAGTAATTTCACTAAAAGTTGAAACAGTTCTATTTCTTGTACCTGGTGTATATGCTTTATACAAACGGATTGTCATAGTAAAATATTTTTTAGGTTAATATATTAATAAATTAAGATTCTTCAAATAAGTTAATTTTATCTTGTTTATCTAACTTTATAATAGCTTTTTTATATTGATTTATATATCCTTGAAATTTGCCTATTCTTTTTGTTTTTCTGGCTTGATTTAATGTGTTTATTTTTGTGACTTTAACATTAAAAATATATTCTATAGCTTCTTTTAGCTTTGTTTTATTTGCTTTTTTTTCAACAGCAAAATAATAAATATTTTCTTCAATTTTTTTAGTTGTTTTATCTGTTATAATTGGGTATTTTATCAAATTTAAAAGTTGTTTATTGTATTCTGTTTTATTTATCATATATTTTACTCATTATGTTTAAAGCACTAAGCGTTATTAGTATTTTATTTGCTTTGATTAAAGATAATAAATTTATGTTATTTACTGTTATTAATTCTATTTTGGTTAAGTTACGAATAGATAAATATAATTCATTATTTTTTTTATCCACTATAATTAATGTATGTGAATTTTTGTTTGTATCTATTCCTATTTTTTTTAGTTCATTTACTACATTTTTAGTGCTAGGTTTATTTAAATTATTTAAAAAGTTATCTATAATAACTGTTTGTTTTAATTTATTATATATTAAAGTTTGAATAGCTAATAATTTTTCTTTTTTATTAATTTTTGTTTCATATGTTTTATTTCGAGGCCCGAATATGACGCCTCCACCTTTCCATAGTGGAGACCTTGTTGATCCAGCCCTTGCTCTTCCAGTACCTTTTTGTTTCCAAGGTTTTTTTCCTCCACCTCTGACTTCACTACGTGTTTTACTATGAGCGTTACCTTGCCTTTTCTCATTTAATTGTTTTTTTATTGCTTTATGCAGTATATACATTTGTTTATCATATTTTTCATTTATTGATAAATAAATTTCTTTTTTTGAAATACTTTCATTAATATTTTTATGAGATTTTATAGAATATATTATTTTTTTTTGCATTATTTTTATTTTTTATATAAATATAAAATATTACCATTTTTGCCTGGTACAGATCCTTTAATTATTACTATGTTATTTTTTGTATCTACATCTAAAATCTTAAGATTTTTTATTGTTACTTTGTTATGTCCCATTCTACCTGACATTCTTTTGCCAGGAAAGACTCGACCAGGAGTTGTTCCTGCTCCAATTGAACCAGGTTGTCTATGATTTTTTGAACCGTGTGACATTGGTCCTCTGCTAAAATGATGTCTCTTTTGATATCCACAAAAACCTTTACCTATGCTTTTTGCTGAAATATTTATATAGTTTCCTACTTGTAATTCTTTTACTGTTAATACTTGACCTATTTGTAAGTTATTTGAGTTATCGTCATTTTTATATTCTTTTAAATATTTAAAGCAAGGTAATTGTAATTTACTAAATTTACCTAATAATGCTTTGGTAAGTTTTTTAGGATTCGTATATTCATATCCAATTTGAATATGATAAATTTTATTATATTCTGAGTGTTTAATATTTGTAATTGTACAAGGACCTATTTCTAAAATAGTTACAGGTATGGCACTACCTTTATCATTAAATATTTGAGTCATCCCTATTTTTTTTCCAAACATACCTATTGATGACATTTTTTTTAATCTCCATTAGTTTTTTGTATGAAATTTATTTTTGATGCATATTATATTGTTATGCTGCATTTATATTATCTTTTAATTTTTAATAATTTTCAAGTTTAATTACTATTTTTAATTAAACTAAAAAATTTTTTTAATATAAAAATTTTTATAAAAAAATATATTATAATTTTTATTCGGTAATTACTACTTTATGAATGAATTTATATATTGCACTATAGGGTTATAAATTGGTATATATTCTTGGTTTTTAATTTTTCTTATGGAGTTCTATTATGTCTAAAGTAGTTGGTATTGATCTAGGTACAACTAATTCCGTTGTAGCAGTTATGGAAGGAGGTAAACCTACTGTTATTTCTAATAAGGAAGGATTGCGAACAACACCTTCGGTTGTAGCTTATACGAAAAAACAAGATAAATTAGTTGGAAATATTGCTAAGAGGCAAGCTGTTATGAATCCAGAAAATACATTTTATTCAGTTAAACGCTTTATTGGTTGTAAATATGATGAAATAAGTAATGAATTAAAGCAATTGTCTTATGATGTTAAAACAGATAATAATATAAATATTAAATTGGATTGCCCTGCATTAAATAAAAGTTTTGCTCCAGAAGAAATTTCTGCTCAAATTCTAAGAAAATTAGTAGAAGATGCTAGTACTTATCTAGGTCAATCTGTTTCTCAAGCTGTTATTACAGTTCCTGCTTATTTTAACGACTCACAGAGACAAGCAACAAAAGATTCTGGTCAAATAGCTGGTTTAGATGTTTTAAGAATTATTAATGAACCTACAGCTGCATCTTTATCATATGGTTTAGAGAAAAAAAATAATGAAACAATATTAGTTTTTGATTTAGGAGGAGGTACTTTTGATGTTTCTATTTTAGAAGTTGGAGATGGAGTTTTTGAAGTTCTATCTACTTCTGGTGATACCCATTTAGGAGGTGATGATTTTGATAATCAAATTGTTAAGTGGTTAGTAAAAGAATTTCAAAATGATGAAGGGATTGATTTAAGTCAAGATAGGCAGGCATTACAAAGATTAACAGAAGCAGCAGAAAAATCAAAAATGGAATTATCTACTTTATCGCAAACTGATATTAATCTACCATTTATTACATCTACTGATACAGGTCCAAAACATTTAGAAAAAAGTATTACACGTGCAAAGTTTGAAAGTTTATGTTGGAATTTAATTTCTCGATGTCAAGTACCTGTTGATAATGCTTTAAAAGATGCTCAATTAAAATCAAGCGATATTGACGAAATTGTATTAGTTGGTGGATCTACTAGAATACCTGCTGTACAAAAGTTAGTTCAAGATTATATAGGCAAAGAGCCCAATCAAAGTGTAAATCCAGATGAAGTAGTTGCTATAGGAGCAGCAGTTCAGGCAGGAGTTTTAGCTGGTGAAGTTAAAGATATTTTGTTACTAGATGTTACTCCATTATCATTAGGTGTTGAGACTTTAGGTGGTGTAATGACTAAAGTTATTTCTCGTAACACAACTATTCCTACCAAAAAGTCTGAAGTATTTTCAACTGCTGTAGATAATCAACCTAATGTCGAAATTCATGTTTTACAGGGTGAAAGAGAATTTACTAAAGATAATAAAAGCTTAGGCACTTTTAGATTAGATGGTATAATGCCAGCTCCTAGAGGAGTACCTCAAATTGAAGTAACTTTCGATATAGATGCAAATGGTATTTTATCTGTTACTGCTAAAGATAAAGGTACAGGTAAAGAGCAATCTATTACTATTACAGGAGCTTCTACTCTACCAAAAGAAGAAGTTGAACAATTGGTTAAAGATGCTGAACAAAATGCTAATTTTGATAAGCAAAAACGTGAACAAGTGGATTTGAAAAATCAAGCTGATTCTTTGTGCTACCAAGCTCAAAATCAGATTAATGAGTTAGGTACAAAAATTAGTGATGAAATTAAGAAGGATATACAAATAAAAATAGATACTTTACAAAAAGTAATTAAAGCAGAAGAATATGAACAGATTAAAATTTTGCAAAACGAGTTACAGCAAGCAATGATGAATATTAGTAAAGAGTTTTCTAATAATGCATCTTCATCTAATACTGAAAATACTAGTTCAGATGAAACTGTAATAGATACTAATTCTAAAGAAGCATAATTTTTTTATTAAGCGGGTAACGCGATTCGAACGCGCGACATCAACCTTGGCAAGGTTGCGCTCTACCACTGAGCTATACCCGCAAGTTACTACTAATGAATATCTCAAATAAATAAAAATATGTCAAGTTTTTTTTGTTTTGTATTCTATTTATAAAAACATTTATATAAAGTTTTATATAAATGTTTTTATATTTTTTTAATTTATGCTAAAAATGAATTAGCTATACCTGTTATAATAATTAATCCTACCCATATTCCAATGCTTGTGTATATTAAGTTTTTAGATTTTTCCCATTGACCTGGAGATGCTAATGTAACAGGTATACCTATAACTAAAATAATTGATAGAATTATTAGTAATAAAACCAGTAATTGAATTATAAATACCATATTATTTCCTTAAGTATAAAATATTTCTTCTTAATATAGTTTATATATTTCTTCTTGTGATTAATCTTTAATATATAATAATTTATATATTCTTATATGAATGAAACTTTTTATTTATTATTGAAAAATATTTAACTTTTTTTAATGTTTGCTTTAGTATTTGTTGTACATTTGTATAAGTGTATAATATATACAGTATATATTGTATCGTATTTATTATTATAAGAGGTGTATTATGATTTTTTCCATGATTTTTCTTACTAAGTTGCCTGATGCTTATATTCTTTTTCGTCCTTTAGTGGATATTTTACCTATTATTCCTGTATTTTTTTTACTTTTAGCATTTGTTTGGCAAGCAGCTGTTGGTTTTAGATAGTTAAACTAATAATGTGGTAAAATAAGTTGTAGTTAATCTTGTTTATTATTTTCTTATATATGGTCGAACCTCTTTTGTCTGGAATAGTACTAGGTTTGATTCCTATAACACTATTAGGTTTATTAGTTGCAGCTTATCTACAATATCGTAGAGGTAATCAATTTGGTTTATAGATACTTATAAAATATGTTTAGAATACTCTAATTTTATTTATTTTTAGAGTATTTAAAAGATAAAATTTGTTCATATTTTCTTTGATATTATTTTTATAGTTTACCAGCTGGATTTTCTTATGCCTGGTAATAAGCAGTTATGAGACATTTCTCTTAGTACATGTCTAGATAATCCAAAATGTCTATAAAATCCTCTACTTCTTCCTGTCATCCAACAACGATTTCTATGTCTACATTCCATGCTGTTTCTAGGAATTTTCTGTAAAAATTTTTGTATTTTAATTATTTCTTCAAAGTCTTGTGCTGTGCTTATTAAATATTTAACTTTTTGACGTTTTTTTTTATATTTTTCTATTAATTTTTTCCTTTTTATTTCTCTTTGAATCATATTTTTTTTTGCCATTTAATTGTTTTTTATTATATACAGTAATTTATACTCTTCAATTGTATATTACTTTTATTTTTATTTCAATTATGGTCAATAAAAAAAGATCGTTTTGATAATTAAAACGATCTTTTTGATTATTTTGCTATTCCACTAAAATTTTTAGCCAAGTTTTCCACTTGTTGATGCTATGACGAATGCTGCATATGTCATTATATAGCCAACAGAAAAGTGTACTAAACCTACTAATCTTGCTTGTACAATAGATAATGCTACTGGTTTATCTTTCCATCTAATTAAATTTGCTAAAGGCGTTCTTTCATGTGCCCATGCAAGTGTTTCTATTAGTTCTTGCCAATAGCCTCGCCATGAGATTAGGAACATAAATCCAGTTGCCCAAACTAAATGTCCGAATAAAAACATCCATGCCCATACAGATAAATTGTTCATACCATATGGGTTGTATCCATTAATTAATGGAGAAGAGTTTAACCATAAATAATCTCTAAGCCATCCCATTAGATATGTAGAAGATTCATTAAACTGATTAATGTTTCCTTGCCATACAGTAATATGTTTCCAATGCCAATAGAAAGTTACCCAGCCAATTGTATTTAACATCCAAAAAACAGCTAAATAGAATGCATCCCAAGCTGATATATCGCATGTACCACCACGTCCTGGTCCATCACATGGAAAACTGTATCCAAAATCTTTTTTATCTGGCATTAGTTTTGATCCCCTAGCATCTAGAGCACCTTTTGCTAATATTAAAGTAGTTGTGTGTAATCCTAATGCAATTGCATGATGTACTAAAAAGTCTCCGGGACCAATTGGTAAGAAAAGCGAATTTTTTGAACTGTTAATAGCTTCTAACCATCCTGGTAGCCAAATATTACTTCCAGCTTTACTAGCTATACTAGATGATGAAGCAAGGAAAACATCAAAACCATATAATGCTTTACCTGAACTTGCTTGAATCCATTGTGCAAAAACAGGTTCTATTAAAATTTGTTTTTCTGGTGTTCCAAATGCTAGCATTGTATCATTATGAATATATAGTCCAAGTGTATGAAAGCCTAAAAATAAGCAAGCCCAACTTAGGTGTGATATAATAGCTTCTTTATGTTCAAGCATTCTACTTAATACATTATTTTTATTTTGTTCTGGATCATAATCTCTAATGAAAAAAATTGCTCCATGCGCAAATGCTCCTACCATTAAGAATCCAGCTATATATTGATGATGTGTATATAATGCAGCTTGTGTTGTAAAATCTTTTGCCATAAATGCATATGGAGGTAATGCATACATATGTTGTGCGACTAGTGATGTAATAGTTCCTAAACTACCTAATGCTAAGCCTAGTTGCATATGAAGAGAATTTGTGATTGTTTCATATAATCCTTTGTGTCCTTCACCTAATTTTCCGCTTGGTGGCTTATGTGCATTAAGTATGTCTTTTAAATTGTGTCCTATACCCCAATTTGTTTTATACATATGTCCAGCAACTATAAAAATAATAGCAATTGCTAAATGGTGATGCGCTATATCAGTTAACCATAATGATTGACTTTGTGGATGAAATCCTCCTAAGAAAGTTAGAATAGCTGTTCCAGATCCTTCATTAGTACCAAATGAATGATTTAAGCTATCTGGGTCTAATCCATATTTAAACCATTGTCCTGTAAAAAATGGTCTTAAGCCTTCTGGATGTGGTAAAACTTGAGTAAAGTTAGACCATCTTACGTGTTGTCCACGTGATTCTGGAATTGCAACATGAATTAAGTGTCCTGTCCATGCTAAAGAACTTACTCCAAAGAGTCCTGATAAATGGTGATTTAGTCTAGATTCATTATTTTTAAACCATGATATGCCAGGTTTAAATTTAGGTTGCAAGTGTAACCATCCTGCAAATAACATAATGGCTGATAAGACAATTAAAAAAATTGCTCCATTATATAGATCAGTATTAGTTCTCATTCCAATTGTATACCACCAATGATATACACCTGAGAAAGCAATATCTACAGGATATGAAGCATTACTTTTTGTAAATGCTTTTACTGCAGATTGTCCAAAATGAGGATCCCATATCGCGTGTGCTATAGGTTTAGTTTTTAAAGGATTTAGTACCCATTCCTCAAAATTACCTTGCCAAGCAACATGAAATAAGTTGCCTGAAGTCCATAAAAAAATAATTGCTATATGTCCAAAATGAGAAGCAAAGATTTTTTGATATAAATTTTCTTCTGTCATGCCATCATGACTTTCAAAGTCATGTGCAGTAGCAATACCATACCAGATCCTTCTTGTAGTAGGATCTTGTGCTAGTGCTTGGCTAAATTTAGGAAATTTTGTTGCCATTTATATTATTCCTTATCCTACTGATATTATTCTTGCTAAGAAAAAAGCCCAAGTTGTGCCTATGCCTCCTAGTAAATAGTGAGTTAAACCAACTGCTCTTCCTTGTGTAATACTTAATGCTCTAGGTTGAATTGATGGTGCTACTTTAATTTTATTATGAGCCCATATAATTGATTCTATAAGCTCTTGCCAGTAACCACGACCACTGAATAAAAACATTAAACTAAATGCCCATACAAAATGAGCTCCTAAGAAAATTAATCCGTAAGCAGATAATGCAGATCCATATGATTGTATTACTTGTGATGCTTGAGCCCATAAAAAGTCTCTTAACCATCCATTTATAGTTAAAGCACTTTGTCCAAAGTTTCCTCCTGTAATATGAGATACATTTCCTTCTGCCGAAACACTTCCCCATACATCTGATTGCATTTTCCAGCTGAAGTGAAAAAGTACTATTGATAAAGAGTTGTACATCCAAAATAAACCTAAGAATACATGGTCCCATGCTGATACTTGGCAAGTACCACCTCTACCTGGGCCATCGCAGGGAAATCTAAATCCCAAGTTTGATTTATCAGGAATTAACCTTGAATTTCTTGCAAATAAAAATCCTTTTACTAATATTAGTACACATACATGTATTGTAAAAGCATGTATATGATGTACCATAAAATCAGCTGTACCTAGTTTTATTGGCATCATTGCTATTTTATTACCAACAGATATTATATCGCCACCAAATGCGTAACTTGCAGTTGTCAATGAATTTGGACTTGTATTGCTTGGTGCTAATGTATGTATATTTTGAATCCATTGTGCAAAAACAGGTTGTAATTGTATTGCTGTATCTGAGAACATATCTTGTGATCTTCCCAGTGCTCTCATTGTATCATTATGGATGTATAAGCCAAATGAATGAAATCCTAAAAATATACATAGCCAATTTAAATGAGAAATAATAGCGTCTCTATGTCTTATTACTCTATCTAAGAGATTATCGTAATTTTGTGCAGGATTATAATCTCTTACCATAAATATAGATGCATGTGCTCCTGCACCTACTACACAAAATCCTCCTATCCACATATGGTGTGTAAATAAAGATAATTGTGTTGGGTAGTCAGTCGCTATATATGGATAAGGGGGCATTGCATACATATGATGAGCAACTATAATACTAAGTGATCCCATCATAGCTAAATTAATAGCTAATTGTGCATGCCAAGATGTTGTTAGTATTTCGTATAATCCTTTGTGTCCTTTTCCAGTAAATGGTCCTTTATGAGCTTCTAAAATTTCTTTCATGCTATGACCAATTCCCCAATTAGTTCTATACATGTGACCTGCAATTAGAAATAAAACTGATAAAGCAAGATGATGGTGTGCTATATCTGTTAGCCATAAGCCTCCATTTATTGGGTTTAAACCTCCTTTAAAAGTCAAAAAATCAGAATATTCATTCCAATTTAATGTGAAAAAAGGTAATATTCCTTTGCTAAAACTAGGATATAGTTCAATCATTAAACTTCTATTAATCATAAATTCATGTGGTAATGGAATCTCTTGTGGAGAAACACCAGAATCTAGTAATTTGTTAATAGGTAGTGCAATATGAATTTGATGTCCTGCCCATCCAAGACAACCTAATCCTAATAATCCAGATAAGTGATGATTCATCATAGATTCAACATTTTGAAACCATTCTAGTTTAGGTGCTGCTTTATGGTAATGGAACCATCCTGCAAATATCATTAGAATAGCCATGAATAGGCCACCTATAGCAGTAACGTAAAGTTCAAATTCTGTTGTAATACCAGATGATCTCCATAATTGGAAAAAACCTGATGTAATTTGTACTCCTTGAAAGCCGCCTCCAACATCTGCATTTAAAATTTCTTGACCCACTATGGGCCAAACAATTTGTGCACTTGGTTTGATTAGTGTTGGGTTATTTAACCATGCTATATAATTAGAAAATTTAGCTCCGTGAAAATACATTCCACTAAGCCATAAGAAGATAATGGCTAGTTGACCAAAGTGTGCGCTAAAAATTTTTCTAGATATATCTTCTAAAGAATTTGTATGACTGTCAAAATCATGAGCATCAGCATGTAGATTCCAAATCCATGTAGTTGTACTTGGACCTTTTGCTAAGGTTCTAGAAAAATGTCCTGGTTTTGCCCATTTTTCAAAAGATGTTTCTACTGGATTTTTTTCTACAGTTACTTGTACTTTTTTTGTCTCTTGCTCCGGCGAGCTAGTTGTCATCGAGATTCTCCTCTCTGTTTATCTTGTTATATAATGAGACAATTAATAAAACTCTCACTTACTTTAGTAAATTTTATTAATGTTTTTTTACTTTTTAGTTTTGTATTTATGTCTCATAGTATAATGAGATGTGAGTTTTTATTATATATACTGTTTATTATATTTGTTCTTAAGATATTATCTTAAATCTGTTAACAATATTTAAAATCTAGATTAATTTATATTGTTTTAATTTTAATTAAAGCTTGTCCACAATCTACAATGTCTCCATCGTTTACTAATATTTCGCTGATTTCTCCGTCTACTTCTGATTCAATTTCATTCATTAGTTTCATGGCTTCAATGATGCATATAGTTTGTTTTTTCTTTACAATATCATTTTTTTCAATAAATGATGGTTCATTTGGAGCGGGTGATCTATAAAACGTGCCTACCATTGGAGATACAATAGTAAAGTAAGTTTTTGATTCATCTTGTTGTAAAATTGTGTCTTGAATTAATGTTTTATTATTATTTTTTTGATTAACATTGTTTTTACTATAAGTTTTAGGAAAATAATGTTTATTACTAATTTTTTGTTTATTTTGAATTTTGTAGTTTTCTTCTAATATATTTTGTGATTTAAGTTTAGTTAAAGCTTTATTTTTATTAATCAATATTTTTAAATTATTGCTTTTTATATTTACTTGTTCAATTTTTTTACTTTCTATAGAATATATAAATTTTTTTAGGTCTTTTAATGAAAAAATCATATTTTTTATTTGTCTGCGTGTAGTTATTGATAATTTATGATATATTTTTTATAGTTATGATTTGATATATTTTTTACGTACAATTTTTTATTGCTTTAATTTCATGAGATAAAATCCATAATCTTATATTATTTTTTAATTGTATAATTAATAATTTATAGTTTTTTGAAGTTATTTTATATCCTACTATATATTTTTCAAAGTGAAAATATTTAAAAATTTTTATTTTTATTTTTGTAGGTATTGATTTTAATAGAATTTTCTTTGTCATAGTTTTTATTTTAATTAACTAATTTTTTTAATAGTAGAAATTATAAATTTAGTGTTTCTATTTATATTTTATATTATATATGTATAATTAATTCTTTATAAACTTTACCATTAAAATAAATATTAAGAATAATAATATGTTAATAGCAGATGATTTAGATAAACTTTTAAAAATTTTGCCTGACTTTGTCAGACAACCTTTAGAAAAACATTATAAAAGAAAATATTTAATTGAAGTTGTGATGGATTTGGGTAGAAAGCCAGAAGCTAGATTTCCAGATGGTCCAGAATATTTATCAAATATGTTTATTTCATGGCATGATTTAGATTTTTGTATAAAAAAAATAGGTCATTTTAGTGGCGATAACAGATCTGGAATTGAATGTACATTACATAGAATTAGTTCAATTAAAAATAGAAGTGGAAATATTATTGGTTTAACTTGTAGAGTTGGAAGAGCTATTTTTGGAACTATAAGTGTAATTCGTGATTTACTTCAGAAAGGTAGCTCTTTATTATTATTAGGAAAACCTGGTGTTGGTAAAACAACAACAATAAGAGAAATAGCCAGAATTTTAGCTGATGAAATGGAAAAAAGAGTTGTTATTATTGATACTTCTAATGAAATAGCAGGAGATGGAGATGTCCCCCATCCAGCAATTGGTAGAGCGCGTAGAATGCAAGTTGCTCGTCCTGAATTGCAGCATCAAGTTATGATAGAAGCTGTTGAAAATCATATGCCAGAAGTAATTATTATTGATGAAATAGGTACAGAGTTAGAAGCCTTAGCAGCTCGTACAATTGCTGAAAGGGGTGTTCAGTTAGTAGGTACAGCTCATGGTAATTACTTAGAAAGTGTAATTAAAAATCCTATTTTATCTGACTTAATAGGAGGTATACAATATGTAACTTTAGGTGATGATGAGGCAAAGCGCCGTGGCTCTCAAAAAAGTGTTTTAGAAAGAAAAACACTACCTGCTTTTCAAGTTGCTATTGAAATTCATGAACTTAACAGTTGGGTAGTACATGAAAAAGTTGATCAAGTTGTTGATAAAATTTTACAAGGCTCTTTTTTATATATTCAGCGTCGCAAATTGAATAGTGATGGTTCAATTTCTATTTTTTGTGAAAATTCTAATTCTATGGAATTTATTGTTCATAATAATAATATTGAAACAAATGTAAATTTTAAATTTAAAGAAAAACAATTATTAAATACAGTTTATAAATATAATACAAATCAACAAATATTAAATAATTCTAGTAAAGTTTATTTAGACAATACAAAAAATTTATCTAATAAAAAATATGCTTTAAAAATTTATTCTTATGGTATTAATATACAGCAAATAGAATCTATTATTAAGACTTTTAATTTTTCAGTTATTCTAACAAGAAACATAATAAAAGCTGATATTGTTTTAGCACTAAAAAATTATGTAAAACATAATAATAAAGTTTATCAAGTTGCTAAAAGCAGACAAATCACAATATATACAATTAATACTAGTACTGTTAGTAATATAGTTAGAGCATTAAAACAAATGTTAAACTTATATAAAATTTCTTTTGTAAATTGGTATAAATTATGTTTAAATACAAATAATAGACAATTTAATGTACTTTTAGAAACTCGGCTTTCAATAGAAAAAGTTGTATTAGGAAAAAATCAATCTGTTGAACTTTTAGCTCAAGAACTTGATTTAAGAAAATTACAATATCAATTAATTAACTTATATAATCTAAAATATAAAAGTTTTGGGGAAGAGCCTTGTAGAAGTTTAAGAATTTATCCTGTTTAAGATATAAATTTTACATTAATGTCATATGAATTTATTTTTAACTATAGATACAGGTCGAATTAAAAGTTTTTATAAAGGAGTTTTTATGTCATCAAAAAGAGTAGAGCCAACTATTTTTGAAAAAGTAAAAAATATTGTAGTTCAGCAATTAGGTGTAGATGAGACAAAAGTAACGTTAGAAACTCACTTTGCTGATGATTTAGGTGCTGATTCTTTAGATACTGTCGAATTAGTTATGGCAATAGAAGAAGAATTTTCTATAGAAATACCTGATGAAGATGCAGAAAAAATATCAACATTAAATCAAGCTGTTAAATTTATTGAAGAAGCAGTAAAAAGTCATTAGACTTATTTAATTATAAATTTTATTTTAATAGTTTTATTTGTATTACATAAAATATATTTTTATAAATATACTTTAAATTTATTATAAAAATTGATTAAGATATATGGTGAATATAGGCAAATAAAATTAATAAAATATTTATATATTGAATTTTATTTTTATAAACTTATAAATTTCATTGTATTTATTAAATTAGTTTATATAAAGTTTATTATATTTAAAATTGTTATAAATTTTAAACATTAAATTTATCGGAGAGGGTGGGATTCGAACCCACGGAACTTTTCAGTTCATCTGATTTCAAATCAGACGCAATAAACCAACTCTACCACCTCTCCTCAAAAATAATTAAATATTATAATTCTATATTATAAACAAAAAATAATATATTGTAAACATATTATAACTATTTAATTTTCTTATATTTGATTAATGAGTATCAAATTTTAATAGAATACTTATACTGTTTAGTTAATATTTTATTCGTATGTAGCTTGACCTGTGAATTTTTTGTTAACTGGGTTACTGTTTTTGCCAATATTGTGTTCTATATTTCCTACTCCAATTCTTCCTTCATTCACTTTTTCTGGAAATACTCCATCTTTTGGGTGTAAATATTGAACTTCACCACTTGGAAAAATACGATAAATTTTAAAGTCTGCGATTTTAAAATTATTATTTAATTGTCTACTTAGTGCTAGACATTGTTCTTTTTTTGCTAAGTATAATAAATTATCTCCTTCTGCCATAATAGCAGAACCACCAGTTGGCATTTCAAAATTTTGGCTTTTTTTACTTGTCCAAGTAATAGCGTATTTTTCTTCAGTTTCTGCAGCTCTTAACCATCCTCCTGTACTGCCTCCAAAAGTTGGTGATGGCATTTTAAAATCTATTGTATTATTCATATTATTTTAAAAATTATTTATTTTATATATATATAATTATATTTATTTTATAAAAAAATAATAAAAAAAAAAATAAAGCTTTACTAATTTTCATATTTTTGAAAAAAGCAATTTTTGTGAATTGCTATTAAATTTATTTGTTTATTTTATACTGTTTGCAATAGAAGATGATTCTATTGGAGGTATAAAAAATAATTTTATTAAATTAACAATAATTTTATTATATATAAAAACTTTTTGTATTGCTTTAATAAATATGTTATTTCGACTGTTATTTATTTCTATTAACATTTTATTTTGTGATGCACATATATCTAAATATTGAAAAAACTCTGGTTTATCAATATTTAAAGCTATAGGAAAAATTCTTGAAGCACTTTCATTTGTTTTTCTTATAACTTGCATATCATATTTTCTAGCATCTAAACCAATACATTTATAAAAATTAGATCTTTGAAAATCATTTAAATACATAGTTGCAAATACGCTTAATAAGAAGAAACGACACCACAATTTAGCCTGATTGTTATTTAAGAGTTGTGGTTGTGATTTTAAAAGAGCAGCAAAAAAATCTCCATGACGATTTTCATCTTGACACCAATTTTCAAAAAATTTAAATATAGGGTATACTCGGTGTTCTGGGTGTTTTTCTAAGTGTCTATATATAGTTATATATCTCCAATAACCTATTTTTTCTGATAAATATGTTGCATAAAATATAAATTTTGGTGAAAAAAATGTATATTTTCTATTTTTAGTTAAAAAACCTAAGTCTAGTGATAAATTAAAGTCTCCGATTGCTTTATTTAAAAATCCTGCATGTCTGGCTTCATCTCTTGACATAAGTAAAAAACATTCAGCAATTATCGGGTTTGTTTTTTCTAATCTTCTTGATAATTCTTTGTATAGTAGAAATCCAGAAAATTCTGCTGTACAAGATCTTTCTAGAAACTCAATAAATAATGCTTTAGTTGTTTTTTCAAGATGATTCCATGATTGTTCAAATTCTTTATCTCTAATAAAATGCTGTTTATTGTAGTCTGCCCTAAATTCTTGAAGTAAAGCTTCAAATTCTTCTATATTTAATGAAATGTCTAATTTTGCCATTTCATTAAAATCAGTTGTATAAAATCTAGGTGTTAATAAAGTTTCTTTTACGTTTTGTTGTTTTATAGTGCTTTGCATAAATTTAATTGAAGAATGAATATCATATGATATAATCTTTAGGATTATATATCAATAGTTATTTTTATACTAACTCTAACTAATAATGAGTTTAAACATATTTGTTAAAAATTTACATTTATTGATATTTAGTATTATGTTAATTTTATATTCAAATACTTTTTAATTAATTTACTGAATCTGATTTAGTATATTATTAAAATAATTATAATGAAAATATATTATTTTTTATTGGAGGATTGAAATAAAATGTTAGATATTCTAAGTTTAGGTTGGGGTGCAATGTTAGCTATAGTCACTTTTTCTATTGCTTTAGTTGTTTGGGGTAGAAATGGTTTTTAAAATTATATATTTTAAGTTTAATTAAGAAGGAGTAACTTTATGCTTACAGAGATTATAATAGCTTCTATTGTTAGTAGTATTCTAATTATTTTAGGTTTGGCTTTGGGTTTTTTATTACTAAAGATACAAGGTGAATAAATTTTAATATTTCTTTCTTATTTTTTTCTAGTACTATACTTTATAAATATTGTTTTCTCAATATATTTAAATAATAAATTGAGGCATATTTATTTAATTTTTATATATATTTTTTAGTTGAATTTATTAAATTTTTATTTAATGTTTAAAATAATTTGGTATTTACTTAACTTCGTAATAATATTATTAATCTTATTTAATAATCCTAGTAGTAATAGTATGAATAATTTTATGGGGCAAAATAAGTTTTTGACTCTTCGTTCCAATCAAGTTAATATTCAAAGGTTTATATTTTTTATGGTTATTTTATTTATTTTTTTTACTGCTTTACTATCTACTTAATAATATATATTAAGCAATAAAATTTATCATTTTTATTATTTACTTTATCAAAGTATAATTATGTCTATTTTTAAAAATAATTGTCCTGTTCCATTTGCTCAACAGCCACTTAATGAATACTTAGAATTAAGAAAATCGTGGTTATTTTCATGGTCAACTTATAGTATAAAATCATATTTATTGACAGTTATTATTATGTTTTTATTTTTATTTTTATTTTTTGGTTTAGTTATATTTTTTTTATTAATAGATATAATGAGTATTTTTAGAGTGTTTTTATTGGACTTTGTTATAGTGCATTTAATCTTTTTTTTTATTTTTATAAGGCTTTATTTAGGATGGTCTTATGTTGTAAAAAGATTATTGAGTGCAACTGTTTTTTATGAAGAATCTGGTTGGTATGATGGTCAAATTTGGATTAAAACAGCAGAAAATTTAACAAGAGATAGATTAATTGGTTTGTACCAAATAGTTCCATTTCTTAGTAGAATTAGATATACATGCTTAGTGTTTTTTCTTAATATTTTTCTAGATTATTACTTATATTATAATTTTTGAATTTTTGTTCTATTTGTTATATAATGATCTGACCGCGGGGTAGAGCAGTCTGGTAGCTCGTCGGGCTCATAACCCGAAGGTCAGTGGTTCAAATCCATTCCCCGCTAATTATTATAATTAATTTGTATTACAAGTAAAACTTTCGTATTATGTTATATTATTTTATGTTATATTATTTATGGGTATATTAAAGTAGTTTTATTTTCTGTTAATATAGTGTGATGATTTTAAATAACGATTTTCTTATGGTTGGAAAAAAAGCTCCTCATTTTTCTGCTACTGCTGTTTATGAGCAAGAATTTAAGCAAATAAATTTATCTGATTATTTAGGTAAATACATTATTTTATTATTTTATCCTTTAGATTTTACATTTGTCTGTCCTACAGAAATTACAGCTTTTGATGATGTATATGATGATATTAAATCTCTAAATGCAGAAATATTAGGTATTTCTGTTGATAGTGAATATTGTCATTTAGCTTGGACTCAAATAGATCGTGATTCTGGTGGTGTGGGTAATTTAAAATATCCATTAGTTTCTGATTTAAACAAAAAAATTAGCTCTTCTTATAATATTTTAACTGAAGAAGGTAAATCTTTAAGGGGTTTATTTATAATTGATACAGATGGTGTAATACAACATTATTTAGTTAATAATTTAGATTTTGGTAGGAATGTTCAAGAAACTATCCGTATTTTAAAAGCAATTCAATATGTACAAAATAATCCTGATGAAGTTTGTCCAGCTAACTGGCAGCCAGGTCAAGCTACTATTGTAAATCATCCGATAAAATCTAAAGAATATTTTCGTTCTATATAGATTTAATATAGTTATATTTATTGATTTAAAATATTTAACATAATAAGTTATTAAAAAGGTTTATTCTATATTGTTAGAAGTACAAATCTTTTAGATTAATATAATATTTGTGTGCTGAATGAATGTATAATATAGTATTAAATTTATGGGGAAATGTGTATGTCTACTAATTTAGCTCAGCAACTACGTGAAGGTACAACAAAATCTCATAGTATGGCTGAGAATGTTAGTTTTGTTAAATCTTTTCTTGGTGGAGTAGTTGATAAAAATTCTTATAGGCAGTTAGTAGCTAACTTGTTTTTTATCTATATTGCCATAGAAGAAGAAATGGAAAAAAATCAAAATCATGAAGCAATAAAATTTATTTATTTTCCTGAACTCTTTCGTAAGTTAAGTTTAATAGAAGATTTGAGTTATTATTATGGTTCGGATTGGTTAAATCAAATTAAGGCTTCTTCGGCAACTCAAGTTTATGTTGATAGAATTCATTATATTGGTTCTAATCAACCAGAACTATTAATTGCACATGCTTATACTCGTTATATAGGCGATTTATCTGGAGGTCAAATTTTAAAAAAAATAGCTAAAAATGCTATGCAATTATCAGATAATTTAGGTACATCATTTTATGATTTTAATGCTATTACAGATGAAATAGCATTTAAAAATATGTATCGTAATTCTTTAAATAATATTCCTCTTGTAGAGAATCAAATTAATCAAATTATTTCAGAAGCTAATATAGCTTTTAACCTAAATATGAAGATATTTCAAGAATTAGATTCAAATTTAATTAAAATTATGTTAATGTTATTACTAAGTTCAATTAATAATTTAAGAAAAAAATTTTCCTAATAGATTTTTAAAATTTTATTTGACAATAATTTTTCTAGTGAATAACTATAGAAAGTTATTATTTTAATTTTTTAATGTTAAATAATATCTATATTTATTCATACCTATTTTATTTTTTTATACTATATGCCTAAATTAAAAACTGTTAAATCCATTCAAAAACGTTTTAAAGTTACATCTCGTGGAAAACTTATACGTCATAAAACATCACGTAGTCACTTATTAGAAAAAAAAGCTAGTAAACGTAAACGTAAGCTACGTCAAATTACTTTTCTGAATATAAGAGATTTATTTAATATAAAAAATAGTTTACCTTACATATAGATAATTATTTTAATAAATTTAAAATATAAAATATAATAAATTTTCATCAAATCAAAAAAATTAATTATTGTTATGACACGTGTAAAAAGAGGTAATGTAGCTCGTAAAAGAAGAAAAAAAATATTAAGTTTAGCTAAAGGTTTTAGAGGTTCTCATTCTAAATTATTTCGTACAGCAAAGCAACAAGTTTTTAAGTCATTAAAATACTCATATATTGGTAGAAAAAATAAAAAGCGTTACTATAGACGTTTATGGATTACTCGTATTAATGCTTTTGTGCGTCTACATGAAATTAATTATAGTCAGTTTATTTCTTACATTAAAAAATTTAATATAGCTTTAAACCGTAAAATGTTAGCACAGTTAGCTATAATAGATCCAAATTCACTTAATGCTATAGTTAATTATGTAAAAGTAAATTATTAAGTTAATTTTATTTTTTATCTAATTAAATCTTTTTAATATATAATCGCTTATTAAAAGAAGAATATAAGTATCATTACATGTAAATTTACTTTTTATTATGTGTATTGCTAATTGAATATGTTCTTCTGCTAAATCTTTAGCTTTTTGTATACCTTTAGTTTTTTTTATAATATTAATTGCTTTCTTAATATCATCTTTATTTTGAAACTCTTGGTTAATAAATCTAAGTATTTCAGGTTTTTCTTCAAGTGCAAAAATTAATGGAGCTGTTAAATTCCCATTTTTTAAATCAGATCCAGATGGTTTGCCTAATTTATCCTCTTTACTAGTTATATCTAATATATCATCTATAATTTGAAATGCTAATCCTAAGTGTTTACCATAAAGATAAAAGTCATTTTGTATATTTAAAGGTGTTTTGCTTAACATTGCAGTAGCTTTGCAGCTGCATGCTATTAGTGTTGCTGTCTTATAGAAGGATTTTTCAATATAATCTTCTATAGATATAAAAGTATCGAAGTTTGTTAATCCCTGTCTTACTTCTCCTTCTGCAAAGTCTGTTATAACTTTAGAAATTACTTTAACAACTTCTAAATTGTTTAAATTTGCTAAATACCATGATGATTGAGCAAATAAAAAATCGCCTGCAAGAATAGCTATTTTTGTATTAAAAACATTATGTACAGTGTTTAAACCTCTTCTTGTATCACAGTCATCTATAACATCATCGTGCATTAAGCTGGCTGTATGTATAATTTCTGTAATTTCAGCTAATCTTTTATGTTCAGGTCTAATTATATTATCATTTGTTGTTACTTTTGCTATTATAAAAATAATAGAAGGTCTAATTCTTTTACCTCCTGTCTTAAATAAATGTTTGGCTGCAGCATATAAAATAGGGTGATTCGCTTGAGCCATTTTTTGTAAATTAACATTTAATTGAGAAATTTCTTGATTTATAGATAAAAATAATTTTTGTGAAAATACCATAATTATATTATGAAAAGAAAATTTTATTGTATCAATGATAAAAAAATAATATTATTAATGTAGTTAAAATATTATATTTAATTTTTTATTTAAATATAAATTTTAATCATATTTTTATTTTCTTTTGTTAATGATAGATAACGACGAAGTATATTTAATTAATATATATTTTACTTTAGTTTATATAAAAAAATCTTACAATTAAGTCTGAAAATCGTGTGTTTATATAGTTTCTGGAGGTTATTATAATTAAATGGATAAACGAAAAAGAAAAGTAATTTTACCTACAACTTCAATTATAAACGAAGATAAAAGTACATTACTTATGTTGTATGAAGATATGTTATTAGGTCGTTATTTTGAAGATATGTGTGCTCAAATGTATTATCGTGGTAAAATGTTTGGTTTTGTTCATTTGTATAATGGTCAAGAAGCAGTATCTACTGGTGTAATAAAAGCATTAATGACTCAAGATTATGTATGTAGTACTTACCGTGATCATGTTCACGCATTAAGTAAAGGTGTTCCGCCTAATTTGGTTATGGCTGAATTATTTGGTAAAGAGACTGGTTGTAGCCGTGGCCGTGGTGGTTCTATGCATATTTTTTCAGCTGCACATAATTTTTTAGGTGGTTTTGCTTTTATTGGTGAGGGTATACCTGTTGCAATTGGATCTGCTTTTCAAAGTGTTTATAGTAAACAATTATTGAAAAAAGATGGTTTATTAAGTGTAACAGTTTGTTTTTTTGGTGATGGTACAACAAATAATGGCCAATTCTTTGAGTGTCTTAATATGGCTGTATTATGGAAATTGCCTGTAATTTTTGTAGTTGAAAATAATCAATGGGCAATTGGTATGGCACATCATAGATCAACATCTTCTCCAGAAATTTATAAGAAAGCTCAAGCATTTGGTTTGCCAGGAGTAGAAGTAGATGGGATGGATGTTTTATCTGTTAGATCTGTTACAATAGAAGCCATTAAAAGGGCAAGACAAGGACAAGGACCTACATTAATAGAAGCTTTAACTTATCGTTTTAGAGGACATTCTTTAGCGGATCCAGATGAATTAAGATCACGTCAGGAAAAAAATGCATGGCTAGCTCGTGATCCTATTCAAAAGTTAAGAAAATACATATTTAATAATTCATTTGCATCAAAATATGAATTAGATAATATTGATTTAAAAGTTAAACAAATAATAGATGATTCTGTTAATTTTGCTTTATCTAGTCCTGAACCTAGAATAGAAGACTTAAAGCTTTATTTATTTGCTGAAGATAATTAATAGTATTCATTTTATTGTTTTATTTTAATAAGTTTTATTTATTATGAGTGAAGTTTTTTTATTTGACGCTTTAAGAGAAGCTACTGATGAAGAAATGTCTAAAGATACATCTATCTTTGTTTTAGGAGAAGATGTTGGACATTATGGTGGTTCTTATAAGGTTACTAAAGATTTACATGCAAAGTATGGAGACTTAAGAATTTTAGACACTCCCATTGCAGAAAATAGTTTTATGGGAATGGCAATTGGATCTGCAATGACTGGTTTGAGGCCTATAGTAGAAGGTATGAATATGAGTTTTTTGCTACTTGCTTTTAATCAAATTTCAAATAATGCTGGTATGCTAAGATATACATCTGGAGGTAATTTTAAAATTCCATTAGTAATTCGTGGTCCAGGAGGTGTTGGTCGTCAGTTAGGAGCTGAGCATTCACAAAGATTAGAGTCTTATTTTCAGTCTATTCCAGGTTTAAAAATGGTTGCTTGCTCTACTCCTTACAATGCTAAAGGTTTATTGAAATCAGCAATTAAAGATGATAATCCTGTTATTTTTTTTGAGCATGTTTTATTGTATAATTTAAAAGAATCAATACCAGATAAAGAATATTATATTCCTTTAGATAAAGCAGAATTAGTAAGAAAAGGAAATGATTTTACTATTTTAACTTATTCTCGAATGCGTCATCATGTACTACAAGCAGTTAGTTATTTAGTGAAAGAAGGTTATGATCCTGAAGTTTTAGATTTAATTTCTTTAAAACCTATTGATATTGTAAGTATTGTTGAATCATTGCAAAAAACTAATAAGTTGTTAATAGTTGAAGAATGTATGAAAACAGGTGGAATTGGAGCAGAAATTATAGCTCAAATTAATGATAAATATTTTGATTTACTAGATGCACCTATAATTAGATTATCTTCTCAAGATATACCGACTCCTTATAATGGTAATTTAGAAAATGCTACTGTAATTCATCCTCAGCAGATTATAAATTCTGCTAGAATGTTAGTTCAGTAGTTTATATTTTTTTATCATAATTAAAAAATTTCATTTTTTATTTATGATTTTTTTTGATATTTAAAAATTTATTTCTGCACTTTGTACTTTTTCCCATTGTTTTTTCTTTAATACAAAAAATATTTGTGCTAATGTAACTAATATAAAGAAAACAATCATCCCTTTAATTCTATTTGGATCTTGTAATACAATTTCTGATTCATTTTGACCAAAACCACCTATATTTGGATCATTAGTCAAATTTTCACTTGCTTTTATATTATTGCCTTCTTTAATTTTTATTTTTAAACCTTTTGGAATTTTTTCTATATAAGTTTCTCCATTATTTTTTAATATTTCTATATTTAAATTACCATCTTCTAGTTCTTTAATACTAATTACTTTTCCATCATAAGTAGCATTTACTGCATTATTATTTGATTTTTCACCTGTAGGGTAAATTTGTCCTCTTCCTCTATTTCCTCCTACATATACTGGATATTTTAAAAAATGAATATCTTTATCTTGACTTGGATCTGGTGATAAAATTGGAAAAATTATTTCTTGATTTTTATATCCAGGAACAGGTCCAACAACTAGAATATTTTGTTTTAAAGTACTATATGGTTGAATATAAAAACTTTTTGTCTTTGCTTTTAAATCATCTGATAATATTTTTTTTGGAGCTAATTTAAATCCTTCTGGTAGTATTATTACTGCACCTGTATTTAAATTAGCTTCTTTTCCCGTTCCTGATATTTGTTTAAGATTTTTATCATAAGGTATAATCACTTTTGCTTCGAAAACACTATTCGGTAAAACAGATTTAGGGATTTCAATAGAAACAGGTTTTTGAGCTAAGTGACAGTTAGCGCATACAATACGACCTGTAGCTTCTCTTGGATTTTCGTATCCCTGTTGTGCATAAATAGGAAATGCAATTGTATTAATTGCATTGAAATTTACAATAGTTATAGTTGTAATAATAATTATTATGATTCTTTTTAGATAATTGTTTTTGATGTTCATAATTTATTTTTTATTTGATTTTAATATCTTTTATTTATAATAACATTCTATAGTTAATTATTGATCATAAATTTTTATTTTTAGTTAATTTTTTTATTTTTGTAAAGTTTTTAAAATAAAAATACCGCTAAAATATAGTATTAGAATAGCAAATGACATAAAAATTTGAGTTATCGGGTCAGTAGAAGGTGTAAGAATTGCACTTATAATTGTTGAAATAAAAACAACATATTTCCAATATTGTAGCATCTTGTTTGATGTTAGTACTTTAAATAAACCTAATAAAATTTGTATTATAGGTATTTGAAATGCAATTCCTGTACTAAAAGAGAGCAGTGAAATAAAATTAAAATATTCTTCAAATGACCATATTGGTTCAACTATGTCTGAACCATAACTTACTAAAAATTTTAAAGCAGCAGGAATAAGTATTTTATAGGAAAAAAATATGCCTGTAAAAAATAAAATTATAGATCCTAGTAGGGTTGGAATGACATATAAAGCTTCTTTTTTAGTTAAACCTGGTAAAATAAATATTATAATTTGATATAAAAAAAAAGGACTACTAAAAATTATACCTAAGTATAAAGACATCTTTATAGAAACAAAAATGTATTCTCCTGGAGCTAATTGTAAAAATTTTATGCCTAAAGCAGGTTTTTCTATTATAAATGATATATTTTTAGTATATGCTAAGCATACAATAGTAGTAATGCAAAAAATTATAAAAGCATAAAAAAGTCTAGTTCTAAGCTCTTCTAAATGTTCTATAATTGACATTCTATCTTTTATATTACTTTTATATATTTTTTTCATAATAATATTTAATTTTAAGATTTATTAGTTTATTTAATATAAGTATTACAAAATTTATTCTAATTCAAGGTAGTTTGATGATTTAATTATATTATATTAATAATTTTTTATCATCGTTGGTAATCTTATTAAACTTAAGATATCTTGTCATTTTCAAAGTATCAAATTATTTTCTGATACGTCAAAAATAAGGATAAATTTTTATATGATGGTTAAAGCAAGTAGTGGAAGTCCTGTAATTAAGCCGAAGCTTTATTCTACTGTTTCTATTTCAAGTATTATTCAGGCTGAACAGCAAGATCGGTTTTTGCAATTAGGAGAATTAAATCAGTTAGTATCTTTTTTAAATTCTGGTAATAAACGTTTAGAAATAGCTGAAATTTTAGCTAAAAATGCTAATATTTTAGTCTCTAAAGCAGCTGATAAAATATTTGTAGGTGGTTCAGCCATCTCTTATTTAGAACGACCTCAAGCTTCATTTTTAGATGTTAATTCATCAAGTGAAATAAATATGGAACAAAATTTATTAGGTAATGCATCAAATAATATATTTGATAATTTATCTTCTACATTATTTAATTCAAATGATTCTTTGCCTCCTGGTTTTAAGCCTATCAATATAGTTCGTTATGGAACTACAAGAATGAAAAAGTCTTTACGCGACTTAGATTGGTTTTTAAGGTATTTAACTTATGCAATTATAACAGGTGATACAAATATTTTATCTGTTAATATAAGAGGTTTACGAGATTTAATTGATAATGCATGTTCTAGTGCTGCTGCTATTGTTGCATTACGTGAAATGAGAAAATTAGCTCTGAGTATTTTTGTTGATGACTTTGAAGCTAAACAATTAGTGCAACAATATTTTAATGTTATAATAAATGAGTTTGAATCTCCTGCATTAAGTGATAAATTGCGTAAGAGATTTTCTAATGATTTACAAGGATTGCGTTTACCTCAAATTTATACTAATGCGGGTGTTTCTACTCAAAAATTTGTTATGAAGAGTAGTTTATCTATTAATGAGAAAAATCTTGTAATTCAGGCTTGTTATAGACAGGTTTTTGAAAGAGATATATGTAAAGCTTATAACTTTAAATTTACGGATCTGGAATCTCAAGTAAAAACAGGTCAATTATCTGTAAAAGAATTTGTTCGTGCTTTGGCTAAGTCATATATTTATAGAAAGCAATTTTATGAGCCTTTTGTTAATAGTCGAGTTGTAGAATTAACTTTTAAGCATTTATTAGGAAGAGGAATTGGTTCTTTAGAAGAGTTTCAAATATATTTTTCTATTGTTTCAACAAGAGGTTTAGAAGGTTTAATTGATAGTTTAGTAAATTCAAAAGAATATGCTGATTATTTTGGTGAAGAAACAGTTCCTTATTTTCGTAGTTTAGGTGAGGAACCTCAAGAGTCTAGGAATTGGGGAGCTCAAATTAGATTATTTAATTATAGTACAGTGTTTAGGAAAATTCCTGAATTTATTACTTTATTTAGCGATTATAAAACAACTTTGCCTGACCAACATCCTTATGGTATTGGTAATGATCCTTTAGCTATTCAATTTGGCGCTATTTTTCCTAATAATTTGGTTAATTTACGATCTAAATCTGCATTTTTTGGTAAGGATACAAGAAGAATTTTATTAAGATGTGGACCTGGTATATATAATCAAATAAGTAGTCCAAAGTCAAGACAATTAGGCCAAGTCCCTTTTGGGCCAAAAGTTTTTAATTTATCATTGGTAAGTAAAAATACAGATCAAAATATAGATACAATAATAAAAGCTATTTATTTGAGGGTTTTTGGAAGATTAGTTTATCAAGAAGAATTATCTTATTTTGTAAAATTTGAGAATCAATTAAAGAATAGAGCTATCTCTGTTCGCAATTTTATTCGTTTAATAGTTAAATCATCATTATTTAGATCTTTATACTGGGATCCTTTATACATTTGTAAAGCAATTGAATATATTCATAATAAGTTAATTGGTAGACCAACTTATGGACGTCAAGAAATTAACCAATATTTTAATATTGCTTATAAAGAAGGATATTATTCAATGATTGATGTTATGTTAAATAGTTCAGAGTATAATGAATCTTTTGGAGATAATATTGTTCCTTATGAAAGATATGTTACTTCTTCTACAATTTTATCAAGAAATTTATTTGATAAGACACAGAAAAATAACTTAGAGAATCTTAATAATAATAATTTGATTATTTCTAAAATTAATTTTTTAAGTTTAGCCCAAATTCAGGAAAAACGTAGTTTAAGTAATATAGTTAAAAGAATTGATCAAGGTGTAAGTTCTAAAAGATATCAAAGAAAAATATTTAAGGTTACTGAAAAAACAAATCAAATAAATAGAAAGCAAATTTTAAGATCTATTTATCGTCAGTTGTTTGAACGTGATTTAAATAGTTTTACTATAGGTGATGAATTTTATAATTTAGAAAAAGCTTTTTTTGTTGGTGATTTAACAGTTCAACAAGTTGTTGAAAAGTTAGGTTCTTCTAATTTATATAGAAAAGAATTTTATAATCCTTATCCTAATACTAAAGTTATTGAATTAGCAACAAAACATTTTTTAGGAAGAGCTCCTAATAATCAAGCAGAAATTAGATATTATAATCAGATTCTTGCATCTCAAGGTATATTAAATTTTATTTCTATTTTAGTTAATAGTTTAGAATATAAAATGGTTTTTGATACTGATACTGTACCTTATCGCCGTTTTCCTACATTGCCAGCTGCAAATTTTCCTAATACTGAGAAATTATATAATACTTTTACTAAGCAAAATGAAAATATTATTATTCCAAGTTTTAAGGTAGTTTAACTGCGGATTATAAAAAAGTAAAAACTTTCTTGTATTAGTACTTTTTCTAATAATTTGTTTTTTCCTTATATTAAAAAAGGTTTTAAATATGATTAAACTTGTAATTAAAGATAATTATGTAAATTATAATGTATTCTATATTTTAGTTTATAAATATATTGTTGTTTTCAGTTATTAGTATAAAAATTAAAGATAATTTACTAGTAGTCTAAAATGTTAATATGATGAATATTAAAACGATTTAGGAGTTTAATTCATGAGTATTGTTACTAAATCAATTGTAAATGCAGATGCAGAAGCAAGATATTTAAGTCCAGGAGAACTAGATAGAATTAAAAGTTTTGTTTTATCTGGTCAAAGAAGATTAAGAATAGCACAAATATTAACTAATAATCGTGAACTTATAGTTAAGCAAGGTGGTCAACAACTATTTCAAAAACGTATAGATGTAGTATCACCAGGTGGTAATGCTTATGGTGAAGAAATGACAGCAACTTGTTTGCGCGATTTAGATTATTATTTACGTTTAGTTACATATGGTATCGTAGCTGGAGATGTTACTCCGATAGAAGAAATTGGTTTAGTTGGTGTTAAAGAAATGTATAATTCTTTAGGTACTCCTATTTCTGGTGTAGCAGAAGGAGTTCGTTGTATGAAAAATATTGCTTGTTCATTATTGTCTGGTGAAGATTCTGCTGAAGCAGGTTTTTATTTTGATTACACATTAGGTGCTATGCAATAAATACGATTATATTATATTTATTAATTAAATATAAAATATAAATATTTACTTTAATTTATTGAGGAAAACAAAACTATGCAAGATGCTATTACTTCTGTAATTAATACAGCTGATGTTCAAGGAAAATATTTAGATGATAATTCTTTGGAAAAATTAAAAGGATATTTTAAAACAGGTGAATTAAGAGTTAGAGCTGCAGCAACTATTGCTGCTAATGCAGCAACTATTATTAAAGAGTCTGTTGCTAAAGCATTACTTTATTCTGATATTACAAGACCAGGTGGTAATATGTATACAACAAGAAGATATGCTGCTTGCATTAGAGACTTAGACTATTATTTAAGATATGCTACTTATGGTATGTTAGCAGGTGATCCATCTATTTTAGACGAACGTGTTTTAAACGGTTTAAAGGAAACTTATAATTCTTTAGGTGTTCCCATTGGGGCTACAATACAAGCAATACAAGCTATGAAAGAAGTAACTTCTTCTCTAGTAGGTTTAGATGCTGGTAAAGAAATGGGATTATATTTTGATTATATTTGTGCTGGTTTAAGTTAATTTATTTTATTTCTTTATCAGAATTAATTTTAAAATTAAATAAGTAAAGACTATTTAAATATATTTTATATAATATAATTAATTGGTCTTTACTTTGATTTAATTATTTAATACATTAGCTGCTTGTACTTTTGCTTTTGCTTTACGTAAATTTTGTGTAGCTTCTATTTTTTCTTTATTTGTTTTTGCTTCTGCTAGTAAATTAGTTGCTTGTTCTAAATTATTCATTGCTTCTGTTGAATCTATTTCTGAAATAGTTTCTGCTCCATTAACTAGTATAGTAATATTATTGTTTTCAACCTCTGCAAAACCACCTAAGAGTATAATTGGTTGCCATTCTTTATTTATTTTTACTCTCATTACACCTATGTCTAATGCAGTTAATAGTGGACTATGTCCTTTTAAAATTCCTAATTGACCTGTGCTACTAGGTAAAATGATTTCTTCTGCATTTGCATCCCATACTATTTTATCTGGAGCAATTACACGTATCTGTAAACTCATATGTTTTTATAATATTTATTTTAAAGTTTCTGCTTTATTTATTGCTTCTTCTATATTTCCTACTAGATAAAAAGCTTGTTCTGGTAAGTCATCTAGTTCTCCTTTTAAAATCATTTGAAATCCTTTGATAGCTTCTTCTAAAGATACATACTTACCTGGTGATCCTGTAAAAACTTCAGCTACAAAGAATGGTTGAGATAAAAATCTTTCTATTTTTCTAGCTCTTGCAACAGTTAATCTGTCTTCTTCAGATAATTCATCTAGCCCTAGAATTGCAATAATATCTTGTAATTCTTTGTATCTTTGTAATGTAGATTTAATTTGTTGAGCTGTTCCATAATGTTCTAATCCAACAATCTCAGGTTGTAGCATTGTAGATGTAGAATCTAGTGGATCAACTGCAGGATAGATTCCTTTAGCTGCTAAATTTCTTGATAAAACTGTTGTTGCATCAAGGTGAGCAAAAGTTGTTGCTGGTGCAGGATCTGTTAAATCGTCAGCTGGTACATATACAGCTTGAATAGACGTAATAGAACCATCTGTTGTAGAAGTAATTCTTTCTTGTAGTGCACCCATTTCTGTTGCTAGAGTAGGTTGATAACCTACTGCAGAGGGCATTCTACCTAGTAAAGCAGATACTTCTGATCCTGCTTGTACGAATCTAAAAATATTGTCTATAAATAATAATACATCCTGTTTATTTATATCTCTAAAATACTCTGCCATAGTTAGAGCTGTTAGACCTACACGCATTCTAGCTCCTGGAGGTTCATTCATTTGACCGTATACAAGTGCAACTTTAGAGTCTGTTAACTTTTCAGAATTAATTACTTTAGACTCTTTCATTTCTTCGTATAAGTCATTACCTTCCCTTGTACGCTCTCCTACTCCACCAAATACAGATACTCCTCCATGGGCTTTGGCAATATTATTAATTAGTTCCATAATTAATACGGTTTTACCAACACCTGCACCACCAAATAGTCCTATTTTACCTCCTTTTCTGTAAGGTGCTAATAAATCTACAACTTTAATGCCTGTTTCAAAAATAGATGGTTTAGTTTCTAGTTGTGTAAAAGAAGGAGCTTGCCTATGAATTGGTAATGATTCTGAAGATACTACATTTCCTAAATTATCTATAGGCTCTCCTAAAACATTAAAAATTCTACCTAAAGTTGGTATACCAACAGGTACAGTAATAGGTTTACCAGTATCACTAACTTCAGTACCTCTTTTTAATCCTTCAGTTGAGCTCATTGCAACAGCTCTTACTTTGTTGTCTCCAAGTAATTGTTGTACTTCACATGTAATTGTACTATTTAGTCCCTCTAATTTTAAAGCATTAAAAACTTTAGGTAACTTTCCATTTGGAAATTCAATATCTAATACAGGTCCAATTATTTGTATTACACAGCCTTTTTCTGTTGACGTAACCATTTTTTATAAATCAATAATTAAGATTTTATCAATAGACAATATTTCTTATTGTTTTACTATAATTTTGTAATAGTAAATAAAGTTTTTTTTAAACTATAATTCTTTTTAATAAGTATATCATATTCATTTATTTGTATTATCTATTCTGCCTGTAGTTTTTAACCAATTTTGAGCTTCAATATAATTATTAGGTGCTAAATAAATAGCTTGTTCCCAATACTGGGCGGCTTTTTCAAACATTGATTTAGATATATTGGCTTTTTTTAGATTAGCTGCTTTGATGCCTTGATAATGGTATATAACAGCTATATTATTTAAAGCTTGAGGTAGTTTTGAATTTAATTCTAATGCTTGATGATAGTATTCTAAAGCTTTAATATGTTCACCATTACTTGAATAAATTAATCCAATATTATAAAGTATGTATGATCTATCATATGGATCTTCTTCTAATAATAAAGCTTCATAATAACATTCTAAAGCTTCTGCATATTCGCCTTCTGATTGAGCTGACATTCCATCTCGGTAATAGTAAAAAGCTTTTTTTTCTTCTTTACTTGTTGGCAGTACCTTTAAAATAATATCAGCTAAAACTGTAAAAGTTTTATCTATGAAATTATCATTTTTTTGTAGTCGAGGCATATTATGTGTTTTTAAAAGTTGTAATAATAATTATATATACAATTATATTATTATTATTTAAATAATTGGTTATTCATCAAATATTTTTTTTAGTAATTTTTAATATTATTATTTGTTATTAATATGACAAAATGATAATTTATTATGCAGTAATGAAATTTAATATATAAATTGATATTTAGTGATAATACTATGGTTAATAATATTAATAATGAAAAGTTATTATATCTAAAGTTTCCTAAGATAATAAAAAGTTTTTTAGTAAATAATTCAAAAACAATATCGCCTTTGTTAATAAATAATACTGATAATAAAGTTATTGATACTAGTACAAATAAAATTAATTTAGGTGTAAATAATAAATTTGATAAAAAGCATAAAAGTAATAATATTACTGAAGATATCTTAGATATAAAAAAAAATAAGAGTAAATTAAATAAAAAAAATAGAAAAATAGACGTTTTAGATAAAGATGAGCTATTGTTTAATCAAGAATCAGTTTCTTTAGTTAAATCAAATAAAGCAATTAAAAATAAAAAGAAATTAAACTATAACAATGATATCTCTATTCCATATAATGAATACGATAACTCATTATCTGCAACAGGTAAAAATATTATCATAGATAGTCCTATTAGTATACAAGATTTATCATTAAAATTAAATATACCAGAAGCTGAAATAATTACAAATTTATTTTTGAAAGGAATTTCTGTTACCATTAATAATGTAATAGATGTTTCAATTGCAAAACAAGTTGCCTTAAATTATGATTTTAAAGTCTTAGATGTTAATATTGATAATGAAATTGAATCTAAAAAAATAGAAAAAAATTTTAAAAATATTAGTAAATTAAAAAGACCTCCTATTATTACAATTTTAGGACATGTAGATCATGGTAAAACAACACTATTAGATTCTATTTTAAAAACAAACTTAGTAAAACAAGAATATGGTGGAATTACACAATCTATAAGTGGTTATGAAATTGAATGTTTGTATAAATCAGTTTTACAAAAATTAGTTTTTTTAGATACTCCTGGGCATGAAGCTTTTTCATCAATGCGTTTACGTGGTATAAAAATAACAGACATTGCTATATTAGTTGTAGCTGCTGATGATGGATTAAAACCACAAACTATAGAATCAATTAAAAGTATTTTAGAAATGAAATTGCCTTATATTATTGTTATCAATAAAATAGATAAAGAAGGTATTAATATTGTAAAGATAAAAGAAGAATTTTTAAAGTATGATATAGTAAGTCAGCAATGGGGAGGAGATGCTAATATTATAGAAGTAAGTGCATTAAAGAATATAAATATTGATGTATTATTATCTAATTTATGCTCACTCTCTGAAAAACTTAATTTAACGGCTGACCCATTACAGTCAGCTGAAGGAATTGTGTTAGAGTCTTATTTAAGTAAGAAACAAGGATTTATAACTAGTCTTATTATTCAAAATGGTACTTTAAATGTAAGTGATTTAATTATAGCAGGTAATAATTACGGAAAAATTAGAAATTTAGTTAATACTAATAATATTAAAGTTCAATATGCATTACCTTCTTCTGTTATTAAAGTTTTAGGTTTTTCATCTCCTCCTCAATCTGGTATATCTTTTAAAGTAGCCAAAAACGAAAAAGAAGCTAAGAGATATGTAAATAATTTTCTTGCTAACAAAAAAGAAAAAATTTTATCTAACGACTTGAAATTATTAAATTCTAGAATTACTGATAATAAATATAATTCTTTAAAACAATTGGATTTAATTATAAGAACAGATACTCAAGGTTCTTTAGAAGCGATTATTAATTCATTCTCTAAAATTTCTCAACGTAAGGTTCAGTTAAATATAATATCTGCCTATTCAGGAAATATTTCTAATACAGATATCGATTTAGCTTTAACTACCAATGCTTTAATAATTGCTTTTAATGTAAATGCTTCATCTAAGATTAATCATTTAATTAAACAGAATAATTTGACTTTGAAAGAATTTAATGTAATTTATCACTTATTAGATTATATTGAATTTTATATGTTAAGCTTGACTGATACTGAGTATGAACATATTTTTATTGGTCTTGCAGTTGTTCAACAAATTTTCTACGTGAATAAAGTATCTGTTGCTGGTTGTTTAGTTAAAGAGGGTAAATTAAAAAAAATGTCTTACATTCATGTTTGTCGTGATAGTAAAATTGTATATAAAGGAAATTTGAATTCTTTAAAACATATTAAAGAAGATGTAGATCAAGTATTAGTCAATAATGAGTGTGGTGTTATGTGTGAATATAATTTATGGAAAAAAATGGATATCATAGAAGCTTATGAATTACATCCTAAAGAAAAATCTCTTTAAGTCTTATTTATTGATTTAATTGAATGATGAAATAAGTTTTTCATCATTAATTAATTACATTTATCTATAATTATTTTTTATAATTACTGTTTATTTAGAAAAGGTAATAATGCTAAAATACGTGCTCTCTTAATATATTTTGTAACTTCTTTTTGTTGTTTTGAGTTTAAATTGGTAGACCTTCTAGATAATATTTTACCTTGTTCATTAACGTATTTTTTTAATCCGTCTATATCTTTGTAATCTAAAATTTCGTTTTGTTTACTTAATGTGTATTTTTTGTTAGGTAATTTCATATAAATTTATTTTATTTCTTTAAACATTTCATGGCAGTTGCAGTAAGGACAAAATTTTTTTATTTCTAATCGAGAAGGATTATTTCTTTTATTTTTTGAAGTAGTGTAACGAAAAATTCCTTTTTTTCTTTTATTATTTTCTTGATTTGTTCTGTTATTATTTTTACATGGACATTCTAGTGTTATTATAATGCGAGCACCTTTATTTTTTGCCATCTTTTTTAATAATAAAATAAAAATTTTGTTTTAATTATGTCATATTTTTGGTTTGACTAGCAAGTATTATATTTTTATAGTATTGTATTGTATATATCTAAGTACTAATGTTATAATTATTCAAGCAAATTTTAGAAAAATATTGCTATCTTAATTATTGTTTATATAACTATGCACATATGTCTAAAAATTTATCTGCTATTAAAAGAGTTCAAATTTCCTTAAGAAATCGTTTAAGAAATAGAAAATATAAACTTTCTATAAAAAAGTCTGTTAAAAAATATTTGCTAGGAATAAAACAAACAAATACAAATGATATAAATTTTAATAATAATAATTTAGAAAACTTATCAATGGCTTATAAAAAAATTGATAAGGCTGTTCAAAAAGGGGTATTACATAAAAATAAAGGAGATCGTAAAAAATCTCGACTAGCTAAAATAATAAGAAATACGTTAAAATAAATGACTTAATTAAATCAATAATAATATCTTTGTATATTCTTATTTTAATATCAATGTTAAACTAGTAAATTTATATGAATTTTGCTCAAGATATCTTCTTTTATAATTAATTGAAAAATACAGAATATTGCTTATCATATTATAAATATAAATGACTTGACAAAAAGTGTAAATTTTGTTCAATAGTTAAAATAAGTACAAAGTTTTGTTTATATATTCATAATTTGTTTATAGTATTGACTATTTGGAGTTTTTAATGGCACGAAGAGAAAATTCTATATCTATAATTCCCGACCTTGCAGAAATTCAAAGAAAAAGCTTTAGATTGTTTTTGTTAGAAGGTTTAGTTGAAGTTCTAGATTCTTTTCCCATTATTACTGATCCTGCAGGGAAATTAGAGTTGCAATTTTTTGGCAAAGATTATAAATTGAAATTTCCTCGTTATAGTGTTCGTAAAGCAAAAAGTCGTGATAGAACTTATAGTGCACAAATATATATTCCAGCTAAATTAACCAGAAAAGATACTGAGCTCATTAAAAAGCAAAAAGATGCAAGTCAATCATCTATTTTACATAATCAAGAAATATATAAAAAATACAAAAAGAGACAAGTTTTTATTGGTGATTTGCCTTTAATGACTAATAGAGGTACTTTTATAATAGCAGGTATAGAAAGAATTATTATTAATCAAATAGTTAGAAGTCCAGGATTATATTATAAAAAAGAACTAGATAAAAATAATAACACAATATACAGTGCAAGTTTAATTTCTAATAGAGGTTCTTGGTTAAAATTTGAAATAGATGCAAAAAATCAAATTTGGGTTAAAATTGATAAAAATCATAAAGTAAATGCATATATTTTTTTGAAAGCTATTGGTTTACAAAATCAAGAAATAAAAACAAAAATAAGTAAATATTCTTTTTTAATTACAGCTTCATATTTTTATGAAAAAAAGGAATTAATAAAAGATTTAGATAAATCCTCAGTTGAACAAGTGACAGAAGAGGAAGCATTACTAATAGTTTGTAATAAACTTCGTCCTAATGAACCTTCTACAATAGATGTAGCTAAGCAAATGCTATATGCGCGTTTTTTTGATCCTAAACGCTACGATTTAGGTGAAGTGGGAAGACATAAAATTAATACAAAATTAAATTTAAAAATGCCTCTTGATTTTAGAGTGCTGTCACCACAAGATATATTAGTCGCTATTGATTATTTAATTAATATTAAAGAGCAAAATGTCGGTACTTTTGATGATATAGATCATTTAGGAAACCGTAGAATTCGTTCAGTGGGAGAATTGCTTCAAAATCAGATTCGTATAGGTCTTAATCGTTTAGAAAGAATTATTCGTGAAAGGATGATGATATGTGATTTAGATTCATTAAGTTTATCTAATTTGGTAAATCCTAAGCCACTTATGGCTTCTATACGTGAATTTTTTGGATCTAGTCAGTTATCCCAATTTATGGATCAAACTAATCCTTTATCTGAATTAACTCACAAACGAAGAATCAGTGCTTTAGGTCCAGGTGGATTAAATAAAGATAGAGCAGGTTTTGCTGTTAGAGATTTACATCCTAGTCATTATGGTCGTATTTGTCCTATTGAAACTCCCGAAGGTCCTAATGCTGGTTTAATTGGTTCTTTAAGTATATATGCTAAAGTTAATAAATATGGTTTCATTGAAACTCCTTGTTATAAATTAAATCAAGGAAAAGTTATATTTAATAATAAGCCTATTTACATTACAGCTGATGAAGAAGATGACTTAAAAATAGCTCCTCCTGATATTTTAGTTGATAATCAAAACTTTATTACTTACGAAAATATACCTATTAGATATAGACAAGAATTTACAACATCTATTAGTAAGCAAGTTGATTATATTGCTGTATCTCCTATACAGGTTATATCAGCTGCTACATCGTTGATACCTTTTTTAGAGCATGATGATGCTAATAGAGCTTTGATGGGTTCTAATATGCAAAGACAAGCTGTTCCGTTATTATATCCAGAAAAGCCTATAGTAGGAACAGGTTTAGAGTTAAAAATAGCTAGAGATTCAGGAATGATTATAGTCAGTAGAACATTTGGAATAGTTAATTATGTTTCTGGAACAAAAATAGGTATTCAAGATGTAGATGGTAATACTATACATTATAGATTAAAAAAGTATTATCGTTCTAACCAAGATACATGCATAAATCAGCGTCCGATTGTATGGCCTGGAGAAAAAATTGTAAAAGGTCAGATAATAGCTGATGGTGCTTCTACAGATATTGGTGAAATGGCTCTAGGTAGAAATATTATCGTAGCTTATATGCCTTGGGAAGGTTATAACTATGAAGATGCATTTTTGATTAGTGAACGTTTAGTTTATAATGATTTATATACTTCTATACATATTGAAAGATATGAAGTTGAGTGTAGACAAACTAAATTAGGTTCAGAAGAAATTACGAGAGATGTTCCTAATGTAAGCGAAACAGCTATACGTTTATTAGATAAAAATGGTATTATTTCTGTTGGATCATGGGTAGATTCTGGGGATATACTAGTTGGTAAAATTACACCTAAAGGAGAATCTGATCAATTGCCAGAAGGTAAATTATTACGAGCTATATTTGGTGAAAAAGCTCGTGATGTTAAGGATACTTCTTTAAAACTTCCAAATGCAGCAAAAGGTAGAATTGTTAATGTAAAAGTATTTAAGCGTCAAAAAGGTGATGAATTACCACCAGGTACTAATTTAATCGTGCGTGTTTATGTGGCGCAAAAAAGAAAAATTCAAGTTGGTGATAAAATGGCTGGAAGACATGGAAATAAAGGTATTATTTCAAGAATTTTACCAAGACAAGATATGCCTTTTTTACCTGATGGGCAACCTGTAGATATTATTTTAAATCCTTTAGGGGTTCCATCTAGGATGAATGTTGGTCAATTATTTGAATGTTTACTAGGTTTAGCAGGTCAATATCTTGCAAAAAGATTTAAAATTATGCCTTTTGATGAAATGTATGGTCAAGAAGCTTCTAGAGCATTAGTTAATAATAAGTTAAAGCAAGCTTGTTCTGTAACTGGTAAACCATGGCTTTTTAATTTTTATCATCCAGGTAAAATGATACTATTGGATGGTAGAACTGGTGAAGCTTTTGATAATCCAATCACAGTTGGTAAAGCCTATATTTTAAAGTTAGTTCATCTTGTAGATGATAAAATTCATGCTAGATCTACGGGTCCATATTCTTTAGTAACTCAGCAACCTTTGGGAGGACGTGCTCAACATGGTGGACAAAGATTAGGAGAAATGGAGGTTTGGGCCTTAGAAGCATTTGGTGCTGCTTACACTTTACAGGAATTATTAACTGTAAAATCAGACGATATGCAAGGAAGAAATGAAGCTCTTAATGCTATTGTTAAAGGAAAACCAATTCCTAAGCCAGGAACACCTGAATCTTTTAAAGTATTAATGCGAGAATTACAATCATTAGGATTAGATATAGCGGTCCATAAGTTAAAAATTAGTGATAATAATAGTAAAAAAGATAAAAATTTTTATAATTATGATTCAAGTTCATTAAAAATAAAAGATCACTTTTTTGACTTAGATAATATATAAAATTTAGTTTAATATTATTTAAAAGGATAATCTAGTTTATGACTGTACTTGAAAACTATTTTGATTATGTAAAAATTAGTTTAGCCTCTCCTGAAAAAATTCGTTCATGGGGCGAAAGAACTTTGCCTAATGGACAAATTGTGGGTGAAGTTACAAAGCCTGAAACTATTAATTATAGAACATTAAAACCAGAAATGGATGGTTTATTTTGTGAAAGAATTTTTGGTCCTGTAAAGGATTGGGAATGTCATTGTGGAAAATACAAAAGATTTAGGTATAAAGGGATTGTTTGTGAGAGGTGTGGTGTAGAAATAACAGAATCTAAAGTTAGAAGACATAGAATGGCTTATATTGAATTGGCTGCTCCAGTAACTCATGTATGGTATCTTAAAGGTAGTACTAGTTATATTTCTTTAGCATTGGATTTAACAATTAAAGAAGTAGAAAAAATAGTCTATTTTCATTCTTATATTGTTACTAATCCAGGTAATTATGATAAATTACATTATAAACAATTGTTAGAGGGTTATGAGTGGAGAGCTTTAGAAGATAAGTTATATCCTCAATCTTCTAATCTTTTTGGTATTGAAGTAAGTATAGGTGCTGAAGCTATTTATAGACTTTTAAAAGATATTGATTTGAGATTTACTGTTGAAATGTTAAGAGAAGAGTCTTTAAAACCTTCTAAATTATTGAAAAAAAAATCTCCTAAATTTAATAAAAAAATGAAAAGATTAAGACTTTTAGAAAATTTTATTTCTACAGGTGCTCAACTTTCATGGATGATTTTTTTTGTGATACCTGTAATTCCTCCTGATCTAAGACCTATGGTTCAATTAGATGGTGGTAGGTTTGCTACTGCAGATTTAAATGAATTTTATAGAAGAATTATTAATAGAAATAATCGTTTAGCTAGGTTAAAATCTATTCTTGCACCAGAAATTATTGTAAGAAATGAAAAGCGTATGCTTCAGGAAGCAGTAGATGCTTTAATGGATAATGGACGTAGAGGTAGAACAGTTGTGGGTGCTAATAATAGGCCACTGAAATCTTTATCTGATATTATTGAAGGAAAACAAGGTAGATTTCGACAAAATTTACTAGGTAAAAGAGTAGATTATTCGGGTAGATCAGTTATTGTAGTTGGGCCTAGTTTAAAATTGAATCAGTGTGGTTTACCTAAAGAGATGGCTTTAGAACTTTTTCAACCTTTTGTAATACATCGTTTAATTATTCAAGGTTTAGTGAATAATATAAAAGCAGCTAAAAAATTAATTCAAAAGAATGATAAATTGGTATGGGAAGTACTAGAAGAAGTAATTCATGGTCACCCTGTTCTTTTAAACAGAGCTCCTACTTTACACCGTTTAGGAATACAAGCATTTGAACCAATTTTAGTTGAAGGAAGAGCAATAAAATTACATCCTTTAGTTTGTCCAGCATTTAATGCTGATTTTGATGGAGATCAAATGGCGGTACACATTCCATTATCTCTAGAAGCACAAGCAGAAGCTCGTCTATTAATGTTAGCACCTCATAACTTTTTATCACCTGCTACTGGGTATCCTATTATTATGCCAAGTCAAGATATGGTATTAGGTTGTTATTATTTAACAACAAATAATCCTGCTTATAATATGGATTATCAACATTATTTTTCTGATTTAGAAGATGTTCTACTTGCATATGAAAATAAACAAGTTTATCTTCATGCTTTTGTTTGGGTGCGCTTTGATGGTTTTTTAGAAAGTTCGGATAATGAAAAAATTATTTCAAAAAAAATGCTTATTTCAAGTAAAGAAAAAATTATTTTTTATAAAAATAAAATTGTAAAATTAGATCATAATAATAAGCATTTAGTTACATATATTCGTACAACTGTCGGGCGTATTTTGTTCAACAAGGCAATATATGAATCACTAAATTATTGATACAATAAATTTAATATTATTAGGATATATATTTTTCATGAATAGTAAGTTTTCTAAAATTTATTTCTTTAATAAAAAAATTGATAAATTTGAATTAAAAAAATTAATAACATGGGCCTTTAGAAACTATGGTATTTCTCGTGCTTCTAATATGGCAGATAAATTAAAAGATTTAGGTTTTTATTATGCGACTAAGGCTGGAATATCTTTAAGTTTAGAAGACTTACGTATACCACCTACAAAACATAAATTGCTTATTACTACTATTAAATCTATTGCAAATACTGATCATAAATATAGACGTGGTGAAATTACAGCTGTAGAAAGATTTCAAAAAATTATTGATACTTGGAACTATGCTAGTGAAACTTTAAAAAAAGAAGTCATTGAGTATTTTAAAAATACAGATCCTTTAAACTCTATATATATTATGGCTTTCTCAGGTGCTAGAGCAAATATTTCTCAAGTAAGGCAATTAGTAGGAATGAGAGGTTTAATGGCTGATCCTCAAGGTCAAATTATTGACTTACCTATCTCTAGTAATTTTCGTGAAGGTTTAACTATTACAGACTATTTTATTTCTTCATATGGTGCTAGAAAAGGCTTAGTTGATACAGCTTTACGAACAGCTGATTCAGGTTATTTGACTCGTAGATTAGTTGATGTTGCACAAGATGTAATTATTCGTGAATATGATTGTAAAACTTCTAAAGGTATTTTATTAGAAGAAATGATAGATAATCAACAAGTATTAATTAAATTTCAGCAAGCATTATTAGGTAGAGTTCTTGCTGAAGATATTATTGATCATACATCTCATACTATTGTAGCAAGTTCAGGCAATAGTATAAATCCAGAATTATTAAATAAAATTTTAAATTTAAGTATAAATCATATATTAGTTAGATCTCCTTTAACTTGTGCATCTATAAAATCGGTATGTCAGTTATGTTATGGATGGAATTTAGCGCATGGTCAAATGGTTGATTTAGGTGAAGCTATTGGAATTATTGCTGCTCAATCAATAGGTGAACCAGGTACTCAATTAACAATGAGAACTTTCCATACAGGTGGTGTTTTTACTGGAGAATTATCTCGTAATGTTATAAGTCCTTGTAATGGAATATTAACTTATTCAAATGATATAAATTTAACTAAGACCAGAACAAAACACGGTGATTATGCAACATTAATTAATAACAATTTAAAAATAAAAATTATAGAAAATAATAAAAAAGAGCATGAGATTATTTTATCTAAAGGTTCTTTGTTATTACTTAATAGCAATACTTTTATAGAAAAAGGACAAACTTTAGCTGAATATCCTTTAAATAATAGATTTGCTACTGAAAAGGCACAAAAAGTAATTATTGCTGATTTTTCAGGAAGTGTTTATTTATCTAATTATTTTAATAAATCTAAAGAGTCATTTCACAATATTAATAATCCAGTAAAAAAAAATACAGTTATTTGGATTCTATCTGGGAAAGTATATAATATACCTAATGATACTAAATTAATGATCAGTGAAAAGCAAATGGTTTTTAAAAATAGTTTAATTGCAAAAACAGAGCTACTTACAAAACATAATGGTCGTATTTATTTAATACAGAACTCAAATAATTTAGCTTTCCCAAAATTATTATTAGTCACTTCATCTAAGTTATATACTAATTTAAATGTTTCAATAAATATTAATCAAAATTTTAAAAAATATATTGTAGATATAAATAATAAAAATAAATTTATTTTAAAATCTGAACCTAATAGAAAGCTTATTAACAATCAAGTTATAGCAGATTTAGTTTCTGATGCATATAAAACAAAAACAGGCGGTATAATTAAGTATTTAGATGTAATTATTAGTAAAAATTATAATCATGATTTAAGTAAAGATGTTTATGACATAAATGGTTCAGGTTATATATTATGGATTTCTGAAGAAACTCATATAATTAATAAAGATATTTCTTTGCTCTTTGTATATAATGGTCAATTAGTTGAAGTTGGTACAGAAATTATTCAAAATATATTTTCTGGTAGCTCTGGAGTTATTGAAATAATAGAAAAAGATGGTATTGTCAGAGAAGTCATTATTAAGCCAGGTAAATTATATTTTTTGAGCCAAAATAGTAAAATTAATTCTCTAAATAAATATAGAGGTTTTCTTCGACCTGGTGAAAAAGTATTGGAAGAAGTAACTACAAGTAAATTAGCTTATTGGGAATATATGAATATACTAAACCAAGATTGTATTTTACTTCGTCCTGTTGTTATTTATTCTGTTCCAAAGAAAAATGTGATCTTTAAATATTCAGAAAATTCTTTTAATACTAATATAGTAAATTTAAAATTAGTACGTAGAACTTATTTTAAGGATGGTGAGAGAGTAAAATCTATATCGGGAGTTAATTTAATTACAACACATTTAATTTTATTATTAAAAGAAAAATCCAATTTTTTAAAATGCTATATGCAATTAGAAAAATTGAATAAAGTTATTGATCTAACTAAAGCAGAACAATCATTTTATTTAATGAAATTTATAACAGCTGACTTTTTATCGATTAAAGATAATTATTTTAATAATAATAAAGATGTTTATAAAAAAACTCATATTTTAGTAAAAGATAATGAATATATTAAAGCAAATTCTGTTATTGCACAAACAAATATTTTTTCTAATATTAAAGGTATTATAGAGTCTATAGATACAATTAAATCAGCTAATCGTCGTATCTTACTAATCAGTAAGTCCAATATGCGAATTTTTACTATACAAAACTGTCAAAGTATTAATATTAAAATAAATGATTGGGTATTCTCAGGGGATTCTATAGCTACAAATACTTTTTCTGATTGTTCTGGTAAAGTAATTGCAATACGAGACAATCAAATCATTTTAAGAATAGGTCAACCTTATTTAATTTCTTCTGGCTCTTTATTACATATAAATCATAATAGTTTAATTCAAAGAGGAGAAAATATTGCAACTTTAATTTTTGAAAGGTCTAAAACAGGTGATATTGTACAGGGTTTACCTCGAATAGAAGAAATTTTAGAAGCTAGGAAAAAAACAGAAAAATCTTTAAATCCTCATCTTTTATTAGAAGCTAAATTTAAATTTTATTTAAATCAAGGTTTAAGTATTAGTGATGCAACAAGATTAAGTTTGATGCAGATACAATTATTATTAATTAAAGAGGTACAATTAGTTTACCAATCACAAGGAGTAGATATAGCAGATAAACATGTTGAAGTTATTGTTAAACAAATGACTTCAAAAGTGAAAATAGAAAATGGAGGAGATAGTGATTTTTTACCTGGTGAAATGGTTGATTTACAAAAAATAGAATCCATTAATAATTCATTAGAAATCATTAATAAATTGAGGGCATCTTATCAACCGATTTTACTTGGTATTACTAAAGCTTCTCTAAACACTGAAAGTTTTATATCTGCAGCAAGTTTTCAAGAAACAACAAAAGTTTTAACTGAAGCAGCTATATCTGGTAAGTTAGATTGGTTAAAAGGTTTAAAAGAAAATGTTATAATTGGTCGTTTAATTCCTGCTGGCACTGGTTTTAATATTTATAATAATTCTACAATTAACAATGATTCTAAAAATATGTTAATAAAGAATAAAACTTTATTGAATAATACTAGTATTAAAAATTCTAATTTATCTTATAATAGCGATAATAATAACTTTGAAGATATTATAGTAGATGATCGAAGTAAACATAATCATAATTCTTTAAATGACTAATTGTTCTTTTTAGTAATATAAATCAGTATAGTAGTCTAATTTTTTTTATGTTATTATAATCAGAATATATATTATTTCATTGAGTTAACAGATATATCGTTTAACAATTTATATTATTTTTATTTATGTCTATAGTATCTTTAGAAGATTTATTAGAAGCAGGAGTACATTTTGGGCATCAATCTAGACGTTGGAATCCTAAAATGTTTCCTTATATTTATACAGAAAGAAATGGTATTCATATTATTGATCTTGTTCAATCAGCACATTTATTAACGGAAGCTTATAATTTTATTAAAAATGCGTCTAAATCAGGCAAAACTTTTTTATTTTTAGGAACAAAACGTCAAGCGGCTGGTATAATTTCTAGAGAGGCTATTCGCTCTAATTCCTATTATGTCAATCAAAGATGGCTTGGCGGTATGTTAACAAATTGGGTTACAATTAAAGGAAGAGTTGAAAGATTAAAAAATTTAGAGGAACAAGATAAATCTGGCTTAATCGAAATTTTACCTAAAAAAGAAGCTGCATTAATTCGTAAAGAGTTAGATAAATTACGTAAACATTTAAATGGTATTAAAGATATGCAAAAACTTCCTGATTTAGTAATTATTGTAGATCAAAAAAAAGAAATAACTGCTATTCAAGAGTGTATAAAACTTGGAATACCAACAATATGCATGTTAGATACAAATTGTAATCCAGAAATTATTGATGTTCCTATTCCCTCTAATGATGATGCAATAAGATCTATTAAGTTAATTATTGGTAAAATATCAGATGCTATTTTAGAGGGAAGAAATATTTAAAATTATTTTTATTTATAATGAATAGTAGGGGAATAACATATGTCACAAAAAATTTCTACAGAAAATATTAAAGAGTTACGGACTAAAACTGGTGCTGGTATGATGGATTGCAAAAAAGCTTTAGAAGCGTCTGAGGGAAAAATAGACTTAGCAATTGAAAATTTACGTAAAAAAGGATTAGCATCAGCGGATAAAAAATCAACTAGGATAGCTACAGAAGGTCTTATAGAAAGTTATATTCATGCTGGTTCTAGAATAGGTGTTATTGTAGAATTAAATTGTGAAACAGATTATGTTGCCCGTCAACCAGAATTTCATAGTCTTGCTCATGACATAGCAATGCAATTAGCAGCATGTCAATTAGTTGATTATGTCTCTACAAATGATATACCTCAAGAATTAGTTCTTAAGGAAAGAAATATAGAAAATGAAAAAGATGATCTTTCTAAAAAGCCGCAAGAAATAAAAAAACAAATTGTTGAAGGAAGAATTCAAAAAAGATTAAAGGAATTAAGTTTAATGGATCAAGCATTTATAAAAAATCATGAAATATCTGTAGAAGAATTAATAAAGCAGCATATTTCTTTACTAGGAGAGAATATTAAGATTAGGCGTTTTGAAAGATTTATACTAGGAGAAGGATTAGAACGAAAATCTGATAATTTTACTCAAGAAGTGTCTAAAATGATATATAATAATTAAGTTATATAATATAAATTTGAACAATAATGTTAAATATATGATTATATAAATATATAATAAAATATAATGATATTATTTAATTTATATAAAGTTTACATTCTATATTATTATTAATTTTTAAATTTACATGTATCAAGAAAATATTCCAAATTTATCATCAATAATAAATATTTCTGCTGTAGAAGTTGGAAAACATTTATATTGGACAATTGGCAATTATAATGTTCATGGTCAAGTTTTCATAGTTTCTTGGCTAGTTATATTTGCTTTACTAATTATTAGTTTAATTGGTACTAGAAGTTTACAAAGAATTCCAGATAAATGGCAAAATTTTATGGAATTTATTTTAGAATTTTTACAAGATATAGCTAAAAATCAAATAGGTGAAAATGAATATCGTACATGGGTTCCTTATATTGCTACTATCTTTCTTTTTATTTTAGGTAGTAATTGGGCTGGTGCTTTAATTCCTTGGAAACTCATTGAATTACCAGAGGGAGAATTAGCAGCTCCTACTAATGATATTAATACTACAGTGGCTTTGTCATTGTTGACATCTATTTCTTACTTTTATGCTGGATTAAATAAAAATGGTTTAGGTTACTTCTTAAGATATATTGAACCTACTCCAATATTATTACCTATTAATATATTGGAAGATTTTACTAAACCTTTATCATTAAGCTTCAGATTATTTGGAAATATTCTTGCAGATGAATTAGTAGTATCAGTTTTTACATTGTTAATTCCTATTTTAATACCACTACCTGTTATGATTTTAGGACTATTTGCAAGCTCTATTCAAGCACTGATTTTTTCAACACTATCTGCAGCTTATATTGGTGAAGCTTTAGAAGGACATGGTGATCATTAACTTATATAATATAATATTTAAGTAATACATCACTTTTATGAAATATGTTAATTGTCTATACTTTATAATCATTAAAAAATAAAAAGATGGATTCTATTATTTCAGCAGCTTCTGTTATAGCTGCAGGTTTAGCAGTTGGTTTAGCAGCTATTGGTCCAGGAATTGGTCAAGGCAGTGCAGCTGCTAATGCAGTAGAAGGTATTGCAAGACAGCCAGAAGTTGAAGGTAAAATTAGAGGAACTTTGCTACTTAGTTTAGCATTTATGGAATCTTTAACTATCTATGGATTAGTAGTAGCATTATCACTTTTATTCGCTAATCCTTATACAGGTTAAATTTTATTGTTTACTTAGTTTTTTAGTTATAAAAAACTAAGTGTTTTATTTATTTTTTTAGATTATTACTATATATATTTTTTATAAAATGCATAATTCATTGTTATCATTTATTTTACAGGCATCTGATTTAGAAGCTAAGGGAGGGTTATTTGATTTTAATGCCACTTTACCCTTAATGGCTTTGCAATTTCTTGCTTTAACGTTTATGCTAAATGTTTTATTTTATAAACCAGTTAGCAATATTTTAGATGAAAGAGAAGAGTATATTCGTAACAGTTTGACTACTGCTTCAACTTCACTAGTTAAAGCAGATGAACTAACTCATAAATATGAATATGAATTAGCTGAATCACGTAAAAAGGCGCAAAATATTATTAGAAATGCTCAACAAGAAGCTCAAATACTTGTATCAGAAAAAATCAAGGAAGCGCAAAAAGATACTGAAGGTTTGCTTGAAAATGCTTATAATCAATTAAATACTCAAAAAGAACACGCTTTAAAAAGTTTGGAGACACAGGTTGATATTTTAAGTAATAAAATAAAGAATAAATTATTAGAAATTTAAAATATTTAAACAAATTTATAATTCATGTAAATTTATATTACAATAAAAGGATTTAAATGGATATACAAATCTTTAATTTATTAACTGAATTTCATTTAAGTAACGGAGTTCATTTTAACTCTAATTTTTTAGAAGCTAATGTCCTAAATATTTTACTTTTGTTATTTGGTTTAATATATGTTTTAAAGCAATTTTTAGGTTCAATATTATCTTTGAGACAAGAGAAGGTTTTATTTGCTATAAATGAATCTGAAGAGCGTTTAGCTCAAGCAAATATGAGATTAAATGAAGCTGAGAAGCAATTAACTCAAACTAAAATTGTAATTGAGCAAATAATAAAGGAAGCAGAAATTACAGCACAAAGAATACGTCAATCTATATTGGAACAAGGAAAATCTGAGATAGCAAGGTTATCGTCTTCAAGTAAAGCAAGTATACAATATGCTGAGAACCAGGTTAAAAAACAAATTCAACAACAAATTACTTCTTTGGCAATTAATAAAGTAAGTATGCAGTTGCAAAGTGAAATAACACCTACTATACATATGAAAATTATTGATAAAAATATTATGCAGCTTGAGGGTAATGTTAAAATATGAATAATCAAAATATAATAGAAAAGGTATCTGTTCCTTATGCTGAAGCCTTATTAGAATTAGCACAAACTTCTAATTTATTATTAGAAGCAGGACAAGATTTGTTATTTATTTCTGATACTCTGTCTAATTCTAAAGATCTACAAACTTTTTTAGCAAATCCGCTTATTAATGTATTAGCGAAAAAAAATTTATTAAATGAATTATTTAAAAGTAGAATAAATAATTTTATATTAAATTTTTTGTTAGTCTTAGTTGATCGTCGAAGAATATCTTTATTAATTATAATTATTAATAAATATTTAGAATTGTCATATAGATTAGAATCAACCACAATAGCTGAATTATCTACAACTGTTGCACTTAATGAAGATCAGCAAAATTCTTTAATTCAAAAAATTAAAGTTATAACAAACAGTAAGAATGTTAAGTTAGTAACAAATATAGATTCAAATTTAATAGGTGGCTTTATCATTAAAATAGGTTCAAAAGTAATAGATGCAAGCTTAGCTGGTAAATTAAAAAAAATGTCTTTTTATCTTAATACAAATTAAGTATTGTTATTATCAAATAAAAAAATATATAAATTATAAAATTTTATGGTAAATATTAGACCGGATGAAATCAGTAATATTATACGTCAGCAAATAGATAAATATGATCAGAGTTTGCAAGTTGCTAATGTTGGTACTGTATTACAAGTAAGTGATGGTATTTCACGCGTCTATGGATTGGATGATGTTATGGCTGGAGAGTTATTGCAATTTGAAGATCCAGAGCAAACTATAGGAATAGCCTTAAATTTAGAAAGTGATAATGTTGGCGTTGTTTTAATGGGAGATGGTCGTAACATTTTAGAGGGTAGTTCTGTTAAATCAACAGGACAGATTGCTCAAATACCTGTGGGAGATGCTTTTTTAGGAAGAGTTGTTAATCCTTTAGCAAAGCCTATTGATGCAAAAGGTTCTCCAGATTCAACTGATACACGTTTAATAGAATCTTATGCACCTGGTATTATCGGTCGTCAGTCTGTTTGTGAACCTTTGCAAACAGGTATAACTGCAATTGATGCAATGATTCCTATTGGTAGAGGTCAAAGAGAATTAATTATTGGAGATAGGCAAACAGGAAAAACAGCTGTAGCATTAGATACGATAATTAATCAAAAAGGTCAAGATGTTGTTTGTGTATATGTTGCAATAGGCCAAAAAGCATCTTCTGTTTCTCAGGTTGTTTCTGTTCTAGAAGAAAAAGGTGCTTTAGAATATACAATTATTGTTGCAGCTAATGCAGATGATCCAGCAACTTTACAATATATTGCTCCATATACAGGTGCTACTTTAGCTGAGTATTTTATGTATAAAGGGAAAGCAACTTTAGTTATTTATGATGATTTAACTAAGCAAGCTCAAGCTTATAGACAAATGTCTTTATTATTGCGTAGACCTCCAGGGAGAGAAGCATATCCTGGAGATGTTTTTTATTTACATTCAAGATTACTAGAAAGAGCTGCAAAATTAAATGATAATTTAGGTGGCGGAAGTATGACTGCATTACCAATTATTGAAACACAAGCAGGAGATGTTTCTGCTTATATTCCAACCAATGTAATTTCTATTACAGATGGTCAAATATTTTTATCTGGTGATTTATTTAATTCTGGTATTAGACCAGCAATTAATGTTGGTATTTCCGTATCTCGTGTAGGATCTTCAGCTCAAATTAAAGCAATGAAACAAGTTGCGGGTAAATTGAAATTAGAATTAGCTCAATTTGCTGAATTAGAGGCATTTTCACAGTTTGCATCTGATTTAGATAAAGCTACACAAAACCAATTAGCTCGTGGTCAAAGATTGAGAGAAATTTTAAAACAAGCGCAAAATTCGCCTATACTTGTTCATGATCAAGTTGCAATGATTTATGCTGGTATTAATGGATATCTTGATGATATTGACTTAGCTAAAGTAAAAGAATTTATTTTTGCTTTAAGAGAAGACTTAAATAATTCTAAGCCGGAATTTGGAGAAAGTATTCGTAGTACTAAAAAATTAAATTCAGAGTCAGAAGAACTATTGAAACAATCAATACAAGATGTAAAACAAGCATTTGCTATTTAAATTATAAATTAATATTATTTATTTTAGGATAGTAATTATACTGTCCTAATTTTATATATATTTAATAGATAAAAAATTTATTATTCAATAAACTCATATCCATTCTCTTCTATTTGACTTGCTATTTGTGAATCGCCAGTATATATAATTTTTCCATTTTTCATAATATGTATGTAGTCCGGTTTTATATAATTTAGTAATCTCTGATAATGTGTAATTAGTAATAAAGAGTTATTCTTTGAATTAAGTGTATTTATATTATGAGCAATACTTTTTAATGCATCAATATCTAAACCTGAATCTATTTCATCTAAAATTGATATTTTATTACTAAATAATGACATTTGTAAAATTTCATTTTTTTTCTTTTCTCCTCCTGAAAAACCTTCATTAACATTACGATTAATAAATTCTGAATCTATATTAATTTCTTTTATTTTATTATTGATTAAATCAAAGAAACATAATGGGTCAAGTTCAGGTTCTTGATTTACTCTTTTTTTTGAATTATATGCTAATCTTAAAAAATCTACGTTACTAACACCAGGTATTTCTACTGGATACTGGAATCCTAAAAATATTCCTTTTTGTGCTCTTATATCTGGTTCTTCATGAGTTATATTTTCATTATTAAAAAAAATATTACCTTGAGTAATTTCATAATTTGGATGACCAGCTATTACTTTAGCTAATGTACTTTTCCCAGAACCATTCTGTCCCATAATAGCATGTATTTCTCCAATATTAATTGATAAATTTAATCCATTTATAATAGTTTTATTATTTGTGCTAACATATAAATTTTCTATTTTTAAAATATTTTTTTGCTTCATCATTTATTCTATCCTATTGTTCCTTCTAATTTTAAATTAAGCAAACGATCTGCCTCCATTGCAAATTCCATTGGTAAATCATTTAATATTTCTTTGCAAAAACCATTTATCATTAAACTTATTGCTTCTTCTATATTGATACCTCTCTGTAAAAAGTAAAATATTTGTTCCTCTCCGATTTTGGATGTTGATGCTTCATGTTCAACTATAGAATATGGATTTTGTACTTGTATATATGGAAAAGTATTTGCTTTAGATTTATTTCCTAATAATAAAGAGTCGCATTGAGAATAATTACGTGCATAAAAAGATCTAGGTCCCATTTTTACTAATCCTCTATAACTATTAATTGAATTTCCTGCAGATATACCTTTTGCCAGAATTTTGCTACGTGTATATCTTCCAATATGTATCATTTTGCTACCAGTATCAGCTTGTTGATAATGATTTGTTAATGCAATAGATGAAAATTCTCCAATTGAATTTTGACCTAATAAAATACAGCTAGGGTATTTCCACGTAATGGCTGAACCTGTTTCTATTTGAGTCCATAAAATTTTAGAGTTATTGCCAATACAAATTCCTCTTTTAGTTACAAAGTTATATATTCCACCTTCTCCTTGTGCGTTGCCAGAATACCAATTCTGTACAGTAGAATATTTAATTGTTGCATTTTCTAATGCAACTAATTCTACAACTGCCGCATGTAGTTGATTATTATCAAATTGAGGAGCAGTACATCCTTCTAAATAACTAACATAGCTATTACGATCTGCAATAATAAGTGTTCTCTCAAATTGTCCTGATTCTTTATTATTAATTCTAAAATATGTTGATAGCTCTAGTGGACAATGAGTATTTGGTGGAATGTAACAAAAGGATCCATCGCTAAATGTAGCAGAGTTAAGAGCTGCATAAAAATTATCGCCTATAGGTACAACTGAACCTAGATATTTTTTTATTAAATTAGGATAAAATTGAATAGCTTCACTAATCGAACAAAAAATAACTCCAACTGCAGCTAATTCTTTTTTAAATGTTGTAGTTATAGATACACTATCAAATACTGCATCAACAGCTACATTACTTAGTCTTTTTTGTTCTTTTAAAGAAATACCTAATTTATCGAATGTTTCAAGTATTTTAGGATCTACTTCATCTAAATTATTAATAGTTTTTTTATATTTAGGAATAGAATAATATAAAATATTATTATAATCGATTTGAGAGTAAAATAGTTTACTCCATTTTGGCTCTTGCATTTTTAACCATTTATTATATGCTTTTAATCTGAATTCTATTAAATATAGAGGTTCTCTTTTATTTTTTGAAATTAGTTTAATAATTTCTGAATTTAATCCTTTTGGAAAATACTCTGAATCAATTTCAGTATAAAATCCATATTTGTATGATTTATTTATTAAATTACTTAGTTCGGCCTTAGATTTATTAGTCATAATAAATTTATTTATCTAATATTTATAAGTTATATTTTATGTATTTGTTTAATATGATATAATAATAGAAAATATCATGGCTTTTAAGTCATTATTATTTTTTGATATATTAAAAGATATTTTTTAATGAAATTTTTTTATTCCACAAATTAGATGTTATGTTATAAGTTTCATAAAAAAGACTCAATATATAGTTATTAACTAATTGATAAAAAATTAAATATAAAATGTATAGATTTAAATGGTTATTATATTTTATTTTAATTGAAGTGTATATAGTTTTAAAATTTCGAATATTTTTTTCTAAGAATTGAGATGTAAGTGATAAGTTTAACAAAAAATAAAATAAATATTTAAAAGTAATTAATTTTAATAAGTATAAAAATTGTTGCAAAATTTTTTCATATCTAGTGCTAATGAATAAAATGTTTGTTAATTTTATATATATTAAAGTAATATTAAGAGTTTTAAAAAAAATTTTTTGTATTAAATAAATATATTCTTTAAGAAAAATTTTTTTTTTAAGCAATTTTTCTAAATTAATTTGAATAGATAATATAAAATTATTTTTATTTGCTAATTGATTAAGATCTAAATTTCTATATTTATTTATACAATATATAATTAATGTTATTAATGAACAAATTTTTTTTAGATAATGACTTTTTAAGGATTTGTTATTTAATATGAAATTAAAAAAACATGTTAATAAAATAATGTAAATAATCAAATATTTATTTCCTATGTATGGAATAATGATTAATAAATTATAAATGACAAAAATTTTATGTTTTGAATTACTTTTATGCAAAACTGTTTTGGGAGAATATATATATTGACTATGAAATGATAAATATGATAAATTCATGGGCATAAAAATTATATTAATTAGTTATTAATGTAAATATAAAATAACATAGGGTAGATGGCGAAATTGGTATACGCATCACATTCAAAATGTGATAACTAAAGTTATGAGGGTTCAAATCCCTCTCTACCCATATTATTTAATTGTATTAGATATTTTTTAGGAATATTTTAAAATGACTTTATTAGTTATAGGAAGTACAGGTACTTTGGGAAGACAGATAGTTAGAAGAGCTCTTAATGAAGGCTTCCAAGTGAAGTGTATGGTTCGTAATTTTCGTAAAGCAGCTTTTTTGAAAGAGTGGGGTGCTGAATTAATTTATGGGGATTTAACTTTGCCAGAAACAATACCTATGTCTTTATATGGAATAACAGCTATTATTGATTCCTCAACAGCGAGAGTAAATGATTTATATAATGCAAAACAAATTGACTTAAAAGGTAAATATATTTTAATAGAATCAGCTAAAAAAGCAAAAATTAAACATTATATATTTTTTTCTATTTTAAATGCTCATAAATATCCTAAAATTCCATTAATAAATTTAAAGTTATTAGTAGAAACAAAACTAATTAAATCAAGAGTTAACTATACCATTTTTAATTTATCTGGTTTTTTTCAAGGCTTAATTACTCAATATGCTGTTCCGGTACTAGATAAAAAATCTGTTTGGATAACGGGAGAGTCAACTGCTATTGCTTATATTAATAGCCAAGATGCTGCTAAAGTAGCAATAAGAAGTTTATCTATTACTGAATCAAAAAATAAGGTTTTTCCTTTGGTTGGTAAAGATTCTTGGACGTCTTTAGAAATTATTAGCTTATGTGAAAAGTTATCTGGTAAACGTGCTAATACAGCTAAAATTCCTATTAATACTCTTAGATTATTAAGATTAACAACAAAAGTATTTCAATGGAGTTGGAATATTTCCGAACGTTTAGCCTTTATTGAGGTTTTATCAAGAGGTGATAACTTTAATACTTCAATGAAGGATTCATTAAAGATTCTACAAATGGAGCAAAAAGAAATAGAACCTTTAGAAAAATATCTTCAAGAATATTTTCAAAAAATTATGAATAAATTAAAAGAATTTAATTTTCGAATAGAAAAAAAAGATATTTCTAACTTTTAATAAATTTGAAATAATTATATATATTTTATATAGTTAATAAACTGTTATATTTGCAATTACTTTATTGCTAACTTTACTGAAAAATATTGAGTATTTGATGTAATTAAAAAATTTTTTTAATTCTTTTATATCAATAAAAATTATTAAAATATTAGTACAAGATAAATTATAATATATATTTTATAAGATTAATAAAATTAATAAATATTAATCTTTAAAGTTATATAAAAAATATTATTAGAAATCAAAATATAAGTTTATGAGTTCATTTTAATTTTTTATATATACTAAATTATGTATACATAATTTTTATCAATTAATAATTTGAGGAATAATTCGATGTTAACTTTAAAAATATTGGTTTATACAACTGTTGTTTTCTTTGTTTCATTATTCTTTTTTGGTTTTTTATCCAATGACCCTTCAAGAAATCCAAATCGAAAAGATTTAGAATAATATTTTTTATTATTTTTTAGTCATCAAAAATTTAATTAGTATCTTAAATTTTAAGTTAAGATGCTATTATAATTAATTTAATTTTTTATTAGATGTTTTTATATAGGATGTAAAAACAATTGCTAAATATTTATCATATAATTTTATAAAACCTATTGATACAGTTAAATTTTGATTAATAAAACATATATATTCATTATATATCAAATTTTTTTTTTTTAATTTTTTTTTTAATTTTATTAATTTAGTTGTAATAAAGTCTATATTATAAAATTTAATGAGTTCAAAATTTTTTTCAATTATATTATTTAAATACAATGTTAATTCATTATAAAAATAAATATCGTTATTATTTTGAAGATTATAACTTAAATTATATTTATAGGAATAACTAGTTTTTTCTTTAACTTGTATATTAATATACTCTCGATATGTATGTTCTATTTTGTTGTTTAGTAAATATATATTTTTTTTTGATATCCAATTTCCATTAAAATGATATAATAAGCTAGGTAAATTTAGTTTCATAAGAAATAAATAATAATAATAGTAATTTTATATATAATATAATAAAGATTAGAGACAAATTTTTTGCCTATAAAGTTTATAAAACTTATTTTGTAGTATTAAAATTAACGAATAGTCATTAAATAAAAATTATAATTTTGATATACATATTCTAATTTAATATATATTTTTGTTGATAGATTACAATATTTTTTAATAAAAAATTTAATTTAATTTTAATATACTTTTAAAATACTAAATTATATTTATGAAATATTGGAATTTAAAGAAAATTAATCAATTAGCATTAGAAAAAACAGGCATTATTCCTCGTTCTATAAGTAAACTTTTTGATAAATTTAAACAAGAGCTTAATCCTAATTCAGAAATAGAGGCTTTGGAAGAATTTAAAGTGGCTAGATATCAGACATTATCATCTATTAGGTATATACTTTTATTATTGATAGTACCAATTTTAGTTAATCAGATTTCAAAGATATTTATTTTGGATCCTTTAATAAATTATTTTTGGAATAAAAATAGTGGATATATTTTTTTAAATGATTCTCAAGAAGAAAGAGCTTTTGCAGATTTACAGCGTTTTGAAGAAAAAATACATTTTGAGATTTTAATTGGTAAGTCAACTCATCAGTCTTCTGCAAAGATTCATAAAGATATGATAGAAAAAGCTTTAGAAATAGCATTAATTTATTCAAATGAAAGTTCTAATGCGATAAAAAATATTTTAGCTGATTCAATTTCAATTATTATTTTTATTTCACTTTTAATAATAAATAAAAGGCAATTATCCATATTAAAATCTTTTATAAATGAATATATATATGGCTTAAGTGATACAGCTAAAGCTTTTTTAATTATTTTATTTACAGATATTTTTGTGGGATTTCATTCACCCCATGGATGGGAAATAGTCATAGAATCAATTTTGAGACATTTTGGTTTACCTGAAAGTAGAGACTTTATTTTCATATTTATTTCAACTTTTCCTGTTATTTTAGATACTATTTTTAAATATTGGATTTTTAGATATTTAAACCGAATATCTCCATCAGCAGTTGCTACCTATCATAATATGAACGAATAAATAAACTTGATTTTATTTAAAATTTAATTATAATATTAGATTATTAGCATCTGTGGCCGAGAGGCCGAAGGCAGCGGACTCATGTGCGACCCGTTTTTTAAGTGTTAAACGTTCAACTATAAATAATTGTTTAGCTAATTAAATTTAATTTTTAGATATACTAAATATTACAAACTATATTTTTGATGTTAGTGTAAATCTAACTATTCAAAATCATGAATAAACTCTAAAAGTTAATTTAAATATGTGAAAGCCTTATTAATATTTAAATAAAGCAGACTTTTAGAAATTTTGATATGACTAGTAAAACAAACCTTTGTTAAAAGTACTAAAATTAATATAAATTTATATTTATATTAAAGTCCATAAGCTTGTCTATTATGAGTTAAGACAAGTATGATTTTTTTAGCGACATTAGTATATAGATTGGAGTCTAAGTCAATATAAAAAAAAATATGGAACGGAGTAACTAAATTAGAAAAAAATTTTATTTAATTATTAATAAAATAAAATTAAGTAATAAGGCAAAAGTTACTATTTAGTGAGAAGCAATAAAAAGCATATATATACTTCTAAAGATATAGCTAACGTATTGCACTTATTAAGATTAATTTAATGTAAAAATATTTATATAGTAATTGTGACTAATAATAATTATTTTAATTAACTAGATAAAATATAAACTTAAATATATCATAAATAAGATGAAAGTAAGTATTATAATCAAACATTTATTTTATCTAAATGTCATATAATTATAAGTTGAATATTAATACTAATTGGAATAATTTACCGTGGAAGTACATTTTTAATAGAATATTAATTATTCAAAAAAAAATATATAAGTCTGCAAAAAATTGTAATTTTAAGGATGTATTAAAACTACAACAATATTTAATTAATTCAAACGAAGCTAAAATTGTATCTATTAAATATATTACTGAGCAATTATATTTTCACTATACCTATCGAAGTAATGCTCAATATATAATAGCAGATAAAAAAAAATATAAAATTTTTAAATTTTTATTTACATATAATAAAGATATTTTATATGAACTTTTAATCAGAATGGTGGAGAAGTATCTAATTTACTTATGTCTAGAGCCTGAATTAAAGTCAAAGTATCCCATTTTTATTTATGAAAGTAATAGTAACTATTTTTACTATTTGAGTAATTTATATAAAATAGAATTACTTAAATTTAATTCTAAAGTAAATATAAAATGTAAATTAATAATAAATACTGTTAAAAAAATAAAACGATTAAAATATATATCTAAATATTTTGGTTATAAATTATATTTTAGTTTTTATAGTAGTTTTATAAATTATCAAAAAATTTGGAGTTGTTATAGTAAACAAAAATTATTTATAAATAAAAGTAATTATTTAAACATATATTATTCATTTTTTTTTAGTATTTTTACATTAGATTTTTACTGGTATACATTTTGTACTAATAAATTTAGTCTTTTAAGAAGAAATTTTAAAACAATTTATTTTAAGAATACTCTATACATTAAAATTGAAAGAATAAAATATTATTATGAAAAATTAATGATAAAAATTTTTAAATTTTCTTTGTCTGAAAAAAATAGATTTAAAATTTTTAATCTGTTTTATATACTGTATAGTTGTTTTGAGATTGTTATTTATTTATCTAGTAAAGTAATAAAATATATATATTCAATCATAAATTCCATCATATATTATCTCTTTAAAAAAACATTTAAAATGTCATTATTGTATTACAAAAATACAAATATTTTAAATAGTTTTTTTTATAAAAGAAAAATGGAATATTTCTATATAAGTTATTAAATATATGATTACACTATTTTATTTTTAATAAGTGGTAGCCGTATGAAATGAAAGTTTCATGTACGGTTTTGTAAGAGAGGTTTTTTATGAAATCGACTCTAATAATCCGCCATCCTTAGAGGACGTCGCTGGTTCGAATCCAGCCAGATGCAATAAATATTTCTAAAATAATAAAGATATAATAAAATATAAGCGGGTAGCGGGAATCGAACCCGCATCATTAGCTTGGAAGGCTAAGGTTTTGCCACTAAACTATACCCGCTATATAAGTCTAATATATCATATATGTTTCTAAATAATCAAATTTTTATTAAATTTAAAATATATAAACTCATTCTTTTCCTTCAAGTTTTACACCTAAAAATTTAGCTAAGTTAATAGCTTCTTCTTCAATTTTAGATAAAGGCAATGGTTGACCAACCTTAGTTAAAGGAATTTCTCTTTTATCTTTCATCTTTAAATAAATTTCTCTTTTAGAGGATAATCCTTCATCTATAAAAATTTTTATAGAATATATTTCATCTATATGGTATTGTAATTTTAATATACGATTTTTTCCTGGAAAACCTAATCTAAAAATGGTTATTATTTTTTTTTCGTTATCAAATTTATTATAACCACTACCTATGTTCAAAATAATTGTGTACCATAAAAATATACTAATTAATATTGCGATAGTTCCATAAAAAGTCATAATAATACCTTGAGGTAAAAAGACTAATTCTCTTGAATATATCGAATATATAAATGGTTTTTCAAAATAACTAGATAAGCCAACAATAAAAAAACCTAAACCTCCTATTGAAATAATAGTAGTCCACCAATAATTACTTAATCTACGAGAACCTAAAATAGTATCAATTTTAACATTTGACATACTGAAAATATAATGTTTTTTTATTAAATTAATCTTGCAAATTTTATGAATTTTTTAATATATAGAAATAAAGTATTTAGAATACTTTATTTTTTTTTATCTATATGATATTAAATTAGATTAGTTTTACAAATTGTAAACTAAAATATAATCCTAAAGCTAAACTAGTAAATAAACCAACAAATAAGAGATAGCTAATTAATATAGACATTGTTTTCCTTAAAAATATTTAGTTTTTATATTTATTGTATATGATAAATATAAAATAAACTTTATTATATTTTAATTTATACTTAAAAAAAACTTAATATTTTCACTTAAAGTCATAAATATTTGTTACTTTATTTTATATTAAACTAAAAATATCTTCTGGGGATACAGATTTATGACAGATTTTATACAACCTTATAATGATGATACTTTTGTGGGCAATTTATCAACACCTATTAGCACATCAAGTTTTACTAAGAGTCTATTAAGTAATTTACCAGCATACAGAAAAGGTTTATCTCCATTACTGAGAGGATTAGAAATAGGTATGGCTCATGGTTACTTTTTAGTTGGACCATTTGATAAATTAGGACCTTTAAGAAACACAGATGTTGCATTATTATCAGGATTTTTATCAGCTGTAGGATTAATTGTTATATTAACGGCTTGTCTTTCAATGTATGGTAACGTATCTTTTAATAAAAATAAAACACAAACTAAAGATTTATTGCAAACATCTGAAGGCTGGGGACAATTTACAGCTGGTTTTTTAGTTGGATCAATAGGAGGGGCAGGATTTGCTTATTTATTGTTAGCTAACATACCTATCTTACAAAACTTAGGTTTAAGCTAGTAAAGGGACTTGAACCCATAACCGGCTGATTACAAATCAGCTGCTCTACCAATTGAGCTATACTAGCATTTTATTTTACTTAAATATTTGATTAAAAAATACTGATGCAAATTGATATTATAAACTTTATAATATCAATTAAATTTTTTTGTTATTTAGAAAATACTATGAATCTATATTATTAGCTTTAGTATGATAATCATTATAATAACTAATTGTTTCATTAAAACATATATTAGACCAACCAATAGGTATTTCTAGACTATTATCATCATTTACGTTACTAAATACATTGTAATCAGTTTCGTAATTATTAGTGTTTTCAAAATTACTTTTCATTTTTTATTCCTTATAAAAATCCAAAACGCTTAAAAAATACTACATAATATTTTATAGATACAACAATTATATCATATTTATATTATAATTGTCACTACTTAAAAAATATAATTATAAAATTAAATTAAATTATAATTTAATTTTATATAAAGATTTAATTACTTTTGTTGATAACTTCATTTTTAACCAACATTTTTGAGTAGTAGACCAAATTTTTTTATTCTGTAAATTTACATTTTGCTTTTTTTTTGTTCTAATATGAGAGTGTGATACACTATAACCATTATTAGGTTTTTTATTTGAAATCTTGCATACTTTAGACATATTTAATACTTAAAACGTTAAAATATAAAATTTATTTATTTAATTTTGGTAAATGTTTATCTAAGGCTGTTAATAATGTAGATTTAGGCACTGCACCTATTACAGTATCTACTTTTTTACCATCTATAAAAATAATAACAGTAGGAATACTTCTTATTCCATACTCAGTAGCAGTTGTAGGATTTCCATCTGTATTTAATTTTACTACCTTTAGTATATTTTTGTATTCATTTGCTATCTGATCAATTACTGGAGCTATCATTCTACATGGACCACACCAGGGAGCCCAAAAATCTACTAGAACAGGACAATTAGATTTAATAACTTCTTCATGAAAACAAGAATCTTTAACTTCCGATACTGACAATAATTTTATCTCCAAGATGATTTTCCTTGCTGGATAAATATTATCATAAAAAAAACAAAATATATATATTTTTTTAATTTTAATATAAATAAACTAATATATTAAAAAAAATTATCACTAATATAAATAATACTGCAATTATTTGATTTATATATAGTGATAGATTTATATTTAAAGCTAATTCAATATTTTTTTTATTGTCTGCAATATCTAATGTAATCATTGAACATAAATTTAGCTTTATATTTAACGATACTGCCTTAAATTCAAGGAGGAATAAATGTCTAATTCTGTAGAAGAACGGACAAGAATTAAAAATGACCGTTATGAATCTGGTGTAATTCCATATGCTAAAATGGGATACTGGGATCCAGATTATGTAATTAAAGATACTGATATTTTAGCTCTATTCCGTGTTAGTCCACAACCAGGTGTTGATCCAGTTGAAGCATCTGCTGCAGTTGCAGGTGAATCATCTACAGCAACTTGGACTGTAGTATGGACTGACTTATTAACTGCATGTGACTTATATCGTGCTAAAGCTTATAAAGTTGATGCTGTTCCTAATACATCTGACCAATATTTTGCATATATTTCTTATGATATTGACCTTTTTGAAGAAGGTTCTATTGCTAACTTAACAGCCTCTATTATTGGTAATGTATTTGGTTTTAAAGCTGTAAAAGCACTAAGACTAGAAGATATGCGCATTCCTGTAGCTTACTTAAAAACATTCCAAGGTCCTGCAACAGGTATTGTTGTAGAACGTGAGCGTATGGATAAATTTGGTCGTCCATTTTTAGGTGCAACTGTAAAACCTAAATTAGGTTTATCTGGTAAAAACTATGGAAGAGTAGTTTATGAAGGATTAAAAGGTGGATTAGACTTCTTGAAAGATGATGAAAATATTAATTCTCAACCATTTATGCGTTGGAAAGAAAGATTTTTATATTCAATGGAAGCTGTAAATAGATCAATTGCAGCAACTGGTGAAGTTAAAGGTCACTATATGAATGTTACAGCAGCTACAATGGAAGAGATGTATGAAAGAGCTGAATTTGCTAAACAACTAGGCACAGTTATTATTATGATTGACCTTGTAATTGGATATACAGCTATTCAAACAATGGCAATTTGGGCTCGTAGAAATGATATGATTTTACATTTACACCGTGCTGGTAACTCAACTTATTCTCGTCAAAAAATTCATGGAATGAATTTTAGAGTTATTTGTAAGTGGATGCGTATGGCAGGTGTTGATCATATTCATGCTGGTACTGTAGTAGGTAAACTTGAAGGTGATCCTTTAATGATTAGAGGTTTCTATAATACATTATTACTATCTCATTTAGATATTAATTTACCTCAAGGTATTTTCTTCCAACAAGATTGGGCTTCTTTACGTAAAGTTACTCCAGTAGCTTCAGGTGGTATTCATTGTGGACAAATGCATCAATTACTAGATTATCTTGGTGAAGATGTTGTACTTCAGTTTGGTGGTGGTACAATTGGTCATCCAGATGGTATTCAAGCAGGTGCAACAGCAAACCGTGTAGCTTTAGAATCAATAGTGATTGCAAGAAATGAAGGTCGCGATTATGTAGCAGACGGACCACAAATTTTAGTTGATGCAGCAAAAACATGTGGTCCTTTACAAACAGCATTAGATTTGTGGAAAGATATTACATTTAACTATACTTCTACAGACACAGCTGATTTCGTGGAAACTCCAACAGCTAATGTTTAGATCAAAGAAAATAAAATAGATATATTTTATTTTGAATCAACAATTTAATACATACTAAACACTATTAGTAGTAGATCAATCTTTATAAGGAGTATAGAATAGTGAGACTAACACAAGGAACTTTTTCCTTCTTACCAGAACTAACTGATGAACAAATTAAAAAACAAATTGAATATTCAATTTCAAAAAAGTGGGCAATTAATATAGAATATACAGAAGATCCTCATCCAAGAAATAATTATTGGGAATTATGGGGACTTCCATTATTTGATATTAGTGATGCTGCTACAGTTATGTATGAAATTGACAGCTGTCGTAAACAACATTCAAATGTATATATCAAAGTAAATGCTTTTGATAATACAAGAGGTATTGAAAGTTGTGTTCTATCATTTATCATCAATAGACCATCATATGAGCCTGGTTTTGAATTAGTAAGAACAGAAGATATTGGAAGAAATCAAAAATATAGCTTCCGTAGTTATGCTACAGAAAAACCAGAAGGTTCTAGATATTAATATAAAATATTAAATACTAATTAAAAAAATAAGAAAGTTAAAAAAATATTTTTTTATTTACTTTCTTGTTTTTTTAAACAACTATAAAAATAAATTAATAAATTAAAAGATTTTATTAAAACTATGACAAAATATTCAGATGATACTCTAGTAAATTTACAAGAAGAATATGATAAAACAAAAATTCAAGAAGTAATAGATGAACTAGAAAGAGAATTGATAGGTTTACAGCCTGTAAAAACAAGAATAAAAGAAATAGCAGCTCTTTTATTAATCGATAGGCTCAGAAATAACTTAGGATTAGTATCTGGCAGTCCTGGATTACATATGTCCTTTACAGGAAGTCCTGGTACTGGTAAAACAACTGTTGCGATGAAAATGGCAGATATCTTAAATCGATTAGGTTATATTAGAAAAGGACATTTATTAACTGTCACAAGAGATGATCTTGTTGGTCAATATATTGGTCATACAGCACCTAAAACGAAAGAAGTTTTAAAACAAGCTATGGGTGGTGTATTATTTATTGATGAAGCATATTATTTATATAAACCAGATAATGAAAGAGACTATGGAGCTGAAGCTATTGAAATTTTACTACAAGTCATGGAAAATCAAAGAGATGATTTAGTTGTTATATTTGCTGGCTATAAGGAAAAAATGGATAAGTTCTATGAATCCAATCCTGGTTTATCTTCTAGAGTTACAAATCATGTTGATTTTCCTGATTATAGTGCAAAAGAATTATTACAAATAGCAAAATTAATGCTTGAGGAACAACAATATCAATTTGCAGAAGATGCTGATTCTGTATTACTAGAATATGCAGAAAGAAGGATGAAACAACCTCATTTTGCTAATGCTCGTAGCATAAGAAACGCTATTGACAGAGCAAGAATGAGACAAGCTAATAGAATTTTTACAAGTGGAGATAAAATTTTAACAAAAAGTGATCTTGTAACAATTGAATCAGAAGATATTCTAAAAAGTAGATTATTTGCACAAGATTAAAAGTTTTTTTATTATTTGTTGACAAATTGACTATATTTTAGATACATTATTGTTATATATAATATAGATTTCGTTTTAAATAGATATAGGAATATTATACTTAGGCGGTATAGCCAAGTGGTAAGGCAGGGGATTGCAAATCCCTTATCCCCAGTTCAAATCTGGGTACCGCCTAATATTAAAATAAAACTATTTTAATTAATTAAAAAATTATATACTAAAATGAAAATAGGGGATGTGGTGGAATGGTAGACACAACAGACTTAAAATCTGTTGATCTTTTATTGATCGTGAGGGTTCAAATCCCTCCATCCCCATTAATAAACTTATATATTAAACAGTTTTTTATGTGTATTTGTGTAAACTGTCGTCACATTGATAAATGCCAAGTTTATAAATTTATTGAAGAACAACATAAAACAAAAAATAAAAAAATAAATTTAGACTTTATACCAATTAATACGTTAATACAAATTAATGTAAGCCTAAATATGAATTCCAATTTTATCGATTGGGATTTAAAAGAATGTTTATCTTTTGTAGAAAAGCCAGGATCATGGATTATATCAACTTAAATAAAGATTAATTATTTCCATTAACTTTAAATTATAAATTAGAATAATAGATTTTTAACTAATTTATTGATTTTGAATATAAAGGTTACTATTTTTTGGTTGATATCTTAAAATTTCTGTATTTACATTAGATTCTCTAATTAACGCTATTTTACCTGTTCTTGCAATTTCAATTATTTTATATTGAATTAATAACTGTTCAATAGCAACTATTTTACCAGGATCTCCTGTAACTTCTAACATTAAAAATTCATTTGAAAGATCAACTACTTTAGCTCTAAAAATATTAGCTATCTCTAAAATATATGATCTCTCAGATTTTTGAGCATTTATTTTAATTAACATTAGTTCTCTTTCAACACAAGGAACATTTGTTATATTATATACTTGTAAAATATTGACTAATTTAGACAATTGTTTAATTAATTGTTCTATTGTTCTATTATTTCCTGTGACAGTCATCGTTATTCTTGATACACCTATTTTTTCTGCAGGACCTACTGCAAGGCTAGTTATATTAAAGCCACGTCTAGCAAATAAACCAGATATTCTAGATAAAACACCTGATTCATCTTCTACTAGTACAGAAAGAGTATGCTTCATATTCTAATAATTGTTATTGTTAAATTTTAAAAATTTGTAAAAAATAAATTTATATATTTAATGTTATAATAATTTACATCTATTTACCAATATTTTAGAATAGATTACGATATTTATATAGTATGAAACAAAGTGTAAATTAATAAAGAAATTGAAAAAAAAATATAAAGAAGAACCTATAATTAATGAACGAATTAAATATCCAAGGGTACGACTTATAGATGTATTAGGAACACAATTAGGCATATATTCTTCAGAAGAAGCTCTTCAATTAGCAATACAAAAAGGTCTTGATTTAGTTATGATTAGTGATAAATCAGAACCTCCTGTATGCAGAATTATAGATTATGGCAAATATAAGTTTGCGCAAGAAAAAAAGGCAAAAGAAGCAAAAAAGAAACAACACAATGCATCAATTAAAGAAGTAAAGATGAGATACAAAATAGAAGAACATGATTATAAAGTAAGATTAAATCAAACTTTACGTTTTTTACAGGCTGGTGACAAAGTAAAAGTTACTGTAATATTTAGAGGAAGAGAAATACAGCACCTAAACTTAGCAATGGAATTACTAAATAAAATGGCACAAGATTTAATTAACATTGCAAATATACAACAATCTCCTTCTAGAGACGGAAAAAATATGATTATGATATTATCTCCACAAAAAATAAAAAGTTAAATTTATAGTATTTTAATCTAAAGATAGTATTGTTAGTATATATTTATATGTGTATTATATATACAACAAAAAAGTTATAACACAATTTACTATTCAATTTCATCATATACAAAATACAAGGAATAATAAATCAACATGTCTCGTTATAGGGGTCCAAAATTAAGAATATCAAGAAGATTAGGAGACTTACCTGGATTAACTAGAAAAAAATCCAATAAAGCATTACCAGCTGGTGAACATGGACAACAAGTGCGTAAACCATCTGAATATTCTTTAAGACTAGAAGAAAAACAAAAATTAAGATTTAATTATGGTTTAAATGAAAAGCAGTTATTAAAAAATATAAAATTAGCTAAGAAGGTTCCTGGATCTACTGGTATTATCTTGTTACAGATTTTAGAGATGCGTTTAGATAATACTGTCTTTAGATTAGGTATATGTCCAACTATTCCATCTGCAAGACAATTAGTAAATCATGGACATATTTTAGTAAATAATAATGTTGTATCTATATCTAGTTATCAATGCAGACCAGGCGATACAATTACAATTAAAAATAAAGTATCATCTATTGCATTAGTAAAAAAATATATGCTTTTCCCATCATTAGTAAATATTCCAAACCATCTAGAATTTAATAAAGAAATGTTAATAGCAAAAGTTAATGGTATAATAGAAAGAGAAAATGTAGCATTACAATTAAATGAATTATTGGTAGTAGAATATTATTCTAGAAAATAAAATTTTAATATAATATACTTTTTTTCATTTTTTGTATTCATAATAAAATAAATGATTCATAATATTTTGTGTATAACTTAACACAAAATATTAATATATTATCTAAAAATGATTAATAAATTTACCAATTAGTAGGTTGTCTGCTAGTTAAAGACCAAATAAATCTTTTTAATACAGTTTTTATATAAACATTTTTACCTGAAAAAAAATATTGCCAATAATATTTTTGTTGATATTTTTTTTTCATTGTTTCATCTTTAACAAAATGATAAGTTTTTGAAGAAGGAATAAATATAAACTGATTTTTTTTATAATTTTGTTGATATTTTTTTAAAAAATTTTCTAAATTTGATACATAGATTAAAGGCTTATTTGGAAGTTTATAATAAGAATGATTACTTTTAAATTTATTCCATGCACAAATTGCTGTATTGTAATTTAAAAATATAGCTTCATATTCAGCAGATAAATGATTTTCTTTTAAATTATAACTATAATTAATGAAAGATTTTTTATTTGTATTAATATTTTTAATAATAAAAGGTTTTATAATGTAAATAGGTTGTCCTTGAAAATGATTTTTTCCATATTTTTGATTTTCATCAAAATTTATATTTTTGTAGTACTGGTACAAATTAACTAAATTACTAACTTCTTTTAAATCAGGAACTAATCTAAACTCTGATTGATTTTTTGAATAATTTAACAAGTAACGATACAAATTAATTTGACCTATAAAAAATTTTAAACTATGATCACGACTAGAATTAATATTTTTAGACTTAATATATTCTTTATATTCAAAAGCATCTTCCGGATTAATAAAAAGTAAGCCTGTGTATATTTTTTTTTCATTGTTTCTTTTTGACAAAAAAAAGCCATTAAATTGATGTAATGAATGAAATAAATTTTGATTTTTATTATGAGATACTTGATCAGAAGATTCAGCCATAATGAGTTGATTATAGTCATTAGTTATAGCAAATATAGGCAAAGAATTTGCTTTAATTTTATTAGATTGAAAAACTAAATTATCATTTAATAACTTATTTTTTAAACTTATATAATGAAAATATAGACAAGATATATGCCAATTTAAACCTTTTTTCCAAACATACTTTATATATTTATTATTATTTGAATTCATATATAGTACGCTATTATTATAAGAATCTATATCTTTATTCATTAAAACTTGTACTTGACCATTAAACAATGCTTTACTAAAAGCTATTAAAAAATTTTTATAATCTCTTCCATTATATACAGACAAACCACTTGATTTTAATTTATTGATATAAGTTTCTGAAAAAGAATTTGAATTAGATATAAAAATAGTTTCTTTCCAATATTGATTAATAATTTTATTCCAAAAACTACGAGAAACAAATTTATAGTTAAAATTACTATTTAATAATGTATCTGATGGTTTGTTTGAACAAATATCTAAATTAGAAATAAAAGAAAGAATTAGTTTTTTCTTATGAAAATGATTAAAATTTTTATGTTTATACTTTTCATTACACGAGAATGGTAAACTTTCTAAATAATTAAAGTGTTTATAATAATTTTGTAAGATTGTGTGAAGTAAAATCATTAAACTATGTCATAAATAAATAAAATATATATAAAAAATTATCATAATTAAATATATTACACAAAACAGAAATAAATCAATAAATTAAATGGAACTGGAGGGAATTGAACCCACGTCCATATTGATACAGCATAATTAGGTTATTATAAATAAAAGTCAATAAAATTATTATTGACTATAAATAAAAAATACTTTGCTTAAAAAAATTTTAAAATTTTTATTCAAGAGCATATATTGAATAGGATATCAAATATTTAAATTATAGAATAATATTTAATTTTCCAGATTAATTAGACTAATACTATTTTTTTGGAGAAAACTATTATATTGTGTTTTGCACTTAGCTTAAAATATATTAAATAGATGTAAAAATATTACTATTTAAAATTTTTATAACCTTATATGTAATTATGAATTTTAACAATATGTAGAAACCTTTCAGTCCCTCGAAGGAAAACTTTATAGTAATATAAATAAGTTATTATTAATTATACCTTGGTAAAATAATTATATTGATAATATAACAAAAAAAGAAAAAAAAAGAAAAGGATTGAGCAAGGAAGGATTTGAACCCTCGACTCCCAAAGTCGGAATTTGGTACTCTATCCACTGAGTTACATGCTCAAAAATAGATTTGAATTAGATATTTATAAATTTAGTATCTTAAAAAATATAATAACATAATTAGAGATAAAAAAATTTTTCTAAGCTAATTTATTTTATAATCATTCTTGAATATATAATTGTTGACTAAAACATGCCATTTCTGCTTTTAATAACTCTTTGCCTATATATAATGCATGTTGTACAGACAACAAATTTATAAATGGATGTAAACTAAATAAATACAAAATTAAATCAATACTGTATCCAGTAAAGCAAACAGGATAAAAATCTGTAAAACTATATCTTGATTCTTTAATGTAGTTAAAAAAACAATATAATTCTATGTTTTTTTTATGATTAATAACTTTAATTACACAATAAATATTTCTCATATAGTTGAAATAAATATGAATTTATATCAATTTAATATTTTAAAGAAAAAATAGATTATATTATATTTAAAGTATATGTCAAATAACAACTAAACTACATAAATAGTTACAGTAATGATATTAAATATTTTTATAAATAAATAAATTATAGAATTATAATTTGGAGAAATGAAAAATGAAAGATGCTATTACAATTATTTTAAATAAGTATGATTTAACAGGAAAATATTTAGATAGTAATGCAATAGAAGAAATAAATAACTATTTTTTAACAGCTTTACAAAGATTAGAGGCTGTAGAAACTATAAATAGTCAAGCTCCTAAAATTATTAAAGAAGCAGCTACTAGATTATATACAGAAAAACCTGAATTATTAAGACCTGGAGGAAATTCATATACGACTAGAAGATATGCTGCGTGTTTAAGAGATATTGAATACTATTTAAGATATGCTAGTTATGCTATGATTGCTGGAAATAATGATATATTAAATGAAAGAGTACTAGATGGGCTTAAAGAAACATATAATTCTTTAAATGTACCAATTGCACCTACTATTAGAAGTATAAAAATTTTAGAAGATATTATTAAAAATGATCTTTTTGCTACAAAAATAATGATTTCTGATATTATTAATGAACCATTTGAACATATGATTATTAGCTTAAGTGAACAAAACTTATAAAAATTAATATTTTAAAATTTTATTTTTGTATTTATAAAGATTTAAAACAAAAGCAATTAATGTCTTTGTTTATTAATATTAAATCAATAAAAAAATTTTTTACATATAAGTTTAATATTATTAGCTTAAATATTATTAGTTTAATGTTAGGTTTTTTTATTGCGAGTGTCTTGTCAACTATACCAGCTCAAACAGGAGATTGGGGAATAATGAGTGCAGGCATAATTGTTACAATTAATGAAATTTTAAGTAAGTTTATATATTACTATAAAAAAAGAAAAGAAAAAGCTTTTTGTATAAAATTAGTTAATAATGTAAAGTTAGGTATTATATATGGGCTATTTGTTGATGCATTTAAATTAGGTAGTTAAATTTTGTATATTATTAAAAATATGCATAATGAGATAAAAATAAAATATAAGTTATTGTATTTTAATTAAATAAATAATAACTTATATTTAATTATATAAAAGTTAAAAATATACAAATTTAATAAAAGAATATCTAAAAGAAATTAACAAACTATAATAAAGAAATACTGCTCACCATATCCAAAAATAATGCTGGATCACCTGCTTTAGGATTTTGCTCTTGAGGTCTAAATCTATGAACAGTACCAGGCCATAATAATTGAGGTAAACCTTGTTTCATTAAAAAAGATTGATTTAGGCGTGGAGTCTTAAGATTAAAAGGAATTTCACCTTTATTTCTTTGGCAAATAATTCTTCTTCTCTGATAAGGAACAATACTATCTCCAAAATTCTCTAAATATTCATCACTATTTATAAGCAAGTCTATGAATACTTCTATTCCTTGTGAGCCAATAATAACAGAAAAAGCTAACTTTTCACGTTCATTATATATATCACGACCTAAAATACGCTGAACACACATTTCAACAAAACGATAATTATTATTGACATCATAATTTAAAAGACGAAATGCATCTGATAATAACAAACCTTTTATAAAGTCTTTAATTTTTATTTGATTAAACCTTAATTGAGATTCTAAATAAACTTGTCTTGTATTAGATAAAATTTGGTGCTCACTAAAAATTTGACGGTAAGCAGCCCAAATAATTTGATCCATTTCAAGCGCTGTAGGTAAATTATCAGTTGTATAAACTTTAGGCTGTTCTTCTCCTGGTAAATACTCAAAACTATTAACTCTTTGATTTTGAGTAGATAACGAATAATTTAAAATTGGAATAGACATAATTAGTACCTAATATTAATCCTCAATTTATAAAATAATAATTTAATGTATTGTATATTATATATTGTATAAAATATTTTTATTATAATCATAATATAATAAAATACCATAAAATATAATCAAGGTAAGATTACAATAAATATAAACAAATCATATATAAATATTATACTAGAATTCATGAAAATCTAATAAAATATTAGTCTCCATTCTCAATTATGAAAAAAAAATAACATTTATTAAAAAGTAATGAATAATATTAGTAATTTAACACTTGAACAAGAATTTAAATTAATAATCTATAAAAAGAAAATAAGCAAACTAAACAACCAAAAAATTAAAATATATTTAAAAGAAAGTTTAAAAAAAATGATGATAAAAGATAATATAATAAAATACTATATAAAAAACTCTATTACTTGAACTAAAATATTAACTAATATTAATTTGTTATTAATTATAACACTACATATTTTATACTGTATACTCGATACCAATACATCAGCTTGTGCAAAAAATTGACAGCTGAAACACACAAGTTCTTTTCTTGGAATACAAAAAATATTAAGGAGAGCCCAATGCTTGATGCATTTTCTAGAGTTGTAGTAAGTTCAGATTCAACAGCTGCTTACGTAAGTGGAAGCGATTTACAAGCTCTTAAAGAATTTATTGCTGACGGTAATAAACGTTTAGATTCAGTGAATTATATTGTTTCAAATTCTAGTTGTATCGTTTCTGATTCTATTTCTGGAATGATTTGCGAAAACTCTGGCTTAATTAGTGTAGGTGGTAACTGCTATACTAATAGACGTATGGCTGCTTGTTTACGTGACGGAGAAATCATTCTACGCTATGTATCTTATGCTTTACTTGCAGGTGATGCTTCTGTATTAGAAGATCGTTGCTTAAATGGTTTAAAAGAAACATATATTGCTCTTGGCGTACCAGCAAATTCAGCAACTAGAGCAGTAACTATTATGAAAGCTGCTTGTGTTGCATTTGTTACTAATACAGCTTCACTACGTAAAGCAGAAGTAACAGCAGGTGATTGCTCTGTATTAGCTTCAGAAGTTGCAGGTTATTTCGATAGAGTAAGCTCAGCTCTTGCTTAAAAAATTAATTCATGAAAGTATATTTATCATGAAAAATAATTAATAGAATACAAAATACTAGCTAAAATACATCTGCATATTAATATATCAGATAAAAATTAAAATTAATAATTATTATATCTATCAAGGAGATATAAAATGAAATCAGTTATTACTACTATCATTAGTGCTGCTGACGCTGCTGGTCGTTTCCCTTCTAGCTCTGATCTTGAATCAGTTCAAGGTAATATCCAACGTTCTTCAGCAAGATTAGAAGCAGCTGAGAAACTAGGTGGTAACCATGAAGCAATTGTAAAAGAAGCAGGTGATGCTTGTTACAGTAAATATCCATACCTAAAAAACGCAGGTGAAGCAGGAGATAGCCAAGAAAAAATTGCTAAGTGCTATAGAGATATTGACCACTATATGCGTCTAATCAACTATTCTTTAGTAATTGGTGGCACTGGTCCCCTTGATGAATGGGGAATTGCAGGTGCTCGTGAAGTATACAAGACATTACAACTTCCAACTGCACCATACGTAGCTGCTTTTGTTCATACACGTGATAGATTATGTATTCCTCGTGACATGAATGCACAAGCAGGTGTTGAATATACAGCAGCACTTGATTATTTAATCAATTCTTTATCATAATTACTAAATTGAAATTCTAATATAAAAAAATAAAAACCAAATTAATTTGGTTTTTATTTTTTTATTTAATAAAAATTTATAAGTTATACTATAATATATGTTTTAAACAAATTATTATCAAAACAAAAAAATTAACTTATATGGATTGGAATATAATTGAAAACCAACTAAATAACATATCTTTTGCTTTACTACTAACAAATTTTGTTCTATATTGGATAAACTTAATTATAAAAAACACTCAGTTAATCACAAATTCAGCTAGAGTTTTTACTATAATTACTAATTTATTTTTAGGTACTTCACTTCTTATAAGATGGATAAAAAATGGTTATTTTCCTTTAAGCAATCTTTATGAATCTCTTCTTTTTTTAACATGGTCTATAACATTTATTAATCTAGTACTAGAACAAAAAAGCAAAAGTAAAATTATAGGCGCTATTATAGCACCTATTTCATTATTTACAATAGCTTTTGCAAGCATAGCATTACCAAATAATATGAAATTAGCAACACCTTTAGTACCAGCATTAAGATCTAATTGGCTAATGATGCATGTAACAATAATGATGATTAGCTACGCAACACTAATGATAGGATCACTATTATCAATAATATTTTTAATAATATCTAATGGCCAAAACATAAAAATTAAAGGTAATTCTCAAAATAACACAAAAAAAATATTACTTAAATATAATTTAAACTACATATACAATAATAATGTAAAAGAGAATTATTTAAACAATGAGTATAATAGAATTAGTTTACTCGAAAGCATAGATAACCTAAGTTATAGAATTATTGGCTTTGGATTTCCATTGTTAACTATCGGTATTATAGCAGGAGCTGTTTGGGCAAATGAAGCATGGGGTTCATATTGGAGTTGGGACCCTAAAGAAACATGGGCATTAATAACATGGTTAATCTTTGCTATTTATTTACATTCTAGATTGAATCAGTCATGGCAAGGAAAAAAACCTGCTATTCTAGCGTCTATTGGTTTCATAATAGTATGGATATGTTACTTAGGGGTAAATTTTTTAGGAAAAGGCTTACATAGTTATGGATGGTTATCTTAACAAATTTTTACTAAAATTAAAATTTAATATAATTAATTTTTTAAGGGATAAAAATTGATTAATTACAAAATTCAAACAGTATATTATTAATATAATACTAACTATTTTTAAATTAGAGATCTATTCAAGAATTAATAAATTTATATTAAGTTTAAATTATTTAACTGATAATTAACATATTAAAATATAATATATTTGTTTTATAGCTTTATATATATATGTATATATGTAAATAACTTCATATATCTTATATAAAATTTTATAAATATTTGAATTCGTATTATAATCATTATATATATTGATCTATAATATATATCTCAAAAAATTAATAAAGTATACAACTAAATTTATTTATCATTTAAAGCATGAACATTTATACTAACTTATTTTTGGTAGCTACATCAAACTCAACCTTATGGTCAGTTAAAATTGGTATTATTATGATTATTTGCAATTTAATATCTATTGGTCTTGGTAGATATGCTATCACAACAAGAAGTTTAGGTCCTTCTATACCTATTTTAGGATTAGAGGGATTAGGTTTAGCAGAGTTATTAGCTACAACTAGTTTAGGACACATCATAGGAGCTGGTACAATTATTGGCTTAAGAAGTATTCAGATTATTTAAAGATAAATAAAAAAATATATAACTATCTAAATAGCTTTATCTTCATAAAAAGTACCTATTTTTCGAAATTTTTGATATCTTAATTCTTGTCTTTTTGAACTAGATAACTGCAACAAAGAATCTAATTCCAAAATTAATTTTGATTTTAAAACTGTAGATGCAAGTATAGGATCCGATTGAGAACCTCCTAAAGGTTCTTTTACAACATCATCTATAATACCTAATACTTTTAAATCAGAAGAAGTTATTTTTAAAGCTTCTGCTGCTACCAGAGATTTTTTACTATCTTTCCATAAAATTGCAGCACAAGCTTCTGGAGTTGCAACTGTATAAACTGCATGTTCCAACATTAAAATTTTATCTCCAATTCCTATTCCTAAAGCTCCTCCGGAACCACCTTCACCTATAATTGTACAAATAATTGGCACTTTAAAAGAAAACATTTCTTTTAAATTAACTGCAATAGCTTCACCTTGTCCTAACTTTTCAGCTTCTATACCAGCCCAAGCACCTGGTGTATCAATAAAAGTAAGAATTGGAAAATTAAATTTATTGGCATGTTTCATTAGCCTAAGAGCTTTACGATAACCACCAGGCGAAGCCATACCAAAATTTCTAACAACATTTTCTTTTGTATCTTTACCTCTTTGATGACCAACAAAAACAACTGTTTGAGAAACCAATTTTCCTATACCTACAACTAAAGCTGGATCATCTGTTCCTCCTCTATCTCCATGAAATTCAAACCAATTATCCATCATTAAAGAAATATAATTCAATGTTGTAGGTCTATCTGATTGCCTAACTAAATTAAGTCTTTGCAAAGGAGTTAAAGAATTAAAAATATCTTTTTTAAGTATTAATAAATTATCTTTTACATAATTTAAATTATCTTGTATTGAAACTAGATTATCATCATACATATAATCTAATTGTTTTAACTGATTTTCCAGTTCAATGACTGGTTTTAAAAAATTTAATAATAAAACTGGATGATGTACCATAAGTATAATAAATAATTACAATATAATAACTATGCTACTAAAAAATATATTTTTGTAAATAAATTTCTATAATTTCACTACATAAATATAATAAATAAGAAACATTTTTGATAATACTCAAAATGTCATCAGATAAATCAAGAGTATTCTGCAAAAATAAATAAAAAAGACTAAAAAAACGAGGATCATCAAAACGTTGAGAGACTCTTGTTGCAGCTCTTACTAAATCATCATAATTTAAACCTCTATTTCCTTGTAAGTAAGAACGATTACATAAAAATTTAGAACTCCAACAACTTTCATCAAAAACATTAAAATTTTTTTTATTATTAACCTTAAAATTTATCTTTAATTGACGCAAAGGAATAATATCTATAACAGTATTATTAAATAAACCAATTTGATTAGTTTCGACACAAGAGGTCTTAGGCAATAAGGTTTTTGAGGACTGAATATGTACTAAAAGAACAATAGAATTTATTTTCATGTATATTTTTTTAACATATCCGACTTGTATTCCTCTAAAATTTACATTAGTTCCTTGTTTTACACCATAAACATGATTAAATTCAATAAATAATAAATATCCTTTTTTTTTTTTTGTATTAATAATATTAAATAGAGTGAAAAAAAATAATAAAAAAATAAAAAAACGAAAAAATTTTTGAATATATTTAAATAAAAATTTAAACGAAAAAGTGCTCATTAGAAATAAAAAAATATAAGTAATATAAATCTAAGAATAAATATGAACTAAAAATGTAAGTTATTCATAAATAAAATTTTGTTAGTTTTTACAAAGTAAGAACCAATCAATATCTACGATAAAATTATTATAAAAAATTGCAATTAAACTAGAAAAAAGATTTATACTAAAAATAAAAATAGTAATAATTATTATAAGACTATATAAATAATAAATTAATAGAAATTTTTTTATTTTGATAAAAGATATATAAAATTAAAAATATTATTAGTCTTAATAAATAATACTATTAATGTATAACTTATTTAAACTAAAAAATTTTTAAAATTTACTTATTAAAAAAATTACAATACACTATAATAATATATTATTTATTTAATAAAAACAAACTAGTCAAATAATTATTTTTATTATGTTAGTTAAATTTTATTTATAGTTAATTTAATAATACAAAAGTTAATAAGCTAAACCCATACTGCGCGTAGTTTCTGACCCTAAATAAACACGAATACTTAAAAAATCTGTTGGACATGCTGTTTCACATCTTTTACAACCTATACAGTCTTCTGTTCTTGGTGCAGATGCAATTTTACCAGCCTTGCAACCATCCCAAGGTACCATTTCTAAAACATCACATGGACATGCACGTACACATTGTGTACAACCTATACAAGTATCATATACTTTTACGTTATGAGACATATGGGATTAACTTTTCCTTAAATAAAAAAATATATAATATTATATAATCAAAAAAAACAATTTATTGATATATCTTTTTGAAAAATAATATATGCTATTTAATATAAAATAACTATAAGAAAATATGATAATATGTTACAAAAATAATATAAATATTAATGAAATATAAAAAATAATATAAATATTATAATATAAAGTTTTTATTGATCATATTATTTATTAAAATAGTTTAAAAAAAATCCTAATAAAAAACTAGCTTTAAAAAAGCTAGTTAAATAAATATTTATAAGAAAAAAACTTTTAATTTATTTAAATATACTAGTATATGAAGAATATTTTAAATTAGTTAAAGAATTATTTTCTTCTGAAGGAGGTACTAATTGCCAAAAATAATTCAAATAATTACTCCAATTATTTAATATTTGTTGTGCTTTTATACTCTTTGTTTTAATTTCATATAATTCTATCATATTTTTTAATTGTTCTTCAGATTCTTTTGTTAATATTCTTTGAACTTTTATAATTTCAGTATTAACTTTTGATAAAAAACTGTTCTGTTCATCTAAAAAATATGCTAGACCACCTGTCATACCAGCACCTATATTTCGACCAAAATTTCCTAAAACTACTACTAAACCACCTGTCATATATTCACATGCATGATCTCCAACACCTTCTACTACTGCTTGTGCTGCTGAGTTACGAACAGCAAATCTTTCACCAGCTTGACCTTTTGCAAATAAATATCCTCCTGTAGCACCATATAAACAAGTATTACCCATTATTACATAATCAGAAGAATCTATTAAAGAATTAAAAGGAGGAGAAATGATTATTTCTCCTCCATTCATACCTTTACCAACATAATCATTAGCTTCTCCTAATAAATTTAAGTACATACCATCACAAATAAAAGAACCAAAACTTTGTCCAGCAAATCCAGTAAAATTAATCTGTAGATTACCAGTAAAATTATTTTTACCATATTTTTTTGTAATAAATCCAGAAATTCTTGCTCCAACACATCGATCTGTATTCAAAATAGTTACTTTTTTAATTATATCTAATTGAGAATCAATAGCATTCAAAAAAGCTGAATCATTTAATAATACATCATCTAATACTTTACCATTACTATGAACATTTTTATGAAAACTTATTTTTTTACCATTTTCTAAATGATTTAATAAAACATCTAAATTAAGATATTTTGTTTTTGATAGTTTACTTACATCATAATTTAAAAGATTTGTTAAACCAATAATTTCTTCTAAACTAGAATAGCCCAATTCAGCTAAAATATACCTCACCTCATTTGCAACAAAAATAAAAAAATTAACTAAATCAGCTGGAATACCAGGATAACGATTACGTAAATTTTGTCTTTGAGTAGCTACCCCAACAGGACAATTATTTGTATGACAAATTCTTGCCATCACGCAACCAGTTGCTATCATAGCCACAGTACCAAAACCAAATTCTTCTGCTCCCATTAAAGCAGATAAAATTATATCTCTACCTGTTCTTAAACCACCATCAACACGTAAAACAACGCGATCTCTTAAACTATTATTTAATAACATTTGATGAACTTCTGTTAGTCCAAGCTCCCAAGGTATACCAGCATGTTTAATTGAACTTAATGGAGAAGCACCTGTACCACCATCATGACCTGATACCTGTATTATATCTGCATTTCCTTTAGCAACACCAGCTGCTATTGTACCAATACCAATCGAAGCAACTAATTTAACAGAGACTTTCGCATTAGGATTAATTTGATGTAAATCAAAAATTAGTTGTGCTAGATCTTCGATAGAATAAATATCATGATGAGGTGGAGGAGAAATAAGAGTAACACCAGGTTTACAATTACGTAATGTTGCAATATAATCACTAACTTTTTTACCAGGGAGTTGTCCTCCTTCACCTGGTTTTGCTCCTTGAGCTATTTTTATTTCTAACTGTTTTGCATTAACTAAATATTCAGGAGTAACACCAAAACGACCTGAAGCTATTTGTTTAATAGCTGAACTAGCAATATCTTTAACTTTTAATCCTTTTAAATGAGAAAAGTTTTTAGATAATCCATTAGAATCTATATCTGTTATAGAATTAAATCGAATAGGATCTTCACCTCCTTCACCGGAATTAGATTTTCCTCCTATTCGATTCATTGCAATAGCTAAAGTTTCATGAGTCTCACGAGATAAAGCACCTAAAGACATTCCGCCTGTACAAAAACGCTCTAAAATTTTTTCAACTGGTTCAACTTGATTAATATCTATTGAAGCCTTAGAGCTTGAAAAAGATAATAAATCTCTCAAATTAGCAGGAGGCCTATTAGTTAACAATTTTTCATACCTACTATATAAATCAGAATCATTATTACGTACAGCTTTATGTAAAACTTTAGACATTTCTGGATTATTTACATGATATTCTGCACCAGGTCTATATTGTACATAACCTAAATTCGGTAACTTTTTAGGCAATTCTGTAACAAATGCAGAATTATAAGTAATCAAAGAATGTTCAAATAATTCTTCTAAATTTATTCCACCTAACCTAGATGTTGTACCTAAAAAAGCTAAGTCAACAACATCGCAACCTAAGCCTAAAATTTCAAAAATTTGAGCACCATGATAGCTAGATAATAAAGATATACCCATTTTGGATAAAATTTTTAACAATCCTTTCTCTATAGCAAAACGATAATTTTGCTGAGAATCTTCAATAGTTATGTGAGGTAATTTACCGTTTATCATAAACTTTTGAGTCTTAGGATTGTGCCACCATTGTCGAACAGTTAAAAATGCTATATATGGACAAATTGCACTAGCACCATAACCAATTAAAGAAGAAAAATGATGTGTATTCCAACATTGACCTGTTTCAAGAATTAAAGAAACTTTATGCCTTAATTTATGACGAATTAAATAATGATGAACTGAACCAATAACTAGCAAAGGAGGAATAAAAATATTATTTTTTTCTAAAAGATCATGACGATCTGTTAAAATAATTATTTCAACACCTTTACTTATTTCACTTACTGACTGTAAACAAATTTTATCTATTTGGTTACCAAAACTTTTACTTTCTGAATCAATCTTAAAAAATGTATTTATTTTAGAAACCTTAAATATATTTTTAGATAAACAATTTAATTCATTTTCGTTAATAATAGGGGAAGATAATTTAATAGAACGAGCCATAAAATCTTCTGGATCGAGAAAATTTTGCTTAGGGCCAACATAAGTTGTTAAAGACATAACTAAGCTTTCTCTTAAAGGATCTATCGCTGGATTTGTAACTTGAGCAAAACGCTGTTTAAAATAATCATATAATAAATGGGGCCGATTAGATAAAATAGCTAAAGGTATGTCATCTCCCATACAAAATGTTGGTTCTTTTGCAGAACTAGCCATATGCTCAATCACCAATTCAACATCTTCATTTGTATAACCAAAAGCTGTATGAAGACGACTCATTTCAATTGCATTTACATTTACTTTACTTAAATATTCTTGGCTTAAAATTTGTTGTTGATATTTATTCAACCAACTTTTATAAGGTAATTTTTGAGCAACTTGTTGCTTAATAAGAAAATTGTCTAAAATTTTATTATTTAACAAATCAACACAAAACATTTGACCAGGACCTAATCTACCTTTTTTAATAATTTCATCTTTATCTAAATTAACTACACCTGTTTCAGAAGATAAGCTAATAATACCACCACTAGTAATTAAATACCTAGCAGGCCTTAAGCCATTTCTATCCAAAGTTGCACCAACTACTTTACCATCACTAAAAACAACTAAGGCTGGTCCATCCCAAGGCTCTTGTAAATGACTATAATATTCGTAGAAATCAACAATTTCAGGAAATGTTTGCAATGATGGTTGATTTTTATAAGCTTCAGGAATTAAAATCATTAAAGCTTCTTGAGGACTTTTCCCAGACTGAATTAATAACTCTAAGACAGCATCTAAATTTGCAGAATCGCTATTTTTTAAATTCGTAATAGGAATTAAAGTATCATAAAAATTCAACCAGTTCTTACTATTTAATAAAGGCTCTTTAGACTTCATCCAATTTAAATTGCCCAGTAAGGTATTAATTTCTCCGTTATGAGCCATAAAGCGCATTGGCTGAGCCAAAGACCATTTTGGCATTGTATTTGTACTGAATCTTCTATGATACATAGCAAAATTGCTATAAAAAAGAGGATTGGATAAATCTTTATAATATTCACCTAAAACTTGTGATTTGACCATACCCTTATATACAATAATCTTAGAAGAAAAAGAACAAATATAAAAATTTTTATGAATATTTAAATCCATATTATTTACTAATTTTTCTATCTTTTTTCTAATAATATATAATTGTGTATCTAAATTATTTTGATTTAACTTTTTTGCTTTAACCAAGCATTGCATTATTAAAGGTTCATTTTCTTTAGCTTGATTACCCAATAATAATGAATCTACTGGAACCTCTCGCCAACCCAATAACAATAACGAATGTTCATCTATTACCCAATCAAATATTTTTTTTATTTGATCTAAACTTTTAGGCGACATAAAAATCATGGCAACACCATAATTTTGACTATTAATTAAATCAATTTTTGGAAAAGATGATAATAATAATTGCCAAGGAATTTGTGTAGTAATACCAGCACCATCACCAGACTCACGATCTGCACTACAACCACCTCTATGTTCCATGCAATTCAATGCATACAATCCTCGTAATACAATCTCATTTGACAATTTTTGATTAACTCGAACAACAAAACCAACACCACATGCATCTCTTTCATAAGAAATAAATGGATATCCAGGATTATGCTTCAATTTATAAGTAAAATATCTTGATGCTTGCATATGCTCTCTAAAATGATTAAACAATAAAATATGATATAGTTTATAATTAATACCAAGATTTAACTATTAAACATATAGAATAACTTCATATTAGATATTAATATTAATAAAAATAAAAAGTAAAACTTTATGTAAATAAAATATAAATAATTAAATATTAAATATTATTGCTATAGTATTACACAAAAAAAAAAAAAAATACAAAATGACAATAAAACATATATTATAGTAGATATATATTTAATTCAAATTTCTCAAATGGACGAATACAACAAAATAGAATTAAAATATATTATATATAAAACAGAAGAATTGCTAAGTTTAGCAAAAAATAGATACAAGATTACAATACAAGTAGCAAATCGTGCTAAAAGACGTAAATATGAAGATATCGATATAGTTGATGATCCTATAAATAAACCAATAATAAGAGCTATTCTTGAAATAGTTGATGAAATAACAAAACCTGAAATTCTAAGTGAATAAAATAGAAAAGCATTCTTTTAATATTTTTTAATACGTATAATCAATGAAATTATAATATAATATTATCAAAACCTATAAATTATATTACTAATAAACGGTTAAAACTATCTTCATATTCTTAATTTAAGGAGATCTAATATGTTAGACGCATTTGCTAAGGTTGTTGCTCAGGCTGATGCCAGAGGTGAATTTTTAAGTAATAAACAAATAGAAGCTTTAGAAAAAATGGTAGCTGAAGGAAATAAAAGATTAGATACTATCAACAAAATAAACTCAAACGCATCTTCAATTGTAACGAATTCTGCAAGAGCATTATTTGCAGAACAACCACAATTAATACAACCTGGAGGTAATGCTTACACAAGCAGACGCATGGCTGCTTGTTTAAGAGATATGGAAATTGTACTAAGATATGTTAGCTATGCAATGATAGCAGGTGATTCAAGTGTATTAGACGATAGATGCTTAAATGGTTTAAGAGAAACATATCAAGCATTAGGTACACCTGGAGCTTCTGTTGCTGTAGCTATACAAAAAATGAAAGAAGCCTCTGTTGCATTAGCAAATGATGCAAATGGAGTAATTTTAGGAGATTGTAGCTCATTAGCATCTGAGTTAAGTGCTTATTTTGATCGTGCTGCCGCTGCAGTAGTATAGATAAAAATAGATATTACTTTAAGTTAAAAAATTAATAATTATAAACTAAAATATTAGAGCAACATAATCTAATCTAAAAATAGAAGGATCTAGACAAATATGAAAACACCAATCACAGAAGCAATTGCATCAGCAGACAGCCAAGGAAGATTTTTAAGTAATGCTGAACTACAATCTATTAATGGTAGATATCAAAGAGCATCAAGCAGTTTAGAAGCAGCTAAATCATTAACAGCTAATGCACAGAGATTAATTACTGGAGCAGCTCAAGCTGTATATACAAAATTCCCATATACAACACAAATGTCTGGACCAACTTATGCTTCTAGTGCAGTGGGTAAAGCTAAATGTGCACGTGATATTGGTTATTACCTAAGAATGACAACATATTGTTTGGTTGTTGGAGCAACTGGACCAATGGACGAATATTTAGTTGCAGGTTTAGAAGAAATAAACAGAAGCTTTGAATTATCCCCTAGTTGGTTCATAGAGGCAATAGAATATATGAAAAATAGTCATGGTTTATCTGGTCAAGCAGCAAATGAAGCTAACACATATTTAAACTATGCAATCAACGTACTAAGTTAAAATATAACATTTTAGTTATTTAAACTGATTTTAACAATTCAAAGTACTTTATTTTACTAGAAATATGGTATAATTAAGCATATCAATTATTTCTAGTTTTTTATTACACTAACTAAAATAGTAATAATCAATAAAAATAATAAAATATAGCTCAAAATTAAATATTCATTTATTCTTAATTAAACTTAAAATAATTACATTAATATTAACAAAATCTTTGCTTAAATTTTTATGCATAAGAAACCTATTTATCCTATAATATTAGCAATTTTAGATGGTTGGGGACATTCAGAAAAAACTAAAGGAAATGCAATTAAGTTAGCAAACACCCCAACAATTGATAAACTTTGGCAAAATTATCCTCATTCTTTATTAAGTGCTTCTGGTGAAGACGTTGGCCTACCAAGTAATCAGATGGGAAATTCAGAAGTAGGACACACAACAATTGGCGCTGGACGAACAATAAATCAAGACTTAGTACGTATTCAAAAATCAATAGAAGATAAAACATTCTTCACAAATCCAACTATTCATAATATTTGTCAAACAGTAAAAACAAGAAAATCAAAATTACATGTTATAGGATTATGTTCAAATGGAGGAGTACATTCTCATATAAATCATCTTAAAGCTTTAATTGAAATTATAAAAAAATACAATCACCTAGTATGTTTACATTTAATTACAGATGGAAGAGATACATCTCCTAAAATAACTATTTCATTTATAAAAGAAATTTTTGAACATATTAATAATAATGAAAATATAAAAATTTGTACAATAAGTGGAAGATATTATAGTATGGATAGGGATTGTAGATGGTCAAGAACAGAAAAAATTTACAAAATATTAATTGAAGACAATTATATTGAAGAAAATAATAATTTTACTGAAATTATTAATAAATATTATGAAAATAATATATCAGACGAATTTATTCCACCTACAAGAATAAATAAAGGAAAAATATCTGATAATGATGGAATTCTATTTTTTAATTTTAGACCAGATAGAATAAGACAATTATTGCATTCTCTAGCAAAAAATACATTTAAAGGCTTTAAGGTAAAAAAATTTAATAATTTATTTCTTACAACATTTACTAATTATGATTCCACACTAAATATTCCAGTAGTTTTTCCATCTAAAAATGAAAAAAACTTTTTAGGACAAATTATATCAAACTATGGACTAAAACAATTAAGGCTAGCTGAAACAGAAAAATATGCTCACGTAACTTATTTTTTAAATGGAGGAATTGAAGAACCTTTTCCAGGAGAAGACAGAGAATTAATACCAAGTCCTAAAGTAGACACATATGATTTAAAACCAGATATGTCAGCATATCAAGTTACTGAAAGCTTAATTAATGCAATTAATAAAAATATATATAAATTAATCATAGTTAATTACGCAAATCCAGATATGATAGGACATACTGGCAACTTAGAAGCAACTATAAAAGCAATTGAAGTGGTAGATGAATGTATAGCTAAATTATTTAATGAAACAAAAAAAAATAAAGGAACTCTTATTTTAACAGCAGACCATGGAAATGCAGATTATATGTTAGATGAAGAAAATAAGCCATGTAAATCACATAGTACAAATTTAGTTCCTTTTATACTAATTGAAAATAATAATGAAACAAAATTAATAAATAAATTAGAATCAAAAGGATGCCTTGCAGATATAGCACCAACTATTTTAAATATCTTAAAAATAAATATACCAGAAGAAATGAATGGTCAATCATTAATAATAAAAAATAATATAAAAACATTAATATAACAAAAAAATGAATCAATATATTTATACATTTCATAAGTTTCATTCTATATTTATTTTACCTACAAAAAAAAGTATAAATTTAAGAAAAAAATTATTAAGTACAATGATAATAGAATGAAAACTTATTTTACTGAATGAGGGTTCATTTACACAAGTTTTAGATTCTCTAAATGGAAATATAATTAAAACTAATATGTTCCAAAAATCAAATACTTATAATAAAAATATTAGATCTATTTGGCTAGAAAATTCATTATATACTAAGTTAATGTTCGCAAAATCAATATGGAAATTTAAGTATTATAATGAAATTGACACAAAAATAACAAATAATAAACCTATAGGAAAATCTATTATATTATTACAAATAGATATATTAAAAGAAATACATGAAATCAATTATGGATACTGTAAATATTTAGAAGATAAATTTCAAACTAATATACCTATATGGGGAAGAAAATACACTTTATATTACAATAATAAATCATACGTAACAGTACAAGAATTTTTTTCCCCTTATATTAAAAATTTTTTTAGATAAAAAGATATTTATATAAAATTTATAAAAAAATAACACAATGCTTAATTTTTTATCTAGTAATCCATTAAGTAAAAATAAAAAAACTATAGAAAAAATTAATTCTTTTTATAATATTATAAAACAATACAATAACAAAGAATTAAAAAAACAAACGAAAAAACTAAAATTAATTCTACAAAAGAATCAATTTAATACTACTGAAATAATGCCAGAAGCATTTGCTACAGCAAAAGAAAGTATAAAGAGAGCTACTGGACTTTTACTATTTGAAGTACAAATTTTAGGAGCTATTGCATTAAACAATGGTAACATTGCAGAAATGAAAACTGGAGAAGGAAAAACAATTGTTGCCATATTACCTGCTTACCTAAATGCATTAATAGGAAAAGGAACACATATAATCACAGTAAATGACTATTTAGCAGAAAGAGACTACAAATTGGCAATAAAAATTTTTGAATATATTGACATAAAAGTAGGATTAATTACAAATAAAACAAATTATAAAATAAGACAACAAGAATATAAATGTGATATTACTTATATAACAAACAGTGAATTAGGATTCGATTATCTTCGAGATAATATGTCGATAAATCAAACGGATATTGTTCAAAGAGAATTTTATTATGGAATTATAGATGAAGTAGACTCTATTTTAATAGATGAAGCAAGAACACCTCTAATAATTTCAGGTTCAGCAGAAGTAAATAGTAAAAAGTATTCAGAAGCTGAAAAAGTATCAAATAATTTAATTAAAAATATAGATTATGAAGTAGATGAAAAAGCACGTAACACTACTTTAACTGAAAAAGGAACAAAAAAATGCGAAAAAATTTTAAATATCAACAATTTGTATAATATTAATAATGAATGGATCAAATTTATAATAAATGCAATAAAAGCTAAAGAATTATTTAGTATCAATAAAGAATATATTATAAAAAATGACCAAGTAATAATTATTGATGAATTTACTGGTAGAATTATGGAAGGAAGAAGATGGAGTGATGGACTACACCAAGCCATTGAAGCTAAAGAAAATATAACAGTTCAACCAGAAAATAAAACACTTGCATCTATTACTTACCAAAATTTATTTTTACTATACAAAAAACTATGTGGCATGACTGGTACAGCTAAAACAGAAGAAGCTGAATTTGACAAAATTTACAGATTATCAGTTATAGAAATTCCTACAAACAAAAAATGCCAAAGAAAAGATTTGCCTGACTTAGTTTATAAATCAGAGTATTATAAATGGCAAGCAATTGCAAAAGAATGTTTTGATATGTATAAAATAGGTAGACCAACACTAATAGGTACTACTAATATTGAGAAGTCAGAACTTTTAGCCGAAATGCTAGATATACTCCAAATACCATATAATTTACTAAACGCAAAACCACAAAATATATCTAGGGAAGCAGAAATTATTTCACAAGCAGGAAAAAAATCTTCAATTACAATTTCAACAAATATGGCAGGACGAGGAACAGATATTATATTAGGAGGTAATGCAAATATAATGGCTAAAGTAGAACTAACCTCATATATCAAAAAACAGTATATACTAAATAGTAATAAGAATTTAAAAGATAATAAAATCAATAGACTACTTGGAGAAATAGATACATCTTTCATAAAAGAAGACAATATTGAAATTTATATAGAAAAATTAATAAATAATGATAATTTACATAAAATAGAAGAAAAAAAAATAATAAGTATATATAATCAAATACTAAATGAATACAAAAATATCTGTAAAAAAGAAAAGTTAGAAGTCATTAAATTAGGAGGATTATATGTAATCGGAACAGAAAGACATGAATCAAGAAGAATAGATAACCAATTAAGAGGAAGATCTGGAAGACAAGGAGATAAAGGAGCATCTCGTTTTTTTTTAAGTTTACAAGATAATTTATTTAGAATTTTTGGAGGAAAAAAAATAGAAAATTTAATGAATACATTAAATATAAATGATGATACACCAATAGAATCTATTATATTAAGCCAAAGCTTAAATTCTGCACAAAAAAAAGTAGAATCATATTTTTACGATATTAGAAAACAATTATTTGAATATGATGAAATTATAAATAGCCAAAGACAAGCAATATATACTGAGAGGAAAAAAATATTAGAATCCAAATTTACACGAGATTGTATTATAGAATATGCAGAAAACACTATTGATGAGATGCTTTATATTTATAATAAAGGAAATAAAAATGAAAAAAATCGTATACTGAATCAAATATTTACACTTTTAAACATTAAAACAAAATTAGATACCAACATATTAATAAAAATGAAATTAACAGAAATAAGGTATTTTTTATACGAACAGTTGAGAATAACTTATGATTTACGAGAAAACTACTTAGAACAACTAAGACCCGGATTAATAAGGAAATTAGAGAAGTACTATTTATTACAACAAATAGATCAAGGATGGCAAGAACATTTAGAGAAAATGAATCTACTAAAAGAGTATATTGGATGGAGAAGCTATGGACAACAAGATCCTTTAATAGAATATAAAAATGAAGCATTTAACTTATTTATTAATATGGTTACATCCATAAGGCAAACAGTTATATATTTAATTATGCGTTCACGTTTAATCATAAATATTTAAGATATACAAGGTTGACATAAATCAAAAAATTAGTTAATGTATTTAAGATAATAAAAAGCCCCCATCGTCTAGAGGCCTAGGACATCTCCCTTTCACGGAGGTAACGGGGATTCGAATTCCCCTGGGGGTATTAGAATTTAACATGAAATATTAAAATAATATACTAATGTGAAAATAAAAAGCTTTTTGATTTATAAAAAATAAAAGAACTTAATAAATATAAAAATACTTTAATAAAACTTTTAACTATAATGATACATTCATTTAATAAAAACATGAATTAATATCTACAAAACAATGCAAAGGTCTGGATTTACACTAAAAGAAAACAATTAATGAAATTATAAATTAATTGTTTTCTTTAAATTTAAACTAAATTTAGATAAAATTTATTTTTTGGTAATTATTTGTATTTATAATTTCTATAAATCATAAAATAGAATTTAATTAATAATTAAATTTAGTAAGACTAAAAAAGTTACATTAGTATAACTGAATATATTTTTTATTTTTACACATATTTAAACAAATAAATTTACTTTTTAGAAGTAATTACAGACTTAATGTTTAAACAAAATATGCCTAATGCATCTAAAATACCTTTGTAATCTAAATAAGGATTTGATAAAATATTAATAAAGGCACTACCTATTACTATGCCATCTATATTGGATTGAGATGCTTGAGATGCTTGAATTGTATTAGAAATACCAAAACCTAACATAATAGATTTATCTGTTTGAGATTTAATATAACTAGACAACTTATTAATACTAAAGTCAATTTTACTTCTTATACCAGTAACACCAGTACTACTAACTAAATATAAGCAACCCGGAGATTTAGATAAAATTATAGATATTCTATCATAAGAACTAGTAGGTGCAATAAATAAAATTAATTCAATATCATAAATACCACACAAATATACCAAATAATCTGTTTCTTCTATAGGTAGATCAGGAATTATTAAACCTTTTGCACCAGCAAGTGATATTTCCATAACAAATTTATCAATACCTCTAACCAAAATTGGATTATAGTAACTAAATATAATAATTGGTGCAGTTAGTTTTGAACTAACTGTTTGTAAAATACTTAAAACTTCATCAATACGAATACCATGTTCCAATGCCACTTTAGATGAATTTTGAATCAATGGACCGTCTGCTAAAGCATCAGAATATGGAATACCTAATTCTATTATGTCAGCTCCATAACTATCTAACACAAAGAGAGCTTTAATAGAAAGATCAATACTAGGATAACCAGCTGTTAAAAAAGGAATTAATGCACAATTAGAATTAATACTACAAGTATTTAAAATTTGAGAAACTTTATTCATAAATATAAATAAAAATAATTAATAAGATCAATAAATTTAGAAAAAATTACCATTAGATTGGGTCGCCCGGGACTCGAACCCGGAACTAATCGGTTAAAAGCCGAGTACTCTACCATTGAGTTAGCGACCCTTATATATATATAAATATTTAACACAGTTATTACATAATAGCAAGATAAAATATAAATAAAAAAATAGAATTACTTTTAAAAACTTTCATATGAATAGATATTTTAGTAAATTGATGAATCAATTTATAAGAAAATATGATCTAAAAAAAATTTTAATAGCTATTTCAGGTGGACAAGATTCAATTTGCTTAATGAAACTAATAGATAATTTTACACAAAATCATAATTATATAGAAGTAGAATATATATATATTGATCATCAATGGAAAATTGATAGTAAAATGCAAATTGAACACTTAATAAATTATTGCAAAAACTTTAAAAAAAAATTAACAATATATCAGATAAAAAAAATATCATTATCAGAAGATATATCAAGAAAATATAGATATCATATAATAATTAGACATGCAACTTACTATAAATACAAAATTATTTTTACAGCTCACACAAAAACAGATAAACTAGAAACATTTTTTTACAATTTGATGAGAGGAACAGGAATAGAAGGAGTAACAAGCTTAAACTTACATAGAAAATATAATTCAACTCTTAATATATTTAGACCGCTAATTAAACAAAATAGAATAAATATAAATTTTTTTTGTAGAAGATGGTTATTGCCAATTTGGTCTGATACAACTAATTATAACTACAGCACTTCACGAAACAGAATAAGAAATGAAATATTTCCATACTTAAAGAAATATTTCAATATTAATATTGAAAAAAATTGGCTTATTTTTTTACATAACTGCTACTATGATAATGAATATATTAAACAAAAAGTTATCAGACTTTATTTAAAAAATAAGCATAATACTTATATTGCATTAAAAAAATCTTCCATAAGAAAAGAACATTTTACTATACAAATTAAAGTTCTAAGATTATTAATTTATCATAACTTTAAAATAGAAACTAGTGGAAATTTACTCATAAAAATCATTAACCAAATCAATAATAAACAATCTAATTATAATGTTCAAATTATATATAAATTTATAAAATTTAACATAAATCAAAATTGGATATATATTATATAAAAATATTTTTATTTCAACAAACTAAAAATATGTTTAAAATTTAAGTTAGCATAAATTATAAATAGTATAATAATAATATAATAAAAATAAACAATTAAATATTAATATAAATAAGTTTTAAGGAAGAGCTATGATTAACTGGCAAGTTATTGGTCAATTAGTATCATTAGGAATTATTGTTTTTGTAGGACCAGCTGTAATTATTTTATTATCTTTAAGGAAAAGTAATCTATAAATACAAAACAGTATCAAAAATAATTTAATAAAGAATAAATAAGTTAAATATTAATACAAAAAGATATTTAATCTTATTTTTTATTTACTAAATACATTTAATATAGTTAACTATTGTATTGATTTAATTAAATCTTTTGATTCAATTTCTTGATTATTACTAGCAAATTCACTTTCTTTAGCCAAAAAAAGCATACAATGACATTCTTTTCTTTCTCTCATAGGAACACAAGGACAATTCCAATATGCATTTGAGACTTCTTTAATTTTATCATCATAATGACGACAAGGACATAAAGGAGCTCCATAAATATCTTTGTGTTTTGCTAAACCTTCTATAACAACCGCTGTTACACTTACATCTAAACAGAAATATGTACCTGTTTTCTTTGCATATGCCTCAGAAAATTTACACATAGCTTCAAAATTTTCTGGTATATCCTTAAAAATAGAATTACTCATGGATAAAATGTTAAATAAATTAAAAATTTACATAATCTAACTTTACAATCATCTATTCTAATATAAAACAAATTTATAAGTAATAAACGAAATATTAATTTTTTTTTATCAAAAATTGAAAATAGAATATAATAATTCTATATATTTTTGCATTTAATATTACTACTTTTTAAATAAAACTAACACTATGACAGCATCTTATTTACCATCTATTTTAGTACCTTTAATAGGAATTATTTTTCCTGCTTTAAGTATGGCATTATTATTTTTATATATAGAAGAAGAAACTATATTATAAAATAAATAAAGATATTAAAATTAAAATATATCAGTAAAACCCCTTATATTTAAATATATAAGGGGTCTTATATATCAACAATATCAAACTAACAGTAAAATATTTAATCTTATATATTTTTATTTTTTATAAAGAAGAACCTATTCCAGAATAAGATCCATAAATAAAAATTCCTAAAACTGTAATTGCAGCCATTCCACCAACAGTAGCTACTAACCACAAAGGAACCCTACCTGTATTTGTCATATTATATAAATCTCCAAAAATTAAGTATAAAAATTAATACATAAATTAATATGCAAGAGTATAGCTAATATCTACACTACCTAATCTATAATATAAAATATTAAAAAAATAACTGATTTAAATAATAAAAATTAATTAAAGAAATAACTTGAAAATAAGACAGCTAAAACAAAAATTAATAACAAACCCCAAAATAAAGATGTACGATTTAATTCAACTGGTTCCTTATTAGGATTAGGACCACTCATAATAATATAATCTCCTCTACCTTTGAATAAATTGCATAGATGTAATAGCACCTAAAAAAAATATTGTTGGGATAGCTAAACCATGTATAGCTAGCCATCTAAATGTAAAAATTGGATACGATATAGGCTGATTAGCGCCTCGCTTAGTCATATTACAATTCAACTCCCTAATTAAATACCCTTTGTTAAATCTTCAAGCTCTTGTTTTGCACTGAAACGATCATTTACCAAAGGAACTTGTTGTCTATCTTGAGTAAAGTATTCATTTGGTCTAGGTGTTCCAAAAACATCATAAGCTAATCCTGTACTAACAAATAACCAACCTGCAACAAATAAAGCTGGTATAGTTATACTATGAATAACCCAATAACGAATACTTGTAATAATATCAGAAAAAGGACGCTCACCTGTTGATCCTCCTGACATAAATACTACCTCCTAAATGAAAATGCTGAAATAAATTAATATATATATTAACTAATATACATGATAACATTTTAATATATATGATATATATATTTATAATATAGTAAATAATAAATAAATAAATAGATTAGTGTTGAGAAAATATACATAATTCAGTAAATTATTTAGGAAAAATACTTTTAAATATATGCAAATATTTGGAATTAAAATATTAACAAAAATAAAAAAATTTTTAATACTAACAATTAATTAAAATTACAAAGTTTTTAATGAACTATCTATATCAGTAAACATATAATAAGATAAAATAAAATCTAAAATAAAAATTAATAATAAAGAAGTAACTACAGAATAAGTAGTAGAAGTACCAACTCCTTTAGAGCCACCGGAAGCAGTAAAACCACAGATGCAACTAACTAAAGCAATAAAGAACGCAAAAATTAATATTTTAAACAATGATTTAAAAATATCTGATAATGATAACACAGAAAATGCTGAAATAAAAAATATCTTAGGATCAATATTATATAAAACAAAACAAAGAAAACAACTACTAATTATACTTGTTATGAAAGAAATAAAATTTAATAAGGGAAGTATAAAAAGAAAAGAAATGATACGAGGTAAAATTAAATAATTAATAGGATTAATTCCTAATACATATAAGGCATCAACTTGTTCTGTTATAGCCATAGTAGCTAATTCCGATGTAAAAAGAGAACCTACTTTTCCAACTAAGATAATAGATGTTAAAACAGGAGATAATTCTCGTAAAAAAGAAATAGACAAAATAGATCCAACTAAAGTGATTGCATTTAAATATAAAAATTCTTTTACTATTTGCAAACTAAAAACTAAACCCATGAAAAAAGCAGAGACAATAGTAACAGATAAAGATGCAAAACAAACTACTCTTAATTGTTCTAATAAAGTAAATAAATTTATACTCATTAAACAAGATAGATCAAGTAAATTACATATTATATCAAGCACTAAATAAATTTTTTTTAAAGATCTTAACATATTGATTATTTAGACATATAGTTTTTTTCAAACAAATTAAGAGAATTAAATTATACAAAAAGTACAAATTTGCTTTTTTAATAAAAAATTACTATATTTAACTCTAATAGGGCGGTTAGCTCAGTGGTAGAGCGCCTGCCTTACAAGCAGGTGGTCACTGGTTCAAGTCCAGTACCGCCCATTTGTATCAAAATAAAAAATTAAATTAGCAATAACAAAGAAATTATTTTGATTGAAGATTAATAAAAAATTAAGGGCTCATCGTCTAAGGGATAAGGACAGGGACCTTCTAAGTCTCTAATGTAGGTTCGAATCCTACTGAGCCTATCATAAATTACTACCTAAAATATCATTCACTACTTGATTCACTTTAGTACCAGAATCAATAGTATCTAAAGGATCTTTCCTTAATCTATGACGTAAACAAAGTGTAATAACTTTTTTAACATCTTCAACATCTACTTGATCTTTAGATTGATAAGCAGCAAATGCTTTTGCTGCTCTATTAGTAACAATATCTCCTCTTAAACCATCAACATTTAATGTACTGCAAATTTCTGAAATTTTAACGCGTAAATCATAATCAATTGTAATACTTAAAAGTTTTTCTTGAGCCAATAAGATATTTTCTTTTAATTCATTTTGTTTATCTTGAAATTTTTGAATAAAAGAAATAGAATTACAATCAAAATTAGACCTTTGTTCTACAATTTGAACTCTTAATGAAGGATCTCTTACTGTTCTTATCTCAGCATGCATCCCAAAACGATCTAATAATTGAGGTCTTAATTCACCTTCTTCAGGATTACCAGAACCTACTAAAACAAACCTAGAAGGATGCCTAACTGAAATACCTTCACGCTCAACAGTATTCCACCCAGAAGCAGAAGAATCTAATAAAATATCCACTAAATGATCATCTAATAAATTAACTTCATCAACATATAAAATACCTCTGTTAGCTTTTGCTAACAAACCTGGTTCAAATGTTTTTATTCCTTCATTAAGAGCTTTTTCAATATCAATAGTTCCACATAATCTATCTTCTGTAGCACCTAAAGGTAAATCAATCATAGGTACTTTAATTAATTCTGTAGATAAATTTAAACCACTTTCAAGCTTTTGCTTAGTTGTATCAGACATCAAATCATAATCAGAAATATCAGAGTTAAATAAATCATCAACTACAACTTCTATTTCAGGTAACAAATCAGCAATAGCCCTAATAGTTGTAGATTTACCTGTACCACGATCTCCCATAATCATAACGCCACCAATCTTAGGATCAATAACATTTAAAATTAATGCTAATTTCATTTCTTCCTGACCAATAATAGCAGTAAAAGGAAAAACAGGACGAGTTTGATTTTGTATTTTATTCACTGTACTTTTTAATTTATTAATTTAACAGATTTATTAACTATAAAAATTATTGATAAATTTATACAATAACTATAAATTATACTATAATAGTATAATTGAAATATTTAGATTAAAACAAGAAATACTTAATTAGATAAATTAAGTCACTCAAGAAGTCAAGTGACATTTTATGAATAAATTATAAATATCAATAAAAAAAATTATTGATATAAATCAGTTCCTAATTTTATTGCTAAAATAGCAGAAACCAAAGCAAACAATAATGCAATAAATATTTGACTTTCAGTAATCATGAAAAACCTTAATTTTAATGAATAATTTAATATAAATATATATAAAATTAATATAATCTAATCTTATAAATGAAAACAAATAATTTAATATTACGCAAAAATTTTTGTAAAATATACGCTACATAGCATATTATATTATAAAAAATTAGATTAATTAAATAATCAATATATATTTAGTGTATTAAGCATATTGTATTTAACAGTAAGATAACGAATAATATTATCATTAAATCGCATAGACTTTTCTAAAAATTTTACAAGTTTACCATTAGCTTGATAATTCATTTGCACATAAATACCATCATAATAATAACCAATATTATATGTTAAATGACGTCTACCTCTATGTTGTACTAACACATTTTGACCACCTTGCTCTTTAATTAAAGCTTTATAATAATTCACTAATGATAAATTAATATCATCAGTCACATCTGGTCTTAAAATATAAATCGTTTCATAACTATTTAAATACATAAATAAATTCCTTAACATTTACTTGATTAATTAAAACAATTAAAGACATATTCTATATAATTAATTTATTATTGATTATCAATCTGCATTCTTACAGCTTGAGATATAACTGGTATTTTTGCATATTTTCCTTGAATGCATTTAATTATTGAATAGATTATTGTTGATAAAACAAACCAAAATAAAGTATTACATAACATTAAACCATACAAACTTACTCTAAATTCAATTGGTAGTGCCCTAAAAGTAACTCCAAGCAAAGAATTGATTAAAAATAATAAAATAGACTGCAAAACATTAAATCTTATAAAAGGTCTGTTAGGCATAGGACCCTTATTACGAACAAATAAAGAATATAATATAAAAAATACAATAAAAGCTAATGCAGGATGAGTAACATAAAAAATTACAAAAGGCATTAAAGTTTTCTTATATAAACTCATTAAACTAAAAGGATAATCAGGCAAAATTTGTTGACCAAAATTTTGCAAACCTTCTAAAAGTGGTAAACCATAAGGTATTACTGAACCAAGCTTATCTACAATTGTTACACTATTTTTACTATAAGAATATGAATTAATGATGCTAAAATAAACTTGATAAAATAAAACACCAAATAATACTACTAGTACCATACTAATTATCCATGATGGTATATAATTAAACATAAAAAATAATATTATACAACTAATAATAAATACTTACAAATGATATAAAAACATTTAAAAAAAGATAACCTTAAATAATATTAAAGTTATATTAAATATTAATCTTACAATAAAAATCTATAGATGACAAAAAATATTAAAAAGAGAACTATAAAAACAATAGATGATAAATGATAAATGATAAATTAATAATTGGCAATAAAAGTTTCATATCTAGACTAATGCTAGGAACAGGCAAGTACCAAAATTTAAAAGAAGCTCAAGATAGTATAAGAGTTAGCGAAGCTGAAATTATTACAGTAGCAATTCGTAGAGCTAAATATGCTAAAAGTAAAGGAAAAAGTAATTTAATTGATGGATTAGACTGGAAAAATTTATGGATATTACCCAATACAGCAGGATGTGAAACAGCTGAAGAAGCAATTAAAATAGCGTCATTAAGCCAAGAAATTATAAAAAAATTAGGACAACTTGAAAATAAATTTATAAAATTAGAAGTTATTTCAGATTCACAAAATCTACTACCTGATCCTATAGGAACTCTAAAAGCAGCAGAATATTTAGTACAAAAAAATTTTATAGTTTTACCTTATATTAATTCAGATCCTATCTTAGCAAAACAATTAGAAGATATAGGATGCGCCACTATAATGCCGCTAGGGTCACCAATAGGATCAGGACAAGGTTTACAAAATTTATATAATTTAAAAATTATTATTGAAAATTCAAAAATTCCTGTGGTAATTGATGCTGGAATTGGTACATCAAGTGAAGCAAATCAAGCAATGGAATTAGGTGCTTCAGCAGTTTTGTTAAATACAGCTATTGCCAAATCAAGAAATCCTAAATTAATGGCATCAGCTATGAAATTAAGTGTTATAGCAGGTAGAAACTGCTATATAGCGGGTAGAATGAAAAAAAACATTTTTGCAGAAAGAAGCTCACCAAGAGAAGGAATAATAAAAAAATTTTACAAAGAACATAAAAATACAAATAAATTATAATGATAATAATAATAGATAATTACGATAGCTTTACTGAAAACCTAGTACAATATGTAGGCGAACTGAATTCAACAATAAAGGTAATGAGAAATGATAAAATTAATTTAAAATATTTAAATGAAATTAATCCAACACATATTATATTATCTCCTGGTGCAGGAAATCCAAAAAATGCAGGTATTTGTTTGGAAATATTAACTCAATATGCAAATAAAATTCCGATATTAGGAGTATGTTTAGGGCACCAAAGTATAGGATACATTTATGGAGCTAAAATAACAAAACTTAATAAACCAACTCATGGAAAAATAAGCCCTATATTTCATAATAAAAAAGACCTATTTTCACACTTACCATATCCATTTTCTGCAACAAGATATCATAGTTTGATAATCGATAAAAATAATTTACCAAGCAACTTAAAAGTTACAGCTTGGACAAAAGAAGGAATAATTATGGGATGTCAGCACAAAATTTATAATAAATTAAGAGGAGTACAATTTCATCCTGAAAGTCTATGGACAAAACACGGAAAAAAAATAATAAAAAATTTTTTACTTTTTTAGTATTCTAAAATAATTTTTTTCATTATTTAATAAAATTGCAAAAGTATGATAACTATAAAATTTATTAATTTTTATTATATCTTCTTCAAAGAAAAAAACAGAACGATTAGTAGAAGAAGCAAAATTAAACACATTAGAAATTAAATTTACCCAGATTTCAGAGTAAGATATATAACTAACTAAAGTACTAATCATAAGCATAAAAAAACCTAAATATATAACACTAATACCAGGATCTACTTTTATTTGTAAACCAGTATTTAACATAATATCTTTTATACAAAAAGCCGTATCATTAACATAAAATTTTTGATTTAAAGAAACATTTAAAATAATAGACCCATTGGCATTAGATATTAAGATATTATCTTTTAAATTAAACAAAATAAAAAAAATTTTTTTATTTTCATCAATATTAATAGTAGAAATCCAGCATACTTTATTATTAATATTGAGTTTGATTAGTTTTTTTTGAATTAGAGATAAATTATTATAACCTAATTTTAATCTTAAAGCATCTATTTGCCAATCTGTTTGATAAATAGTTAAACCTTTAAATACTAAAGGTTTATTAACAGAAATAACTTTATGAGTTATGAAATCAATTTGATTATTGATTAAATAAAGATTTGAAAAAAATTGTTGAATAGAACTATCTAAATTATAATTAATAAAAAAATTATCAACTCTAATAGATAAATTTTTATTTAAACTACTATAAAAACCAGAACGAACTACATTTTTCATATGAAAAGTTTCATTTTTGGGTATCATTTCTTGTATAGTATACCCAAAAAAAGAACTAAGAATAAAACCTAGTAAAGTAATTATAATACTAAAATGAACAAATATAGGAGCAATACGACCCAATAAACCTTTATATGCATAAATACAATTTTTTTTGTGAAAAACATAAAAATTATAATACACTAGTGAATATATAATATTAATTACAGAATGATTATATTTACTAAAAAAATTATGAATACTTTTATTTGTATCAATTTCATTCTGAGGAGAAAAAAATTTCCAACGACGAGAGTTTTTTAAGCTAGGAAATTGCACAGAAAAGGTACAAATAATTAAACTAGCAGAAAAAATAATTATAGATAAAATAAACCACCAAGCTTGATATAAATGGTCTAAACCTAAATAGGTAATTAACTTCCAATTAATAAAAAAAATATTAGATCCTTGCATAGGATAATATTTTTGATAATAATTTAAGCTTTCATCTTGTTCAATTAAAGTGCCTAACATACTAAAGAAACAAATTAACAACAAAATAAAAATAGAAAAATTTAAGCTAGCCAAAGATTTAAGAAATTTCCAAACTACATTTTTTAAATTAATCAAATTCATAAGAAATACTATTGAATTATTTCATAAAGAGTTACTTTTTATATTAAACAATTATTTATTAAAAAAGAAATTTTTTCAAATGAAAATTTTTTTATAAACATAATTTTTCTAAGAAAAAAAAAGTAGAAAAGGTTAAAATAATAAAACCAAGAAAAGGTGTAATCAAATTCCATAAAGAAGATAACATATATATTTGAAAATAGTTCACAACAAAATTTAAGATAAAGATAAAAGGCAAAATAGAACCTAAAAAATATAAAGTTAAACAAAAAAATGAAATCCATATTTGATTAATATTATATAACCAAAAATTAATTACTAATATAATTGGAGTACTACAGGGTAAAATTGTAAATCCAAATACTAAACCCATTAAATAACTATTAAAAGAAAAATTAAACTTAAATAAATTATTATTTTCATAAAAAACAATTTTAAAAATAGAAAACAAATCTACAACTTGTAATAAATTTAATGATATTATTAATAATACAAGAAAAGAAATAAATGGCATACGAGTTAAATAATACAAATAACTATAGCTTAAAAAGTTAATAGAAATAGTAATAATAAATAAATTCGTAAATAAACCTAATATAAAAAATTTTTTATTTATTAAAACATTAGCTGAAGAACTCAAGTAGGATAATGTTAATGGTAAAATAGATAAAAAACAAGGAGTAATAGTAGTTAAAATACCAGCAGATAATAATAAAAATATAATATCAGGTGTGATAGAATTAATCCTTAAATATAACAAAAGTATTATTTTTTGCTGAAGATTATATAAAATGAGCTCATAATTACTCCAAAAAGTTAAACTATTTATCATAAGAAAAAAACTAATAATAAAATTAAAATAATAAAAAAACTTAATCAATATTAATATAACATATAGCAAGATTATATAAACATATATTTAATATATTTGAAATATAATTAATTAATTGAATATTTATACTCCTCAGGTAGGATTTGAACCTACGACCAATCGGTTAACAGCCGATCGCTCTACCACTGAGCTACTGAGGAACTAATATAGTCTATAGTAATTTATTATAATATAACTGAATTTTAGTAATTATACAAGTAAATTAAAAGCATAGAAATAAAACTTGTATTTTTTACTTTATTTTGATATATTTGATATGTATAATTATATATTTTGATATTAACTGCGGACGTGGTGGAATTGGTAGACACGCTAGATTTAGGTTCTAGTGAGAACATCTCGTGAGAGTTCAAGTCTCTCCGTCCGCATAAAAGTCAAAAATAGTAAAATAAAATAAGTAAAAAATATAAAAAACTTCATATTACAATACATACAGCAACATATGATATTTTAAAGTTCAGTAATTATAATTATTCAATTCTTAATAAAAAAATTTTGATGCTTCAGAAGAAGATAAATTAAAGCTCTTATATTATTATTTCTGTATATTGACTTTAACAGATTGTTTTAGTAAAACATTTTCTATAGATAACTCATTGAAATTATGGCTAAAATCACAAAATAGACAAATAATTATAGGAAGAAAAATTTTTCTATATGATTAAAAAAAAAATTAAAAAATTTTAGTTATACAAGTATTTAAATTTAAATACTTTAACATACAAATATTATTTTACAAGAAAAGAAATTTTAAATTTAAATTCCAATTTCATTACACTAATTTTTGTAAATTAGATAATCCTGAATTTAAATATAAAAGTGTTTCGGAAGCAAATTGGTCTTATTTTTATTTAGTGCTTAAATTTTTAGAACAAAATCAAACTTATTCAAATAAATATAAGTTATTAAAATATTTTTATCAAAAAAATAGGCCAAAACGAAAAAAAAAATAGTTAAAAATACATAAAACATACGATTCAAAAAATATTGCAATTAAAATTGCTAGAAAATAAAATCATTGAAAAACAAGAAAATAATATAGTTGATAAAATCAATGTTTTTAAAATTTATAATAAAATGAAAATTTTTCATTTAGGTAAATTAATTAAACATTTTGAATAAATTAATTATCAAAGTAATGATTACATAACAGCTTTTATTCCTATTAATTTAAATGAAAATGTAGTTTATTATATTGAAATTTTAGATTCATATGCAAGTTTTATATTAAACTATAAAAAATTCTCTAATCAATATACTCCAATCAACACTAATAAAATTTTAGCTAATATGAGTAAAGCTAAATGTGATCAATCTCATAATAAATTAATGAAAACCATAAAAAAGTTATTAGCTACAAACCTTGAATATAATAAACTAATAAATAAGAGTAGTTCAATATATTGTAAGTAAAGAGACAATCTTTTATTTTATAGATAATTTACACAAAAAATAATAAAATAAGTAATTAAGTCATTAATTCTCATAATTATGCCATTTTTGAACTAAAAGCTTAATAGATCCATCTTTCATTAATATTTTTGATTTATTATCAAAACCATAATTCAAACTTTCTTTTATAATTATATTATATGCATATTGCTGAGTAAGTTTTTCAAGAAAATAATCAATACTAACATCCAAACTCCATAAAAATAAGTCAGCTAAAAGCATATATTCCCGTCCATTCCAACAGAAATCAAATAAATGTTTATCATAAATATCTTTATTAAAAACAGATATTTTATTAACTTGGGAAATTTTTTTTTCTAAACTGTAAACAAATCCTAAATCATTTAGTGTTTTTGTTAGCATTTCTAAATCAGAAATATTAGTTTTAATTTTACTAAAATGTGACATAAAACAATTAATTATTAATAATACAACAATAAGACAAATTTTTTATATACAAAGTCTATTTATATTATTACATAACAGCAATAAAATATTAATCAACTTATTTATTTCTTAATATATAAAATGAACTTACTGAGGTTTTTAAAACATCTATAATAAACACTTTACATTAATAATATATTACTGTAATAATATTAATAACAAGTGAAAAAACTTGGGAAGTATCTAAATTAACTCTAAAAAAATATAACTTATTATGACTACTACTTTAGAAAGACGCGAAAGCGCAAGCCTGTGGGAACGTTTTTGTACTTGGATCACTAGCACAGAAAACCGCCTTTACATCGGTTGGTTTGGTGTATTAATGATTCCAACACTATTAACTGCTACATCTGTATTCATCATTGCATTCGTTGCTGCACCTCCTGTAGATATTGATGGTATTCGTGAGCCTGTTGCAGGATCTTTACTATACGGAAACAATATTATCTCTGGCGCTATTATCCCTAGCTCTGCAGCAATTGGTATCCATTTTTACCCTATTTGGGAAGCTGCATCTTTAGATGAATGGTTATATAATGGTGGCCCTTACCAATTAATCGTTCTTCATTTCTTACTAGGTGTATCATGTTACATCGGTCGTGAGTGGGAATTTAGCTACCGCTTAGGTATGAGACCATGGATTTCAGTTGCTTTTACAGCACCTGTAGCAGCAGCAGCAGCAGTATTCCTTGTATATCCTATTGGTCAAGGAAGCTTCTCTGATGGTATGCCTCTTGGTATCTCTGGTACATTCAATTTCATGCTTGTATTCCAAGCTGAACATAATATCTTAATGCACCCTTTCCATCAATTAGGTGTAGCTGGTGTATTCGGTGGATCTTTATTCAGTGCTATGCATGGATCTCTAGTAACATCTAGTTTAATCCGTGAAACAACTGAAAGTGAATCTGCTAACAACGGATATAAATTCGGTCAAGAAGAAGAAACTTATAATATCGTTGCAGCTCATGGCTACTTCGGTCGTTTAATTTTCCAATACGCTAGTTTTAATAACTCTCGTGCATTACATTTCTTCTTAGGTCTATGGCCAGTAGTAGGTATCTGGTTTACAGCTATGTCTGTAAGTACAATGGCTTTCAACTTAAATGGCTTTAACTTTAACCAATCAGTTGTTGATAGTCAAGGACGTGTAATTAATACTTGGGCTGATATTCTTAACAGAGCTAACTTAGGTATGGAAGTAATGCATGAACGTAATGCTCATAACTTTCCTCTAGATTTAGCTTCTCAAGAATCTCTACCACTAGCTTTAATTGCACCATCTATTAATGGCTAAATAAATATATTAAGTTTATAAAATAACATATAAAAAAATCCATTAATTAAATAAAAAAGCGATAACAATAGAAATTTTTCTATTGTTATCGCTTTTTTTATTATAAATATTAAAAAAATAAAATAAATTTAATAATAAATAAAATAAAAATAAAAAACTAAAGGAACAAGATAATTAGCTTTTGGATTAAAAAAGTAAACAGGATTTAAGTTATCACAAAAAACAAAATATTTACCAGAAACATGATTACTTATATTAAATTGCTTATTTTTCAATAAAATCTTATTTTTAAAAGTTTTAGTAAAAAATAAAGAACGAATATGTTTACTAATTAATAATTTTTTATTTATATTATCATCAAAAATATTATTATATAATTGATTACTAAAATAAAACTTAGAACATTTATTATGAACATCAAAGAAAATTTCTTTCAAACTTTGACTTCTCCGCCTACGGGTCAACTCAACAAAACCTAATTCTGAGAATTGAACTATTTGCGGCTTAGCATTATCATACTTTAACAAGCGATTAAAATGCTCTAATAATTGTAATTGATCTCTTTGAGAATGCATATCAATAAAATCAATAATAATAATACCGTTAATGTTTCTTATCTTTAATTGATATGAAATCTCAATAGCTGCATAAAAATTTGTTCTTAAAATAGTTTCTTTAGAATTATCAGACTTATTAAAAGAACCAGAATTAACATCTATTATAGTTAAAGCCTCATAATTTTCAATTATAATATATGCTCCCGAAAACAGTTTTACTTTTGGCTTCAAAGCTTGTCTTATAACATGCTTAATTTTAAACTGATCAAGAATGCAATCGGATCTATTGGAAAGCTGTAATTTAGTGTGAACAGTAGGAAGTATATTACTCCATTTATTTAAATAATAATATAAAACTTTTAGACCATTTTCAGAATCAATAATAATTTTTTTTATATTTTCATCATAAAAATCTCTAATAATTTTTTGAACTAAATCTTCATCTCTATGAATTAAGCAAGGAGAAGAAGATAATATAACCATTTTTTCAATAAAATACCATTGCTCTTTTAATGAATCTAAGTCTTGCAATATAACCTTTTCACTTACACCTTGTGAAGATGGTTTAATTAATAAGCCCATCATTTCTGGTTTAATTAAAATAGCCAAAGAATAAAGATACATTCTTTCATTATCATCATAAATTTTATTAGAAATTGATATAGTATTAGAAAAAGGCATTAACACTAAATATTTACCATGCAGATGAATATGAGCAGTCAAACGAGGACCCTTATTAAGAGTTGGTTCTTTAACAACTTGAACTAATATAAATTGATTTATGCTTATTATATCACTTATATAATTTAAAAGTTTTCCTCTTTTTAATGGCTTAATATCACTAATATGTATAAAACCACTCTTGCCATATTTACCTAATTTAATGAAAGCAGCATTAATACTTGAAAAAATTTTTTGCACCATGCCAAAATAGATATCATTTACTTGATAGTTTTGATTAATAAAAATAATTTCTTCAACTTTATTATTTTGTATAATTGCTGCAACATTATTATAATAAGAGATTATAATTTTTTTTACCATTAGTAAGATCAGTAAAATTTATTTATCTCAATAACTAATAATTAAAATTTAAATGATATAACATTAAAAATTCAAAAAACTAGTATGAAAATTACTTAATAATAGGATAAACACTAATTTTTTTCTTTTTTTTACGTATTATTTCAAACTTAATTTTTCCATCAATTAGAGAAAATATAGTATAATCTTTTCCTTGCGAAACATTATTACCCAATTTAAACTTACTACCTCTTTGACGAACAATAATGTTACCAACTGATACTACTTCTCCATGATATTTTTTAACTCCTAATCTTTTAGAATTAGAGTCACGACCATTTTTAGTACTACCACTCCCTTTTTTATGAGCCATAAAAATTGTATCCTAAATATAAAAAATAAATAACTTATAAGAGTATAGAAATATTTTGAATTAACAACCTCGTTAATTTTTGACGATGACCTTTTTTACAACGATAGTTTTTTTTTGGCTTAATTTTAAAGACAGTTAATTTTCTTCCTTTAAAATGTCTTAAAATTTTTGCTTTTACTAAAATAGACTTTAGACATGGCATACCCACCTTAACTACATGATTTTGAGAAAATAAAAGAACTCTATTAAAATTAACTAAATCACCTGGACTACCATTTATGTAATTAAAATCATAAAATTTACCTTGTTCCACCCAAACTTGTTTACCACTTGCTTCAATAATTGCATATGTCATGAAAATTTAAGATTATATAAAAAATATAAATATAAATAATAATGTCTTTTATATTATCACAAATAAAAAAATTATATTATGAATAGAACATAATATCAGAATTTAGAAAATTTTCTAAAGCTTTTCTCCGATAATATCTGTTAACAAAAAAAGATAATTGATTACCTAAAAAATTAATCATAGTAAAATTACTTCCATTTAAAATTAAACCATCAGGTAAAAGAAAACTTAAACCTTTTTTTAATTTTCCATATAAAGGACCAGGAAATAAATTATTTTTTTGCGCTTTATCTAAAAAAAATGTGCCATTTTTTTCTGACTCCATAATTACAAAATCATACTGAGAACTATTAATAAAAGCATAAATACGATATTGATAATGATTAATGATTAGACCAGTTGTTAAAATATGAATATAAATAGCATAATTAAAATTTGTATGAGAGTATTTTTTGCATAAATCTAAATAATAAGCCAAATCTTTTGGCCCATAAATATGCAAAGAACGCATTCTTCCAATCAAATTTAAACTTGATAACAATCCCATTAATCCAGATAAATTATTTATATGCAAATCAGTAATTATAATTTTTGAAATTTTGTTTATACTAGAATTACCATTCATTATAAAATACTGACAACCTTCACAACAATTAAAAATATAGCTATCTTTTTCTGTAAAAAATTGTACAATAAAACTATTGTTAGAATATTTTAAGCTAGTAATACTGTCAATTAAATAATTAATTTTCATAAATATATAAAACAGTTATATTTGATTAGTTTAATAAAACAAATATGACTTAATGCTAAGTATTTCATATAGATTTATTATTCAAATAAATAAAACTATTAGATTTTTCAAATAATAATGATTTTGCTAATGATAAAGATTTTTTACTAACAAATAAAGCTTTTTTTTTCCACTGAGCTTTTTTGGATTTAGACTTTGAAGTACGTTTCTTAGGAACAGCCATTTTAAAATAAATTCAATATATAAAAGTTGAAATAATTAGATACACTTTCACTATAAATAATATATAACAAAACAGTTTAAAAATAAAAGTTTCTGGTAACTTTATTAAATACAAAAAGGAAATTCATAAAATTATAAATTTCCAAAATCTTTAAACTATAGAAATATAAAAAATTTACATACTACGAAATTGCTGTAAAGCAATTCTGCCAATATTATATAATGCCCATGAACCAGCTGCAAAAACAGGTAAAAATACAATTATTAATCTAATATCCATAAATAACTTCCTTTAAATAATTAAATAATTTTATTTCATAATTAAACTATATTATAATCTTAATTAAACTTTTGTTATAACTGATAAATAATATATTGTAATCATAATATATAAAGTCAAAATAAAATACATATTAAAAAATAACTAAAGTTACAAAAACTAAAAAAATAAAAGTCTCAATTATAACAAATTATGAGAGATTTACCTTTTACATTAGATCAACTACGTATCCTAAAAGCCATAATAAAAGAAGGAAGTTTTAAAAAAGCTGCTAATAGCTTATATGTTTCACAACCAGCAATAAGTCTACAAATTCAAAACCTAGAAAAACAATTAAATATTCCATTATTTGAAAGAGGTAATAAAAAAGCAACTTTAACAGAGGCTGGTAATTTGCTACTTAGATATGGAGGAAGAATATTAGCACTTTGCGAAGAAACATGTAGAGCCTTAGAAGATATACAAAATCTTCAAGGTGGATCACTAATAATAGGAGCAAGTCAAACAACAGGAACATATTTAATGCCAAGATTAATAGGTCTTTTTAGACAAAGATACCCACAAGTAAATGTACAATTACAAGTACATTCAACCCGACTAATCTCTTGGAGTGTAGCAAATGGACAAGTAGATTTAGCTATTATAGGAGGAGAAGTACCAAATGAACTTAAAGATATATTACAAATTACATCTTACGCAGAAGATGAACTTGCTTTAATTTTACCTACATCACACACATTTTCGAAAGTATCAGATATACAAAAAGAAGATTTATATAGACTACGTTTTATAGCACTTGATACTCAATCAACTATTAGAAAAGTAATTGATAAAGTTTTACATCAACACGATATAGACAGTAGTAGATTTAAAATAGAAATGGAACTTAATTCTATAGAAGCAATAAAAAATGCAGTTCAATCTGGATTAGGAGCAGCTTTTGTCTCAGTTTCAGCCATAGCTAAAGAACTAGAACTTGGAATTATACACTGGGCTAAAATTAAAAACGTAACAATAAAAAGAATGCTATCAATTATTATTAACCCTAATCGATACAAGTCTAAAGCAGCTGAAACTTTTAGTAAAGAAATATTAACATTATTTGTAATTCCTAATCAGGAAAAAAATTTTTTTGACTAAAAATATTATATATAATAATTTAAAAACAACAATTACATTAGAAATTCAAGCAGGAGGAATAAATAAGGAGTTAGATTGAAATTCACCAATAGTAACAAAACCTACTCTTAGTTTAAACCATTGTATAAATTTTTTATCTAATGAAATTATAGCAGCATATGAAGCACCATAATTAATATAACTCATATTAAGTTCAGAAAAATCAATAAAACTAGGATTTAATACAAACCAAAAATCAATCTTTTTATTTTTACTTTGATAATATTGAGTTCTTTCACGTAAAATTTCTTCAACCGGTTCTTCATTTAGGAAAAAATTTTTACTAGCTAAAGCAAAATAATAATTATACATACTTTTAATTTACAAACCTTTTAATAATATTCAAATATTTAACAAAGTATATTTTATTATATAACAAAAATTAATAAAGTTTTTACTAATATAAATTTAAAATAAAACTATAATTACGAAAAATTAAAATGATAAAACATTGGCCTAATAAACCTAGTGTAGAACTTAATAATTCAGTAGCTGAATTATTTTTTCATATACGCCAAAAACTAAAATATAACTTATATAATAAAACAACTTATTACTTATATATTGATATTTTAAGTAATAAGTATAAGAAAAAACTTTTTCAAATAATATTAAAAGAATTAGAAAAACTACTACTAGATATAGTTGAATTAAATCTGCAAAAAGATCAAATAAAAAAATTAAACTATAGCATCTTATGTCATTTTATTGATCAAATATCTTATAATTTTATAGAAATAGTAAATCAAAAAGGAATAAAGAATTATTATTCATCATTAAAATACTCTGATAGCAAAAACTCTTCTTATAATCAATTAATTTTTATAGAAAATAGCTTATTGGCAGAAAATTTATTAATCTATTTATTATTTGGATCTAGTTTTATTGATAATCAAATATTTATATTTAATAAATCTTCTACTCCTTATAAACATGTACAAGTTTTACTTGAAAACTTTATTATACAAACAAGCAATTTAATAATTCATAATATATTTAATAAATTTTTTTCAATATCACAAATTACTTATTTTCTTAAAAAAAATGAAATTTGCAATTATGCTTATATTTCAACAAGATCAATAATACTATTCATTAACAATTTAAACTGGCAAAATTTTTTATTACTATATATTCAACAACCTAAAGCAATATACAATGATTGTTATCAAGTATGGCTAATAAGTTCAAAAGGAATTATAACAAAACAAATATATGCTTCAAGAGTAACAGAATTAGATACATTTTCAAAGACAAAAATATTTTTCTTATTTTTTCTAGAAATTAAAGATATAATTGTTCCTAAAATAGAAAAATCTTTTATTATAGTAAGTAAATATATTATATATCTATTAATTAGCATATTTAATAATATTATTATTTTACTAATTAGAATTATTATATCATATATAAATAAATCATAATATATAAGACAATAGTTTATTCAAAATGATATAAAATTGCAATAAAATCAATACAAAATTATAACTAAATATTTTATGCAAAAAATACAAAATCAAGTAGATAACTTTGATAAAAATAACAAAGAAAAAGTTAATAAAATATTAAAGAAAAATAAAAATCATATTACACATGAAATTATTAACTATATTGATTCTATGACAAACAATAATGAGCAAGGACAAAAAGAGCTTTTGAATTTTTTAAAAGAAAAATTAATTATAGATAAAAAAAATGCAAGTTTATTAGATGGACTTATATTTACAAAATTAAAAAAACAAAAAACAAAAAAAATTAATATAGAGCTAAATCAACTTTTTCCAAATGGTATTGTACAATTTGCGAATTCATTAAAAATTGATTATCAACCATTACAAACACTATTACTAAATCAAAATTTTCAAGATGCAGATAAGTTGACACAACAATATTTATGCCAACTAACACAATTAGAACAAGAAAAACAAAGAAAATGGCTATATTTCACAGATATTCAGTTAATACCTTCAGAAGATTTATTAACACTTGATTTATTATGGCAAATATATTCATATGGTAAATTTGGTTTTTCAATACAAAGAAAAATTTGGCTAACAAATAATTATAACTGGGATATCTTTTTAAATAAAATAGGTTGGGTTCAAAATGAAATAAATAAAAGATATCCTCAAGAATTTACATGGACAATAGAAGCACCTAAAGGACATTTACCACTATTTAATCAATTAAGAGGAATACAAGTATTATCTTATTTATTTAAGCATATAGCATGGAAATAAAATTAAGCATTTCGATTAATTTACACTTTTTTTGTTATATTAACTAAATTAATAAAAGTTTTAAATAAATAATCTGAATCATGAGGTCCTGGACTTGCTTCTGGATGATATTGTACTGAAAAAATAGGTTTAGAATTGTGTATAATACCACCTAAAGTATTGTCATTCAGATTAAAATGAGTAATGTTTATAATTTCACTGTTAAGTAAATTTATTTTTTTAAAGGAATTTTGATCTACTACAAAACCATGATTTTGACTTGTTATTTCTGAATATTTATTTAGGCCAGATGGGTGATTCAAACCCCTATGACCAAATTTTAGCTTAAAAGTAGATCCTCCTAAAGCTAAACTTAAAATTTGATGTCCCATACAAATACCAAAAATAGGAATATTTGAATATTGGATTAATTTTTGTACTGTCTGAATAGAATAAAAAATTTTAGAAGGATCTCCTGGTCCATTTGATAAAATAATACCATCTGGTTTATAAGAGGCTATAGTTTTATAAGTAGAAGTAATAGGTAAAATATATACATTACAACCATATGCTAATAATCTTGAAATAATATTATTTTTTGTTCCAAAATCTAGTAAAACAATATTAATAGTATTTTTAATATATGTTTTTATTTTATAGTTCAGATAACTATAGACACTATCATATAATAACTTATTATTTTTAGCAGAATAAACATGAGAAGTTGTAACTCTTCTAACTAAATCTAATTTCATTAAACCTATATTGAATTTATTCTCAAGATAATTAACAATAAAACCTTGCATTACTCCTTTTGATCTTAAATGACGAGTTAAAGATCTTGTATCTAGACCAAATATATGAGGTATTCGTTTTTTCAATATATAATCCTTCAAAGAGACTTTAGAACGCCAGTTACTAGAAAAACTACAAATATTTTTAGCTACAATACCTTTAACATGAATTAAGCTAGACTCACAATCTTCATAATTTAAACCTGTATTACCTAGTTCAGGATAAGTAAAAACAATTATTTGACCTGAATAACTAGGATCTGTCATTATTTCTTGATATCCAGTCATACCAGTATTAAAAACAACTTCACCTGAAGATCTTAATACTTGGTAAAAGGAAAAACCTTTATAAACGCTACCATCATCTAAAACAAGAAAAGATGGATAAATACTATTTGACATAAATATTAATACTTATTATTGAAAGGATCATAAATATAAAAAATTTTAATAAATATAGATAACTGTTTTTTAAGTATCTATATTTAATCTTAAATTTTAGTAAAAAATAAACTATTTTAAAGTAAATAAAAATAAATATTATAACAAAAATTTTATTGAGTCTTTACCATAAATTTTTTGATGACTGATTTAACACATAATTAGCAACATTTTGAATTTCTTCATCTGATAAGCGGTTACCAAAAGCTGGCATACCATTTTTTCCATTATTAACTTGATATGTTATAGCACTAATACTATTCATACTATTACTTTCCAAAATATCAAATTTTAATGTTTTTGCTGGATCAGCAGTATTCTCGCCATTAGCATGACATGCTGCGCAATTATTAATAAAAACTTCTTGACCTGCATCTAAATCTATTTCGTAATCTTGAGCTAAAGTACAATTAGTATTTAGCAAAACAAATAAATTAAATAATATTATAGACCGTAATAAAAACATCATAAACAAAAACCTTTTATACAACAAATGAATATTTTTATAATATAAATTAACTAAAAATTAAAAAAGTCGTTTTACTCATAGTTATAACTTAAAAAACTTGTTTTCTATAAAGTAATCAAAATAACTATACAATTTTATTATATACTTTAATAGTAAACATTAATGAATAATAAACTTAAATAATATAATTAATAGTAAATTTTTCCTCCTCCCCATTTTTCACCATTTAATTTTGGTTGAATTAAAATATGACCAGCTATAGCAAATAAATCATCATCTGTTAAATTTCTCATTTTAGGATAAATTTCCGCACTTCTAATACTTGGATGTAACTCAGAAATAGAAACTGCACCATCATAACTTTTAGGATCTTTCATATAATCAATAAGACTAATAACATTATCCCTAGCTGGAGTAGCCAAACCTAAACTTTCAATATCTAAACCTACATTTGGATTTGTTTTAGTAATACCTCCATTATGACACTGTGCACAAGCATTATTAAATAATCTTTTACCTCTTCTAACTTGTGAAGTTTCTAAAATAGTAGTTTTACCAGAATCATTTAACTGAACTGTTCTTGTATTCTCATCTAATTCTATTGCATTTATAGGTAAAATTACAAATGAAAAAATAGAAAATAAAACGATAAACAATAATAGAATATTTTTTTTAAAAGTCATAATAATTATTAACCTATATTTATAATACATAATAAAAAATTTAAAACTATTGACTACAAATTATCATTAACAAATTAATGATTAATTGGATTATCATTAAATCTTAACTTTAATTAAAAAAGCTAAAATATATTAGTTTACGTTATTTATTTTAGTAGTACTTTTATAACAAATATCTTTATGAAAATTTTCTTAATATATATTATAAAAAAATATTGACACTAAATACTAAAATTAATTAGTAGAATTACAATATAAAAGTAGCAAATTATATAATTCATTACGTAATTTTGTTCTAGAAACAATTAAATCAATAAAGCCATGTTTAAACAAATACTCTGAAGTTTGAAAATTATCAGGTAAGTCTTCTTTAATAGTTTGTTCAATAACTCGTCTGCCAGCAAAAGCAATTAAAGCTTGAGGCTCAGCTATAATTAAATCTCCTAACATTGCAAAACTAGCAGTTACTCCTCCTGTTGTAGGAGAAGTTAAAATAGTAAAATAAACTAGTCCTGATTTACTATGTCTATGAAGAGAAGAAGAAATTTTAGCCATTTGCATTAAACTTAGCATGCCTTCCTGCATTCTAGCTCCACCTGAGGCACACAATATTATTAAAGGTAACTTATAAAATGTAGCATATTCAATTAATCTAGTTAATTTTTCACCAACAACAGAACCCATACTACCACCCATAAATCGAAAATCCATTATACCACAAGCAACAGAAATATTTTCAATTAATGCTATACCTGTTTGTACTGCATCTGATAAACCAGTTTTAACTTTCATTTCTTTAAGTCTCTTACGGTACAATTTTTTATCAGAGAAACCTAAGGGATCTGTTGATGATAAATTACTATTTAAAGATTGCCAACTATTTTCATCAAATAAATGTTCTATTCTATCTTGGCTAGAAGTAGGAAAATGATAATTACATTGAGGACAAACTTTAAAATTTTTATTTAAAGATTCATAATACATTAAAAAGCTACATTTATTACATTTAACCCAAAGATTTTCCGGAACACTTATTTTATTTTGTTTACAATTGTGTTTTAAAGAAACATTGCGCTTTTGAACCACCCATTCCAATAAAGACATAGTGCTTAAATTAAATTTTTATCTTAAAAAATAAATTATTTATAGATAAAACAAGATAACAGAATATTTTAAAATATTATAATACTTCTGATATCTTTTAAAAATATATTTAAATTAAAATAAATATATTAATTTCTTAATGTTTTATCTTTTTGACTAACAAATAACAATGCTAATGTAATAGGAACAACAACAATTAAAGTACCTAAAACTAGACTATAAAAAAAACTAGATAAGGATGAAGTCATAAAATATGGCCCTTAAATAAATACAATATATATAAAGATTAAATTAATAAAATAATGAATATCTCTTATCAAAATTTTATAATCTAATAATTATAATTATGATTACATTGTAATACACATATTAAAATTATATAACAATTTGTTTTTTTGTATTAAGATTTCCATTTTATAATAATAGTGCCCCAAGTTAAACCAGCACCAAAACCAGAAATAACAATAATATCATTATTAGATATTTTATTTTCTGTTAATGCTTCGTCGAAAGCTATAGGTATAGAAGCAGCTGAAGTATTACCATACTTATTCAGATTAACAATTATTTTATTATTACTAATACATAATTTATCTGCAATAGCTTTTAAAATTCTTTCATTTGCCTGATGCAACAATAACCAATTAACATCATGAGTCGAAATATTTAATGAATTAAGACACTTTAAAATACTAATTGGAACTTGAGATACAGCAAATTTATAAACCTCTTTTCCATTCATGGAAATATATTTAAACGAACCTTGATATAAATTGAGTACAGGATGAGGATATACTTGTTCTTTATACAAAAGAGATAAATGATTAGAATAGCTACCATCTGTATTTAATTGAAAACCTAAAATTTGGTTATCTTTTTGTGGACATGACTGTAATATCATAGCACCAGCACCATCACCAAATAAAATACAAGTACTACGATCTGACCAGTCTATCCACTTAGATAAAACATCTGCTCCAATTACCAAAATTGTACGATAAGTTCCACTCTTCAAGAATTGAGATGCAGTTACCATACTTAAAACAAAACCAGAACACGCTGCTGTTAAATCAAAAGCAACAGCATTAAGTGCTTTTATCTTTGACTGTATTTGACTCGCACTACCAAAAAGATCATTAGGACTTGATGTTGCAAGAATAATTAAATCTATTTCAGAAGGACTCATAGAAATTTTATCTAAAGCTTTTAAAGCTGCCAAAACAGCAAGATCTACTACAGATTTATTCATGCCTGTTAATAGTCTTCTTTCTTCAATGCCTGTACGAGTTACTATCCATTCATCAGATGTTTCAACAATTTCACTTATTTGACTATTGTTTAAGCTAGAATTAGGGACAGCTGAACCTGTAGAAAGAATTCGAGTTCCTTGCATCATTAATGATTTCATACTACTGTTAACTTTAACTTAACTACAAATTTCATGAATGTTAGCTAATAATAAATTATCTTTATTTTCTTAAATATATAATTATAACTTTATTTTTTCATTTAAGTAATAAAAGTTACGTAAACATAAAAATAATAAAAACCCGAAAAAAGATACCATTTTAATTAAACCTAATTGCTGCTACTTTTCAGTTCTGACAAGTTTTAGCTATTAATCTTGTATCATTTTTCGAGCTTGATAAAATTATAACACTACATGTAATATGAAGCAACTTTTTACAAATTAAGACATACCTTGAATAATAAAATCAAAATATGGACAAATTAAATTATACTGAGATAAAGATAAAAATTCTAAAGTAGATTTTTTTAAACATTCTATAGCATCGATCATTCCTAAAATTGGAACACCTAAAGAATTATACATTTCTCTAGCACCTATTAAACCTATTTTTTCAATAGACTCTTTATCTCCAGCTAAAACTCCATAAGTAACTAACCTAAGGTACCAGCTATAATCACGTAAACATAAAGATCTTCTACGAGCACCTTCAGCATTACCGCCAGGTGCAATATATTCTGGATGTATTTTAAATACAGCTTTACTAGCAGCTTGAACAATGCTTTGCTCATTATCTCTTAATAAAGAAATTACCAATATACGTTCTTCTGTTGTTTTAAAATAATCTTCAAGATTTTTCAGTTCACCTACACTAGGATATCTTAACTCATTATCTGCATTGATAATTATTTGACTTATTAAACTCATTATATTAATTGATAAATAAAAAAATTATTTACTTCTATATTAACAAATATAAATAAAAACAAATAATTAAAAAATGCTTATAATATATATATATAAAAAGAATAATTTTTATAAAAACAATATATCAAGATATAAAATAAACTTAAAATGAGAAAAATAACACATCCGGAAAAAATCTATTAATTTCTATAATAAATCCTGCTGTAAAAGTAATCCATAAAGTACCGATAACAGGAATTGTAGACAAATATTTTAAAAAATTGTTACTCATATAAATAAATCCTTAAATTTAAATAAAAATATTACAATAAATAATAAATAATATTTAACGTGGAGACACAGTTATATCATCGTTAGAAGCTAATAATTTACCACTTGTAAATTCTTGTAGAGCAGCTAAAGGCCAAACAAAACCAGACAATGAAAATTTAAAAGCTAAAGGAACATCTAAAATAATCTCTTTTTCTGTTGGTTTATTTGTATTTGAAATTGCTTGCAAGTAACCTCGACCAACCCATCCAATCCAACCTGTTATATAAATAAATAATAAACCAGGTATCATAAATTCACCTGCATGATTCCATCTACCATCAGCAATTAAATGAGGTAAACCATCTGAACCACATAAAATACCTGATTTAGCATATTTATCAAAACGAGCTTGAGTTTTTTGAATTTGTTTTTGAAGTGCTAAATAAGGAGGAGTATTGGGCTGATATTTAGACAAACGCACTTCTAGTTTACTAACAGTTCTTTTTAGTCTTTTATTAAATTTAATAGAATCTTTACAAGGTACTAAACCTGAAACATCAGCATACAATAAACTTGGACTAGAAAAAATTAATAATAAAATAGAAAAACATAAAATAACTTTTTTCATGATTTAATCTCCTAAATCATAAATCTATAAAATAACAAATAGATAAAACTAAACTAAAAAAATAGTAAATTTAGTTAATTTTAATATTAATAGATTAAGATATTTTTTTGTTAATATAGTTACATTTATTGAAAATAAAATAAATTATTTAATAAATTATTTTTATATAATATAATGAACACAATATAAAATATAACAATATAACTATGACATTTTGGAAATCTTTTTTTGAAAAAAGAAATAATAAATTGGAAGAAAAGAATAATAAAAATAATTTAGGTAATGAAAATATATTATTAATAAAAAATTTTAATAAAAATGGCAAAAATATAGACATTTATTTAAATATAAATAGTAATATCAATTTATACGATCTAGAAGAATTATGTGACTCTGTAGGATGGGTAAGAAGACCTCTCAAAAAAGTAAAAAAAGCTATAGATAATAGCTTTTTAATTGTATACTTATTTTACTATAGAAAAAATCACAAAAGATTAATTGGATTTGCAAGAGCAACATCTGATGAAGCTTTTAATGCAACAATATGGGATGTTGTAATACATCCTGACTTTCAAGGAAGAGGATTAGGGAAAGCTCTTATGAATCAATTAATTAAAAAACTAAGATACTATGATATTAGTACAATAACATTATTTGCAGATCCACAAGTTATTAAATTCTATAAACAATTAGGTTTTATAATAGACCCAGATGGAGTCAAAGGTATGTTTTGGTATCCTTTGTAGAAATTACAATTATTTAAAGGTAGATTAAATTTATTAATAAAATTAAGAGATTTATATAGACATATATTAAATAATTTTATATAATGGTTTATTAGATTGCGGGATATAGCGCAGTTTGGTAGCGCGCCTGCTTTGGGAGCAGGATGTCGCAGGTTCAAATCCTGCTATCCCGAATAAAATTAAAATTAATTTAAAATCAAATTAATCAGTATATCAATTCAGACTACTTTGGAGTAAACTAATTTGATTCAGTATTTTAGACTCCTTAAAATTTTCCTTAGACAACTTATATAAATTAGCTAATTTATTTAATATTAATAAATCAGACTGAGAGTAAGATAACAAATTTAAATAGTAATATTCAGCTATCTGAAAATAAGATAAACTTTCATAAAAATATCCTAAATAAGTAAATATTATAAAGTTAGTAAAAATGTTACTTTCATAAAAAAATTCAAGCATTGAAATACAAACAAATAGTTGTTTTCGCGAAAGATAATAATTAATTTTTTGCTTTAATTGATACTCATTAAGATTTGAAAAACTAGAATAATCTATACAAGATCTATCAGGAAAAAAATAAAAAATACGGAATAAGTCTATAGTAATTAAATAACAAAGAGGAATTAAAAAAACTAAAGTTACAAAAATATAAATATAAAATAAGGTAATATTATTTTTCATAAAAAATCAGCAAAAACAATAATAAATAAAATCTTTATAAATATAATATATTAAAAAAACATTTATAAACATAAAATTAATAAACAAATTACCAATTAATAATAATAAATGAAAAAAGGAACTAAACTTAAAAAAGTAAGAAAATCAGGATTTCTTACAAGAATGAAAACTGTTAGCGGAAAAAGAATAATAAGAGCTAAAAGAAAAAAACAAAAACATAGAATTAATATATCATAAAATAAAAACTCTATCTTAAAAGATCTTTGTATAATAAGTAAAAGAAGATAGAGAATAAAAAACTATGAACTTTGAAAAAGAAATAAAAATATTATTATCGTCAAGCAATTTTATTATTTATATATTAACAGAAGAAGAAGAAAGACTAGAATACAGTTTAAATATGATTAGTAAAAAAATATTTCAACAAAATATTTGTACTTGGAACTTTATTGAGGGATATACTAATAATCCTAATCATAAAATGAGAGCAAATAAAAATCCTTTGGAAGCTTTAAATAGTATACAAAGTAGTGAATATAATAACTATAAAATGTTTTTATTAAAAGACTTTGATTTTTTTATTAATGATTTAAGCATTATAATAAAACTTAAAAATATAAGTGAATGGATAAAAATAAATCAAAAATATATTTTCTTAAGTAGTTCAAAAATTAATATCCCTGAAGTTTTACAAGAACATATTACTTTTATAAAATTTCCACTTCCTAATGAATTAGAAATAAAATTTGAGTTAGAAAAATTAATAAAAATACTCAATATAAATACTGAACTTTCTATAAATGAACTAACATTAGCTTATAAAGGTTTTTCAATAAATAGAATACGTAAATCTTTATCGAAAATACCAGCAACTCAAAACTTTAGTAAAAATTTAATAAATCATATATTAAATGAAAAAAAGATATTAATTGAACAAGCAAATAATATAGATTTTTACTATAGTAATAATAATTTAAGTGATATAGCAGGTCTAATAAATTTAAAAAAATGGTTGAGAGTAAGAAAAAATGCTTTTTCAAAAAAAGCATATAACTATGGAATTTCATTACCAAAAGGAATACTTTTGGTCGGAATTCAAGGAACAGGAAAATCATTAAGTGCTAAAGCAATTGCAAAAGAATGGAATTTACCTTTATTAAAATTAGATGTCAGTAGAATCTTTGGAGGTATATTAGGAGAATCAGAAAATAACATACAAAATATCATTAATATATGTGAACAAATATCTCCATGCATACTATGGATAGACGAAATTGATAAAATTTTTACTCATAATATAAATACTAATGATAGTGGGACAACAAATAGAGTTAACAATATATTTTTAACATGGTTATCTGAAAAAAATTCACCTGTCTTTATTGTTGCAACTGCTAATAACTTAAATAATTTATCAACAGAAATAATAAGAAAAGGAAGATTTGATGAAATTTTCTTTGTTGACTTACCTAATTTTGAAGAAAGAATAAATATTTTTAAAATACATCTAGAAAAAGTGAGACCTCTAAGTTGGTATAAATATAATATTTATTATTTAAGTCAAATTAGTAATAACTTTTCAGGAGCTGAAATAGAACAGTCAATAATAGAAGCTATGTATAGTGGCTTTTATAAAAAAAGAGAATTTAATACAAAAGATATAATAATATCTATAAATAACATAATACCATTAGCTTTTACAAACTCTAAAAATATTTCTAGATTAAAAGATTGGATAAAGTCAGGAAAAATTCGATCGGCTTAAAAACTACAAATAGAATTCTACAAAGTAAAAAAAATTCAGTTTATGACTTAAAAAAACATAGAACCCTGATATTGAACTACTTTCCCAAAGAGTGTCCTCTTAAGTATCATCGTCGCTACAGCGTTTAACAACCAAGTTCGGAATGGATTTGGAGTGGGTCCACTATGCTATGAATATCAAGGTATAAACAAATACGTATATACATATTTATTAATAAAAACTATATATCAAGTTCTCGATCTATTAGTACGTTTCAGCTGAATACATTACTGTACTTACACTTAACGCCTATCAAACGGTTAATCTTACCGTGATCTTATCCTTAAAAGGTAAGAGTACTCATCTTGAGGTGGGCTTCCCACTTAGATGCTTTCAGCGGTTATCCACTCCACACTTGGCTACCCAGCGTTTACTGTTGGCACAATAACTGGTACACCAGCGGTATGTCTCTCCCGGTCCTCTCGTACTAAGGAGAAATCCTCTCAATACTCTAACGCCTGCACCGGATATGGACCGAACTGTCTCACGACGTTCTGAACCCAGCTCGCGTACCGCTTTCATGGGCGAACAGCCCAACCCTTGGGACGTGCTACCGCCCCAGGATGCGATGAGCCGACATCGAGGTGCCAAACCTCCCCGTCGATGTGAACTCTTGGGGGAGATCAGCCTGTTATCCCTAGAGTAACTTTTATCCGTTGAGCGACAGCCTTTCCACTCAGCACTGTCGGATCACTAAGGCCGACTTTCGTCTCTGCTCGACTTGTAGGTCTCGCAGTCAAGCTTCCTTATACCTTTATACTCTTCAACTGATTTCCAACCAGTTTGAGGAAACCTTTGCACGCCTCCGTTACCTTTTAGGAGGCGACCGCCCCAGTCAAACTGCCCACCTGAAACTGTTTCTTGGCCGGATAACGGCTTCAAGATTAGAATTCTAGTTTAATTAGAGTGGTATCTCACTGATGGCTCCATTACATCCGCGAATGAAATATCTTAGCCTCCCACCTATACTGCACAAAATAAACCCAAATTCAATTCCAGGCTACAGTAAAGCTTCATAGGGTCTTTCTGTCCAGGTGCAGGTAGTCCGCATCTTCACAGACAATTCTATTTCGCCGAGTCTCTCTCCGAGACAGTGCCCAAATCGTTACGCCTTTCGTGCGGGTCGGAACTTACCCGACAAGGAATTTCGCTACCTTAGGACCGTTATAGTTACGGCCGCCGTTCACCGGGGCTTCAGTTGTCAGCTTCGTAAATACTAACCAACTTCTTTAACCTTCCGGCACTGGGCAGGCGTCAGCCCCCATACATTGTCTTACGACTTCGCGGAGACCTGTGTTTTTGATAAACAGTCGCTTGGGCCTATTTATTGCAACCCTACAAGGGTACCCCTTCTTCCGAAGTTACGGGGCTATTTTGCCGAGTTCCTTAGAGAGAGTTATCTCGCGCCCCTTAGTATACTCTACTTACCTACCTGTGTCGGTTTAAGGTACAGGTATTTACTGTTTAAGATATTACAAGCTTTTCTTGGAAGTATGACATCAATCACTTTAATACCTTAGTATTTTGTACTTGCTTCTCAGCTCAAAATATTTTCTCTATTTATCTTCACCTCGAAAGCTTAAACCGGTAACCAACATCCGGATGATTTAGCCTTCTCCGTCCCTTGATATCAACAGCAAATAGTACAGGAATATTAACCTGTTATCCATCGACTACGTTTTTCAACCTCGCCTTAGGACCTGACTTACCCTTCGCGGACGAACCTTCCGAAGGAAACCTTAGGTTTTCGGGGCATTGGATTCTCACCAATGTTTTCGCTACTCAAGCCGACATTCTCACTTCTGCTTCGTCCACATCCACTTACGTTAATGCTTCAAACTATAACAGAACGCTCCCCTACCGATGTAAAACATCCCACATCTTCGGCAAATTACTTAGTCCCATTCATTTTCGGCGCAAGATCACTAGACCAGTGAGCTATTACGCACTCTTTAAAGGATTGCTGCTTCTAAGCAAACCTACTGGTTGTATATGCATTCTTACTTCCTTTACCACTTAGCAATTATTTAGGGGCCTTAGATGGTGATCTGGGCTGTTTCCCTTTTGACAATGAAGCTTATCCCCCACTGTCTCACTGGTTGACTACACACTTAGTATTCAGAGTTTGCCTTGATTTGGTACCGCTCTCGCAGCCCGCACCGAAACAGTGCTTTACCCCTAAGTTTAAGCATCAACCGCTGCGCCAAAACGCATTTCGGGGAGAACCAGCTAGCTCCGAATTCGATTGGCATTTCACCCCTAACCACAACTCATCCGCTGATTTTTCAACATCAGTCGGTTCGGACCTCCACTTAGTGTTACCCAAGTTTCACCCTGGCCATGGTTAGATCATCC